ATTGGACGCTTAATCCATTTCATATGATGGGTGTGGCAGGAATCTTAGGTGGAGCTTTATTATGCGCGATACATGGAGCAACAGTACAAAACACTCTTTTCGAAGATGGTGATGCTGCTGATACTTTCAGAGCTTTCACTCCGACCCAATCGGAAGAGACGTATTCTATGGTTACAGCTAATAGATTTTGGTCCCAGATTTTTGGAGTTGCTTTTTCTAACAAAAGATGGCTACACTTTTTCATGCTTTTTGTACCTGTTACAGGCTTATGGACTAGTGCGTTTGGGATAGTAGGTTTAGCACTAAATTTAAGAGCATATGATTTTGTATCTCAAGAACTACGAGCGGCTGAAGATCCAGAATTTGAAACATTTTATACTAAGAATATCTTACTAAATGAAGGTATTCGCTCATGGATGGCTGCGCAAGATCAACCTCATGAGAACTTTATATTTCCAGAGGAGGTTTTACCACGTGGAAACGCCCTTTAATAGTAACTCGAGTGTTGGTGGAAGAGATATTGAATCAACAGGTTTCGCATGGTGGTCTGGAAATGCTAGGTTAATTAATGTGTCTGGCAAATTACTAGGTGCGCATGTAGCACATGCAGGCGTAATGGTGTTCTGGACTGGTGCAATGACTTTGTTTGAAGTTGCACATTTTGTACCTGAAAAACCTTTGTATGAACAAGGCTTCATTTTAATTCCTCATTTAGCAACTTTAGGCTGGGGAGTTGGACCAGGTGGCGAGATTATTAATATTTATCCATACTTTGTTGTTGGTGTAGTACATTTAATTTCGTCAGCTGTTTTAGGATTTGGTGGCTTATATCACTCTCTAATAGGTCCTGATACATTGGAAGAATCTTTCCCTTTCTTTGGTTACGATTGGAGAGATAAAAATAAGATGACTACAATTTTAGGAATACATCTTGTACTTCTAGGTATTGGATCTTTCCTCTTAGTAATTAAAGCCCTGTTTGTAGGTGGAGTTTATGACACATGGGCTCCTGGTGGTGGTGACGTAAGATTTATTAATAACCCCACTCTTAATCCATTAATTATTTTTGGGTATATTCTTAAATCTCCTTTCGGTGGTGACGGATGGGTTGTTAGTGTCGATAACATGGAAGACATTATTGGTGGTCATGTATGGCTCGGTGTTATTTGTACAGCTGGTGGTATATGGCATATATTAACAAAACCTTTTGCATGGGCTAGACGTGCTTTTGTTTGGTCTGGAGAAGCTTACTTATCCTACAGTTTAGGCGCATTATCTATTATGGGTATCACTGCATCAAATTTTGTTTGGTATAACAATACAGCTTATCCTAGTGAATTTTATGGTCCAACAGGTCCAGAAGCTTCACAAGCTCAGGCCTTTACCTTCCTTGTAAGAGATCAACGCCTTGGAGCAAATGTTGCGTCTGCACAAGGTCCAACAGGACTTGGTAAATACTTAATGAGATCACCAAGTGGAGAAATTATTTTTGGTGGTGAAACAATGCGTTTCTGGGATTTACGTGCGCCTTGGGTTGAACCTTTACGAGGACCAAATGGCTTAGATTTGAACAAAGTAAAAAATGACATTCAGCCTTGGCAAGAGAGAAGAGCTGCAGAATATATGACACATGCACCATTAGGGTCTTTGAATTCAGTAGGTGGTGTTGCAACAGAGATTAATTCGGTTAACTACGTATCTCCACGAAGTTGGTTAACTACATCACACTTCTTCTTGGGTTTTTTCTTATTCATTGGTCATCTGTGGCATGCAGGTAGAGCTCGGGCTGCAGCAGCTGGATTCGAGAAAGGTATTAATAGAGAAAACGAAGCTGTCTTATCTATGAGACCTTTAGATTAAAATGATAACTAAGTATTTATAGTATAATTGTATATCAAAAATCCTATCTTAAAAAAGATAGGATTTTTTATTGCTTGTATGGTATAGATAATGTAATGATTTTTTTTTATATTAGAGAAATAGTTGCTCAATCTCACTGTTAATTATCAGTCTATTATAATAACTTCATATGTCACTTAGTATTTACACTATCAAGCATCCTTTGGTCATTAGTTGGGCAAACTCCTTGTCACAAGAAGAAATTACAACTTTTGAAAAATTTGATTTAATTCAAAAGATAGTTTTAGCATTAGTCTATGAAGCAACTCGCAAGTTTCTTCATATTCATCAACTCTATTTAAAAAGGCTAACTTATTTAGAAAAAATTAGTATATTAGATAATAAATTTTCTTATTGTATAATTACTGACATTTACCTTTCACAAATAACAGGGAAAAAAATATTGTCTCTACTACCTCAAGCGCAAATCTGTCATTTACCCTTAACAGACGATAATATTAAAAATCTTTATAATCAATATCGAGAAATCAAGCCTGGAATCAAAATCATTATTATTCAGGAATTGTTAAACATTGAAATTATCGCAGCTATAATGGAGCTACTATTAGGTTGGAATATTTCAGAACAAGACCTACGGATATGCTGCATGAGCTGTTCAAATAAAACATTAACAACAATTAGCGCAAAGCATCCTAATTTAAGTATTTATACCATTAACATTGTAGATAATTAAGTACTAAAAGAACAGTATTCTCAATTAAGATTAAATAAATTTTCAATATTATCTATACTTAAATCATTAGCATCTATCTAATGCATACATGTAGTAGTATTTTATAAAGATTATCAAATATAAAGAAGACATCCATGAACATTGTCACAAATTCGTTTAATCTCATTTTCACATCCATAGCAAGTTTCTCAGAAATTTATTTAATCCTATTACTACTCAAGCTATCTTTAGCTTGGTTTCCTACTGTAAATTGGTACAATGAGCCTTTCTGCTCTTTAAATCGGCTTACTGATCCTTACCTAAGGCTTTTTAGAGGAACTATTCCTATGATTTTTGGTATGGACATCTCACCGATGCTAGGAATAATTTTCTTGCAATGTTTAATGGTGATTTTCAATAATATACGTCTAGAGACCATTTAAGACTATAAAAAACATAACAAGAATACAATAGTGAGACTAAGTTCAATGAAGGGGAATAAAATATGATACAATAATAATTAATATAAAAACTGATAAAAGTTATTCATTATAATTATGTTAAGAATTCGACTGAAGAAGTATGGTAGAAAGAAAAAACCCAGTTACAGAATAGTTGTGATTGATAGTAGAAAAAGAAGAGATGGTAGACCTATAGAGGAAATAGGATTTTATAATCCTTTGACAAATGAAACCACGGTAAACTTAGACAAAATTCAAACATATATAGACAATGGAGCTCAAAGTAGTAAAGTTGTTGCTGCGATTTGCGCTAAAGCAATGAAATCTTCATAAGTGTCTAGAAACTACATAAATATTTTAAGAAAAGGAGTAACTAACTTGCCAAATTTTACACTAAAAGTTTTATGGCTAGAAAATAACATAGCTATTGCTATTGACCAAGTGGTCGGAAAAGGTACAAGCCCGCTAACATCATACTTCTTTTGGCCAAGAAATGATGCATGGGAACATTTAAAGGCAGAATTGGAAGCTAAGCCATGGATATCAGAAACTGATCGCATTAACCTACTGAATCAAACAACAGAAGTTATTAATTACTGGCAAGAAGAAGGTAAAAATAACTCGCTCAGTAAAGCACAATTAAAATTTCCTGATTTTTTATTCTCAGGAAATCAATAAATTAATAGGATAAATACTAATAATAATAAAAATACTTAGCAGTAATATATTATCATCATTGACTCTAATATGACTTCTAGTATTTTTCTTGCCAAGAATTTAGCAATACTTTTTATCTCTATGCAATCTTTAGATCCTTGTACCGGTGATAAAGTACTGCAAGAGTCCAGTCTATTGACCGTAAATCAACTTTTTGAGCTTAAAAATACTGATTTAACGGTTTATGAAGGCTCAAGTAACAAACATAATCTAAGATATTTGATTATTCTAACTGAAATTCTTTTCACGATATCATCTCAAATACATATACAAAAAGCTGTGAATCTAACATTAAGGGAATTTGGATCTAAAAAATCCAATTCTAAAATAGCTAAAAATTATGTAAAACGTTTTGCAGGTCACTATTACAAAACTTTTAAGCCATATCTTATCGGATATAATAGATATCATAATTACCATTGGATAAAGAAGATTAGTGTTATTAATCTTTTAATTCTTCAAAAATTGCCAAAGAGTGATGGCCATTATCGTGTTCTTTTATATCTTTTGTACAATTCTTCTAATTCATAACAAAAGTTGCTGAATTAATTTTTTGCAGGAGAATCATCTAAGTAATCGACAATGATACAATCTGTAGTTAGGACCATTGAAGCAATAGAAGCAGCATTTTGTAAGGCAGATCTAGTAACTTTAGCAGGATCAACTATTCCTTCTTTAAACATATCTACTAATAAGCGATTATTTACATTATAACCCATTTCAAAAATACTATTGGCTACTTTGGCCACAACTACAGCTCCATTAGATCCTGCATTTTCAACAATTCTATTTAGTGGCGAGCTTAAGGCTTTTTGTACTATTAATGAACCAATTAATTGATCATCTTTTAAATTCCCTTTAGACCAATGTAAAAGATCAGCGGCTAAATGAACTAATGTAGCACCTCCTCCTGGAACAATACCTTCCTCAATTGCTGCACGCGTAGCATTAATAGCATCTTCAAGTCTTAGCTTCTTATCTTTCATCTCAGTCTCTGTAGCCGCACCTACTTTAATGATAGCTACGCCACCAGATAACTTAGCCAATCGTTCATGCAATTTTTCTTTTTCATAAGTATTAGTACTTACTTCTAACTGTCTTCTGATTTGGTCACAACGATTACGCAAATCTCGCTCATGCCCTTCGGCGATAATTACAGTTGAATCTTTAGTAACCGTAACCCTACGTGCTTGTCCTAGATTATCTAAACCTATGCTGTCTAGCGTCAAGCCAACATCTTCAGAAATAACTGTTCCACCTGTCAGAATTCCCATATCTTCCAACAATGCTTTTCTTCTATCTCCAAAACCAGGTGCCCTTACTGCAACAACATTAATAATACCTCTTAATTTGTTCACAACAATTGTAGCTAAGGCTTCTTTTTCTATATTTTCGGCAATAATTAATAAAGGTCGACCTGTCTTTGCAACCTGCTCTAGAATTGGAACAAGTTCTTGTTGCACAAGAGTAATTTTTTTATCTGTCAGCAAAATATACGGATTGTCTTGCACAACCTCCATCCTTGAGGCATCAGTAACAAAATAAGGTGAAATAAAACCTTTATCAAAACGCATACCTTCTGTAATTTCTAGTTCTGTAGATGTTGATTTACCTTCCTCTAGGGAAATAATCCCTTCTCGACCAACCTTTTCTATTGCACTAGAAATCATTTGACCAATACTTGTATTATTTCCAGAAGAAATGGAGGCAACTTGAGTAATATCTAAAGTTGTTTGCACTGGTCTAGAGTACTCAGCTATTTTACTAACAATTAATTTAGTGGCTTTCTCAATACCTTTTTTAATTTCGATAGGGTTAGCACCAGCTGCTACATTACGAAGTCCCTGTTTGACAATTGCATGTGCCAATACAGTAGCTGTGGTAGTACCATCTCCGGCAACGTCATTTGTTTTAGATGCAGCCTGCCTGATTAAAGCAACTCCAGTATTCTCTAAATGATCTTCAAGCTCTATTTCTTTAGCAATTGTAACTCCATCATTTACAATTTGGGGAGCCCCAAATTTTCGTTCTAATACAACATTACGACCCTTAGGTCCTAAAGTTACCGAAACAGCTTCGGCTAGAATATCCATTCCTTGCTCTAAAGCTCTTCTTGCATTGTCTTGATATAAAATTTGTTTAGTCATGAAATTTATGTGTTTGATAAATCGGAAAAGATATGATTACTAAGCGGTTATTAATGATATATTTTATTTTAAAAGAAGTACGATATATTATTATGTAATAACCCATTATTCCTATCCAATATATCATAATTTATTCAAGAATAACCTATCTAGTAGAAAAAGAATTCATTTACTAAAAATAATGATATAATACCTTAGGGGCTTGTAGCTCAGTGGATTAGAGCACGTGGCTACGAACCACGGTGTCGGGGGTTCGAATCCCTTCTTGCCCGGTATAATGTTCTAGACTTCAAATACAAAGGATTATAGCCAATGCAATCGACTAGGGGTATGCACGACATTCTGCCAGAAGAAATTAAGTACTGGCAGTATATCTATCAAGTAGCACTAGAAAGTTTAAGCTTAGCAAACTATCATGAAATAAGAACACCCATAATTGAAGAGACATCACTCTTTTCAAGAAGTATTGGTGAAGGTACTGATATTGTAAACAAAGAGATGTATAATTTTCTAGATCAAGGAAATAGAAACCTAACTCTAAGGCCAGAAGGTACAGCCGGTATTGCAAGATCTGTAATCCAACATAAACTTTGTAAACAACAACAAATACAGAAACTATGGTATTTAGGACCCATGTTTCGTTATGAACGGCCGCAACATGGAAGACAGAGACAATTTCATCAACTAGGATTAGAATGTTATGGTAGCGGTAACGCTGCCATAGATGCTGAAACTATATATTTAGCAAATAATTTATTAGAGAAATTACAGTGTAGCAACTACACCATTGAAATTAATTCTATTGGTAGTTTAGAAAATCGGAAACAATATGAAATCAAACTGCAAGATTATTTGAGAAAATATTATAAAGATTTAAGTGCTGAGTCTCAAGCACGTTTTCAAACTAATACAATAAAACTCTTAGATTCTAAAGATAAGCATCTGCAAGAAATCTTATCTTATGGACCTCAAATTAAAGATGTACTGAGTATAACATCAATTGAGCACTTTGAAAAAGTACAAGGTTATTTGAAAAACCTAAATATTCATTATGTTATTAACCCTAAGTTGGTGAGAGGATTAGACTATTACAATGACACTGTATTTGAAATTAAAACTAATTTATTAGGTACTCAGGACACTATCTGCGGTGGAGGAAGATACGATCGATTAACTAACCAACTAGGACATAATGTTATTCCAGCCATAGGGTGGGGAATTGGGGTTGAAAGATTATTAATATTAATTAAGGACAAATTAATATTGAAGAATAAAACAACATTCTTCTATATAGCAACACAAAATGATACTACAATAGGATATGCTTTAAGCTTAATACCTATTTTTCAAAAGCAAAAATTAAAGTATGAAATTGACCTTAGTGCTAGTGGATTCCAAAAACAAATAAAAAAAGCATACAAAAGGCAAGCCGAAATTTGTATTCTAATTGGGGAAGATGAGGTCAAGACAGAAAGTATTACTGTAAAATGGTTAAAAGAATATAAACAAATCACATATTCAAAACAAAATTTCATAAAACTAATTGAAAATTTTTAGTTTTAAAAAGTTTAAACAAAGTATCTACCAAAAAAGTTGACATAAATAACAAATCACTAGATAATTATAATAGATGAGATAATAATTGGGGTGTCGCCAAGTGGTAAGGCAGCGGACTTTGACTCCGCCACTCGCAGGTTCGAATCCTCCCACCCCAGAATGTATTAGTTCACAAATAAAATTTTGTATATTACAAAGAAAGATAGCCATTATATTAACAATAAGACTATTTCATGAGATAATATTCTTAAAGATCATAATTAACTATATAAACTAAAATAAATAAAAGGTGACTTTAAAATTATGGCAGTAATTCAATTTATCAAGGGTATTAATGAAACGGTGGTACCAGACGTTAAACTCACACGATCTCGTGATGGTAGTACAGGAACAGCAACTTTTAGATTTAGCAATCCTACTATTCTGGATGTGAGTATGGAAAATAAGGGTGATATCACGGGGATGTATTTAATGGACGAAGAAGGAGAATTAATTACAAGAGATGTCAATGCTAAATTTATTAATGGGAAACCTAAAGCGATAGAGTCTGTTTATATTATCAAGGATGCTGAAAGTTGGGATAGATTTATGCGTTTTATGGAACGTTATGCCAATGAAAATCGTTTATCCTTTACAAAAGCAGAAGACTAATAATCTATTTTTACTCATTTAAAGTCGAGCTGGTGCAATAGCTCATATATTTCTATAACAATATACATATGAATATTTCTTGGCAATGGCTTACTGAAATAGTAGATTTGCATAATATAAAGCCAGAATATCTAGCAGAAAGACTCACCCTAGCTGGCTTTGAAGTGGAAGGAATTAATCATACTAATAGGGATAATGCCATTCTTGAGATAAGTACAACGGCTAATAGAACAGATACATTAAGTGTTATTGGTATCGCAAGAGAAATATCAGCAATTTTAGATAGACCTCTTATCGGGTCTGTAGCTCAAAGTAGTTTAAGTATTAATCATCAAAAAATCACTCGTGACCACTTAAAATGCAATAATTGTATTCATGGTATTATCACTAACCTTACCATTAACCAATCACCTGATTGGTTACAACGCAGGTTAACAGATAGTAATATAATTCCTAAGAATATACTTGAAGATATTCAAAATTTTATTTATCTTAAATGGTCACAGCATGTTGATTTTTTTGACTTAAATTTAAATAACTATGATGAATTAGAAGATGAGATAAAAATTATATACAGTACTAAGAATCAACAATTTATAACAAAAGAAAGAAAAAATATTAATATTATAAATTCTGATATTCTTACTTTCAATTATAATGATGAGCCGATCGCAATTAGTGGCATTACAATTAGCTCTCAATATGCAACGAGTCCAAAAACTGTAAATTTAATAGCTCAGATATCCCACTTCCATCCTGATGCTATTGTTAAAACATCTTCAGAACTAAATCTTGTTACAAATAATTCTATTATCCATGAAAAAGAGATCGGAGCATCTGACTTGCTTAGTGCATATAGCGAGTGTATCTTTTTACTTACTAAACTATGCCAAGGATCTATAAGTAAAATCAAGTATATATCAGGGAATAAGTATCTCTATAATAAAATTAATCTACACACTAAACAAATAACTGATGTTCTAGGGACAGCTATAAATCAAAAAGGTATATGTAAAGATAAAAAGTCAGTACAGCATATAGCGTTTAAAATTCTCAGTCAGCTGAGATTTATAGTTCAAATATATCCTAAATATATTTTTGTAGAGGCTCCATTAAATCGCAAAAATGATATTTCTCGGGAAGTTGATCTTATAGAAGAAGTAAGCAGGATATATGGTTTTGATAAATTTACTGGGCTTATCCCATATAACAAGAAGCAAGGAGAAATAAAAGACAAACAATATAAACTAAGCCATCTACGTTCTATTTTAAGAACTGCTGGATTAAATGAAGTTATACATTCTTCTCTGGTAGAAAAAAGATATACGGAACCCAAAGTCTATAATCCCTTAGTAAGAGAATATAACTCTTTAAGATGTAACTTGCTTGGTAACATTATATCAACTAACTTTTATAATTTACAACAAGGAAATTCTTCTTTGGAGATTTTTGAAATAGGCAGAGTCTTTCAGTATAAGTATTATAAATATAACGAAACAATGCATGTGGCCGGAATAATTGGAGGAAATCAGAATATTAGATCTAACTGGACGGATAATGCACGTGAATTAAACTGGTTTGAAGCAAAAGGAAAAATGGAAGAAATTTTTGAAAGATTTAATACAGAAGTTACTTGGACAACAGTCAATGTTTCAAATCCTGTATATAAAGATATTGCATCTTACTTTCGCCCCAAAACAACTTCAATATTACACTATAAGGATGTACCTGTTGGCTTATTTGGAACCCTGAAATCCTCTGGACTTAAAACATCTTTTTCTGATATTAACATATATGGGTTTGAAATTTCATTAAAAGAAATAAGCAACAATCCCGACAAGATCAGCTATTTTAAACCTTATCCCAAATACCCTGCCATAACAAGAGATATTACAGTAAATATACCTGAATCAGTAAGTTTTGAAGTCGTGATTAATGAACTAAATAAAGAAAAAAGTCCGCTTATAAAATCAGTAGATCCAGTAAATTTCTACAGAAGTAAATCAAGAAAAGGTGGTTATAAGCATTTAGGATTCCGAATAAAATATAGGTCTCCTGAAAGAACACTAACTAGTGAGGAGGTAGATAATCTAGAAAATATTTTAAAAAACAAAATACATAATAAGTTTGAAACGTAATCTATAGAGCAAGTCGTAAGCCGGATTTTGTTCTTTTTTACATAAATATATGTAATAAAAGGGCAGTTATTTATCTGTAGTCATTATCAAACTTAATGCAGTATATATTAACATACAAATATAGACGATGATTATTAATATCATTGTATACAGCTTTTCTCATTAATGGGGTTTACCTAGCAAATATGATCATCATATTTCTGGTGTGCTTTTACCACACCTTTGCACCCTTACTTAGTTTTTTTGATACAAACTAAGCGGTTTATTTCTGTGGCACTTTCCTCGTAATTACTTACACTGAGGCTTATTCAGCAAATATTTTCTATATTGAGTCCGGACTTTCCTCAAACTCTAGCTAGAATTTGCAACTGCCTACGCTAACTCTATAGATAAATTAATAATAACAACAAATAGATCTAAAAGGAAATTAATTATGTGTTTTACGCATAAAAACTTTGCAAAAGTACTTAACCAATACCACTATCATTTCAATACTGGAGATATTATCGCTGGCACCATTTTTAGTAAAGAAGAAAATGGCTATTTAGTCGATATTGGTGCAAGCAATGCTGCCTATCTACCTAATGAAGAGATTCAAATAATAGCAAATTCGTCTTATGAGTTAGGAAGCTACAAAACTCAAGAATTCTTTATATTGGCAACTAATCCTTATTCAAAACAGCTAATTCTATCTTTAAGAAGATTGAAATACATTCGATCTTGGGACAGAATTAAACAAATCAAACATGAAGATATTATTCTAGACGTTGCAGTAAAAAGCTTAAATAAAGGTGGAATTATCGTAGAAATAGAGAACATTAAAGGTTTTATTCCCAACTCTCACCTTGCGTATATGATTAGAAAAGAAACGCTTGTTAACAAAAGGCTAGTTTGTAAGTTATTGATCGCTAATGAGCAATTCAACCAATTAGTTTTAAGTAATAGATGTGCTGTTCTTGAGAATATGATGGATTATATTAAGATAGGGTTAAAAATTACTGCTCCTGTTACGGAAATAAAATCTTATGGTGTATTTTTCAATATAAATAATATACCTGCGTTGCTTCATATATCAGAAATACCTGAGCAGTATTTAAATAATATATCAAAAGCTTTCCAATTAGGTACTAAGTGGATGGTACAAATAATTCACATTGATATAAAGCAAGGAAGATTATCAGTATCTGTGCATAATAGCACAGAGTAACTGATTTTTATCCGCCGCCTACAATTGTAATAATTTCTAACTTATCATTGTTTTGTAAAAATATGTGGTGAAGCTGATCATCTTGAATAATTTCATTATTATATTCAATGAGACTAAAACTTGCATCTATATCTAAATAAGACAAAATATTTTGAAGCGACATTTTATTAATGCAGTGAAAAGGTTCACCATTGATTTGGATAGTAAAATATTGATTACGCATTGGTGTCAGAGGGAAATAGAATAGTAGACTTAACGTAGATAAAAATATTACAATTAGTAGTATAGTATGGCGGGTGTGGCCAAGTGGTTAAGGCAATGGATTGTGACTCCATTACTCGCGGGTTCGAGTCCCGTCATTCGCCCTCTTAATTGGTTGGTTATGTACCACGGCAGTATTGAGCTAGATGAGTTCTATTTCTAGTATTTGTCTTAGAAAGTAAACGACTCACATATTTTTCCACGTTTCTAGTTGAGAAACATAGTTCATCAGATATTTCTTTATTAGTCATGCCTTGCATAACTAAATTTAGAACATTTTTTTCTGTGGCTGTGAATTTTCGGTCATTTTGATAGAATTGCTTATGTGGAAATGAATCTATATTTCCAGTTCCTTCTCTTGCAATTTTAATTTTATGGTTCAGGACATTCTTTATCATTGCAACTAACTCTTCTGGGTCAAATGGCTTAACTAAATATCCATGGCAACCTAAGTCATACCCCAAGATTCTGTCTTTAGTCATACCTTTAGCCGTTAATAAAATAAACGGTATATGACTATGTTCTTTTGTTTGCTTTATGAATTTAACGAAATCGTATCCGTTAACTGCAGGCATTACAATGTCTGAAATAATAAGGTCAGGCTTGAATACATTTAGGATATTTAAAGCTTTAGGAACACTACTCGCAGATTTAAGTTGAAAGCCATAATCAGATAAATAAGCTGATATAGAAGATATTAAACTGCTATCGTCATCTACTAATAAAATTGTATAACACATATAGTAATATAAATAGATAGATAAAAAAATATTCTTAATTCAATCAATTAAGAAATTAGCCTTCATAGCTATTATCAATAATAACACTTAATAATTTTAGCACAATCATTTAATCTTATTATTTAATTTAAGACTGATGCTATGATGATTTAAGGCAAAATAAAATAAATCAACGTATACAATAGGCACAAAAATGCTATCGATACTCAATTGTTTAGGTTCATCTATATCTGTAAATTATATATATAAAATGAAACCAAATGATTACTTGATTTTGTACCATGGAGACAATAAGGTATACTCTGTAATAGAAGGCACTCTAATCGTTAATAAATGCTTTTCAAATAACGAAATGTTTACAACAAATATAGTTAGCGTTGGTGGTATAATTTCCCCTTGCTTTTATAGCTTGCCTACAAATAATTACTTTTACATGATTGAAGCTATTTCAATATCATATATCATAGGGTTAAGCTATAAAAAAAATAGTGAAAAAAATTTATGCTATGTATATAATAGATCAAGTTATATCTCACCATATTCATACCATGATATAGAAGAAGTTCTTATTCATAAGACCGTCAAACATCGATTAATTCATCTTTTATTAGTACTAAGTCAGATGTGTGGAGTCAAACATGGAAATAAAGTGTACTTAAAAGTTATACTTTCCTACAAGACGTTAAGTTGTATTACGGGTACTAGCGAAAATACTATTAGTAAATTAATTAGATATTTGACTATAATTGACCTGATTAAATATCGTGAAAAACGTATTACTATTCATAATTTAATTATTTTAAGCAGATATCATTATAGATAAAATATAAACCTGTAAACCGATAACTTCAAAAAATATGCTATAATATATAGGCATATTTGAATTTAGTATCTAGAACAAATAGTCTATATGTAAAATTATTGAAATTAGATAGTTAAAATATCTCTCATGGGAAAAATTTATGACTGGTTTGAGGAACGTTTAGAAATTCAAGCAATAGCAGATGATATTACAAGTAAATATGTACCTCCACATGTTAATATCTTTTATTGCATAGGAGGGATAGTATTTACTGCTTTTTTGATCCAGGTAGCAAGTGGTTTTGCAATGACATTTTATTATAGACCCACTGTAGCTGAGGCATTTTCTTCGGTAGAGTATATTATGACAGATGTCAATTACGGCTGGTTAATTAGGTCTGTACATAGATGGTCAGCTAGTATGATGGTACTAATGCTAAATTTGCATATATATAGAGTATACTTGACTGGAGGATTTAAAAAACCGAGAGAATTAACTTGGGTTACTGGAATCATATTAGCTGTACTTACGGTATCATTTGGTGTAACTGGCTATTCTTTGCCATGGGACCAAATTGGATACTGGGCGGTAAAAATAGTTACTGGAGTACCGGAAGCAGTACCAATTGTAGGTAGTAGTATAGTAGAGCTATTAAGAGGTGGTGTTAGTGTTGGTCAAGGAACTTTAACACGATTTTACAGCTTGCATACATTTGTATTACCTTTATTGACTGCAGTATTTATGCTTATGCATTTTCTAATGATTAGAAAGCAAGGAATATCTGGTCCTTTATAAATTCAGCAAATTTTGCTAGATTGTCTAACAGTAAAACTTAAATAATATCAATGAAACATGTCTATCATAAAAAAACCTGACTTAACAGATCCTAACTTAAGAGCTAAATTAGCAAAAGGAATGGGACATCATTATTATGGTGAACCTGCTTGGCCGAATGACCTACTATATATGTTTCCAACAGTAATTCTTGGCACAATTGCTTGTGTTGTTGGTTTAGCAATATTAGAACCTTCTGCTATTGGTGAAAAAGCAGATCCGTTTGCGACTCCTTTAGAAATTCTCCCCGAATGGTATTTTTTTCCTACTTTTAATTTATTAAGAGTCATTCCTAATAAATTAATTGGCGTGTTGTCTATGGCTGCTGTACCAGCGGCTCTAATCACAGTTCCTTTTATAGAAAATATTAACAAGTTTCAAAATCCTTTTAGAAGACCTATCGCAACAACAGTATTTTTAGTAGGTACTTTTGTAAGTATTTGGCTTGGAATCGGAGCAACAATGCCTTTATCGAAAGCTATAACATTAGGACTGTTTTAGGCTTTTATTACTTATAGTCTTTTAATACAATAAAAAATAATTAATAGTTAGAAATTAACTATTAATTATTGCTTTCGGCTATTTTATGTTAACTTTTGCTCCTGCTTCTTGTAGCTTATCTTTCATTTGGTCAGCGTCATCTTTAGATGTTGCTTCTTTTAATGTTTTAGGAGCAGATTCTACTAAATCTTTAGCTTCTTTCAGACCTAAGCCAGTTAATGATCTTACTACTTTCAATATAGCTATTTTCTTAGCGGGAGGTACTTCTTCTAAAACAACATCAAATTCTGTTTTTTCTTCTACTTCAGACGCCGGAGCAGCACCAGAGGTCCCTGGCATCATAACCATACCTCCACCACTTGCTTGTGAAGCATCTACATCAAAGGTATCTTCTATCTCTTTGACTAACTCTGCAGCTTCAAGTAATGTTAAAGATTTTAACTCTTCAATTATTGTTGAAATTTTTGTCGTCATAATTAATAATATATAAAATAGGGCTAGTAAATAAAATAAGCTGAGTAGTTTATAAATTCAACACAAATTAATACTGTTAAATCAAGAACCTTTTACAGTATTGATATCTACAGCAATAGATGGACCCATAGTACTACAAATATGAAAAGTTTTCCAATACTTACCCTTAGCTCCTGATGGCCTGTTGCGTTCAATAGATTCATGAATTGAAGATAAATTGATAGCTAAATCGTTACTACTAAAGTCAACTTTTCCAAATGGTATGTGTACAATACCAGTTTTATCTAATCGATATTCTAACTTGCCCTGTTTAAATTCTTGAATTGCCTTATACACTTCATTAGTTACGGTCCCAGCCTTAGGGGATGGCATTAATCCTCTAGGACCAAGTACACGTCCAAGCTTAGCAATTAATGGCATCACATCTGGTGTTGCAATTAGTTTATCAAAATTGATGTTTCCTTGTAAAATTTCATCAATAACTTCTTCAGATCCAACTATATCGGCTCCCGCGGATAAAGCTTCGGATATTTTTTCCCCTTTTGTAATTACAGCAACTTTAATTAGTTTGCCTGTGCCTTTGGGTAGGATTACTGTCGATCTAAGTTGTTGATCTGCATACTTAGGGTCTAAGCCTAGAAGAATATGAGCTTCAGCTGTTTCATTAAACTTAGCTGAAGCACTTTTTTGCATCAACTCTATAGCATCAAAGTAATTGTATAATTTATCTTCTACCAACTGAGACATAGATTTAACTCTGCGAGATATTTTAATTTTGCTCATAAAGAACTTCCTTTTATATATAATAGTGCGTTAGTTGTTAATAGTAATTCCCATATTTTTTGCTGTCCCAGCAATGATTTTTATTGCTTGATCTACATTTTGCGTATTGAGATCTTGCAACTTAGTATTTGCGATCTCCTTAAGTTGCTTAGTATTAATTGTTCCCACTATATGCGTATTAGGTTCACCTGAGCCTTTACTAACTCCGGCTGCTTTAGCTAATAACACTGATGCTGGAGGGGTCTTCAAAATAAATGTAAAGCTACGATCTTCATAAACAGAAATTTCTACTGGGATAACAAGACCTTGTTTATCAGCAGTTCGAGCATTGTAATCCTTGCAAAACATTACAATATTAACACCATGTTGTCCTAGTGCTGGTCCAATAGGGGGAGCTGGTGTTGCCTTGCCAGCATTTAAAGCTAGTTTAACAATAGCGACAATTTTTTTAGCCATAATTATATATATTAAAAAATTAAGTAATTTGTATTAGCATATCAATTTATCACGGATCTTTCTGTTCCAGACAAAAATAACAAAGAACTATATTCTAATCCTATAAATTCTTAAACTATTGTATAGTAACTATACACAAAAAAGATAGGGAAGAGAGAAGATATACAGTATTTTTTTATCTATTTTTACGATATAACTAAATTAAGATTAGACGAGATAAGAGAAGTATAGCTGTTATTATTACACGCCCTGAAGGATTTGAACCCTCGACATCAGGTTTTGGAAACCTACGTTCTACCAACTGAACTAAGAGCGCATATTATATCCCATGATAGCAATAGTAACATAAAATTGTCCAAAAAATAATATGATTACCAGAAAAATATATTATGATTCAAAACAATAATTATATTAATTTTGAAAGTGATGAGTATCAGCTTTATGCACGTCAGCTAAGCTTGCCAAATATTCAAATTGAAGGACAAAGGCGGTTAAAGATGGCTAAAGTACTTTGTGTTGGTGCTGGTGGATTAGGATCAGTTACACTATTATACCTAGTAGCTACTGGAATAGGACAAATTGGTATTATTGATGATGATACAGTTGAACTATCAAATCTTCAGAGACAAATCATTTATAACATGAGTGATGTTGGGACATATAAGGTAGAATCAGCAAAGAAAAACTTATACGCTATAAATAACAAAATAAAAATAAAGACTTATGTGAACAAGCTTACTTTAAATAATGCACATTCCATAATCAAAGCATATGACATAGTTATTGATTGTACCGATAATTTTGAAGCAAGACATATTTTAAGCTACACATGCCAACAATTACATAAAGTACATATATATGCAGCTATTGCATCTTTTGTTGGGCAGGCAAGTGTTTTCAATTACATGGGAGGTCCTAATTATAATGAAGTATATACAAAAACCCAAGAAGAGAATCCACGTTCTTGTTTAACCGAAGGCGTATTAGGAATTTTACCTGGTATGATGGGCATGATACAAGCAACAGAAACAATTAAAGTAATTACTGGCATTGGAAACATCTTAAGTGGCTATATAGTTAAATATGATGCATTAGAGATGTCATGGAAAAAAATAAAGATTCATCATCGGGCATATACTAGAGAAATGGCTTCGTCCATTCATGGTAGATTAAAGCCAACAAAGTCTCAGATACAAGATATAATGACTTTACACAAACTTTCCAAAATTATCAAAGACAATACGAATAAGATTTATTTAATTGACCTGAGACATCCTAGAGAATATAAAATCGAGCATTTGCAACAAGCTGTTAATATACCTATATCAATAGTTAAACATAGTAAGACACTCAACTTATTACAAATTAAATCTCTGAATAGTGATATAGTAATATATTGCAACTCTAATATAAAAACCTATATAGCTTCAACAATATTAAAAAGTTCTGAGATTAAACATTCTATACTTGAATTATTGTAAAGCTAAAGGAAAGAGAGGGATTCGAACCCTCGTTAATATTGCTACTAAACAGCATTTCCAATGCTGCGCCTTAAACCACTCGGCCATCTCTCCAATATAAAAAACATATAAGATATATACCTGAAGGACATTCTATCATATTTATTCAATATTGTATATAATAAAAATACTACCTAAACTATAAAACTAAAATGGCTAAAAAGAATATTCAACTTATTTTAAATCAGACAACTCAACATCTAGGAGAAGTAGGTGATCTAATTAATGTTTCACCTGGCTATGCAAGAAACTATCTGTTGCCTAAAAAGATTGCAGAAACTATTAGCTTAAGTCGAATAAGATATATTCAAAAAATAAGAAATAATAGTATTCGACTAAAAGAAGAAAAGATTATTCAGATGAATCAAATGAAAAGTCAAATCGAAAGTATTAATAAGTTTAGTATTAAACGTAAAGTTAGTGATAACAATAATATTTTCGGCAGTATTATAGAAAAAGATATTCTACAGATATTACAAGAAACTACAGGAACATACTTGGAAAAATCCCAAGTAAAATTACCTGAGATTAAAGAAGTAGGCTTATACATAGTAAGCATAGAATTAATGGATAACTTAAGCGTGGATATACAACTCCAAGTTTTACCTGAAACTCTATCCTGAGTGTAAAACTTTAAAGGCCTAAATAAGTTCATCTAATTATGCATATGTTAGAAAAACAATCTGTCATCAAGTATCATGAACAATTACCTCCGCAACATAACTTAGCCGAAGAAATTCTATTAGGTGGTATACTTTTAAATTCTCAAATAATAAAAATCACTGTTGGGGAATTGACAACTGAGTCTTTTGCTACGGAAACACATAGATTAATATATGCTACAATCATCAAGATATATTTTCAAAATAATTATGTGGACTCGATTATTTTAATTAATACTTTGTGGGATCTAGGGTTATTAGCACAAATTGGGGGAATTAATAAAGTTCTTAACTTGTTACGGCAAGCGCAAATTTTTGTATCTAACAGTATAAAAGAAGACACTATTCACTATTACATTAATTTAATTAAAGATAAGTATATACGCAGACTATTAATACAATATGGATATAACCTTATTACATTAGCCCATATTTCATCTGTTAAATACCCTACAATTTTTTTTAAAGCTGAGAGATATCTTGCTAAAATTAAGCTTTTAGTCTCTGATAGCAAAAATAATAGTATAAATACATTAATAGCAAGTCTACTATTAAACTTAAAATCTCACAACAAGAAAAATAATCTTTTAGCAAGTATGTCTGGTTTTAGCTCGTTAGATAGACTGATAAATGGTTTCACAAATGGTGACTTAATAGTTGTTGCTGGAAGACCATCTATGGGAAAAACATCTTTCAGTCTAAATATTGCATTTAATATACTTTCTAAAGATCAATATAGTGTCAATATTTTTAGCCTTGAAATGTCAAAAGAACAAATTGTTTATAAATTACTTTCAATAGCTTCATCTATTTCTATCAGTAGTATTAGATCAGGAAAAATAAATAAGAATGAGTGGACTAAGCTGCAGAATGCTGGAAATCAATTAATAAACTCATGTATTGGAATAGATGATACAGCCAATTTATCTATTTCACAACTAGCATTAAAAGCTAAAGCTTTTTACAGTAAGAATTCTAGTATGAATTTATTGATTATTGACTACCTACAACTGATTCAGCTAGAAAATATCTCTTTGTCTAATAGAACAGAAGAATTATCTTTAATAACCAGATCACTTAAGATTTTAGCAAAAGAATTAAATGTTCCAATTATTGTACTATCTCAATTGAATAGAAATGTTGAAAATAGAATTAATAAGAGACCTCTTTTAGCAGATTTACGCGAGTCTGGTTGCGTTGTACAGAAAACCTATATTATAGGCCAAAGACACAAAGGCATTAGTTGTATAAAACCTAATAAGCTATTAAAAAATAATATAAATTCAGAAATATATTCTGAACATTTTTTATGTGAAAAAACGTGTCCACTTACAAAAAAAATCAAAGCCAGTTTTTCTCAATATGTTTACAGCATCATTAATAATTCAAGTCATTTAATTCAGTTCACGCATAATCATTCTATACTTTGCATTTGTCAATGGCAAAGAAGTGATAATTTAAAGTATTTTTCTGTACTATCTCGTATAAAAATGAGTAATATGATATGTAAAAAAATGCTGTATTCACTAACAAGAATACAGCTTCTAAACAAAAACTACTTACACGATGTTATCATGTCTGAAGAGAAAAACTTTATTGCCAACGATGGTCTAGTTTTGCATAATTCAATTGAACAAGATGCTGATTTAGTATTATTACTTTACAGAGAGTCTTATTACAATGAGAATATCAAAAATAATAATTTGACAGATGTAATTATCGCAAAACATAGAAATGGTTCTATCGGTACGGCTCAATTGTACTTTAAACCTAAAACATCTATATTTACCAATGTATAAATAAAGGTTGCCGTAACTAGATCTATTTGGTATAGTATAACTATATAAATAAAGCCGAGATAGCTCAGTCGGTAGAGCAGTGGATTGAAAATCCTCGTGTCACCAGTTCAAGCCTGGTTCTTGGCAAATATAACTAGTAAAAATATAAATTATTTTAAGCCTATAAAATATCACAAATATTTGTGATATTTACAATAAATTTATATGCTAAATACATATTATCAAAAGCAAGTTTTCAATGTATTGAAAAAAGCTAAGATGGCATTAGTTCTAGCTTCTCACCTAATAGAACTGTTACTTTACCATCGTCCGTAACATCTACAACCGCACTATCTCCAGCTTTAATTTTACCTGACAGTACTTCTTCTGCCAAACTATCTTCAAGTAAACGCATAACTGCTCGGCGAAGAGGCCTAGCACCATAGCTAGGGTTATAACCTTCATCAACCAAACGATTTTTAAATCTTTCTGTTACATCTAATTGTATTTCTTTCTGCTTAATTCGCTCAAATACTTCATTAAGCATAAGATCTGCTATTTCTCTGACTTCATCTTTTGTTAATTGACGGAAAACTATAATTTCATCTAAACGGTTTAAAAACTCTGGCCGAAAATATTGTTTAAGCTCTTCGTTTACTAAAGTTCGAATTCTTCCATACTGAGATTCTACTTGGGATTCACCGAGCTCGAAACCTAATCCACCTCCACCTTTTTCAATTACTTTAGAACCAATATTAGAAGTCATGATCAGTAAAGTATTTTTGAAGTCAATAGTTCTTCCTTTAGCGTCAGTCAATCTTCCATCTTCTAAAATTTGTAGCAGAAGATTGAAAATATCGGGATGAGCTTTTTCAATTTCATCAAACAAAATTACAGTATATGGTCTTTTTCTAACGGCTTCAGTTAGATACCCACCTTCACTATAACCGACATATCCCGGAGGAGAACCTATAAGTTTAGAAACAGTATGTCTTTCCATATACTCAGACATGTCCAGGCGTACCATAGCTTCTTCTGCACCAAAGAAATATGAAGCTAAAGCTTTTGTAAGCTCTGTTTTACCTACTCCAGTAGGACCTGAGAAAATAAAACTTGCTATTGGCCTACCTGGGTTTTTTAAACCTACTCTAGCCCGTCGAATTGCTCTAGACACGGCAACAACTGCTTCGTCTTGACCAATAATACGACCATGTAGAGTATCCTCCATATGTAACAATTTTTCCGATTCACTTTTTGTTAATTTTGTAACGGGTATACCTGTCCAAAATGCTACAATTTCTGCAATATCTTCCTCAGTAACAATAGGGTCCTCTAAACTTAAATCTGGCTCAGATTTTTTACTCTGGGCAATTGCAGCTATCTGTGCTTTTATTTCCATTTCTCTGGTTCGATACTGTTCAGCCTTTTCATACTTTTGGGCCCTAATAGCTTCATCTTTTGTTTTTAGAACGGTCCTTAATTCTTTATCCAACTCTCTGGCTGCTGGAGGAAGTTGAGAGTTAAGGAGTCTGACTCTAGATCCGGCTTCATCAATAAGATCAATTGCTTTATCTGGTAGGAACCTATCAGAGATATATTGATGTGCGTACTTAGCTGCTGCTGCTAAAGCCCCGTCTGACATTTTTAACTGATGATGTTTTTCATACCTATCTCTTAATCCGAAGAGTATTTCTATTGTTTCCTCTACACTTGGTTCTCCAACCACCACAGGCTGAAATCTTCTTTCTAGTGCCGCATCTTTTTCAATATGTTTACGATATTCTTCTAAGGTAGTAGCACCAATACATTGCAAATCACCACGTGCTAGTGCTGGCTTTAATAAGTTTGCAGCATCAATAGCTCCCTCTGCTGCTCCTGCTCCTATTAATGTATGAACTTCATCTATTACAAGAACAACGTTATTCGCTGATTTGATTTCATCCATTATTCTTTTAAGTCTTTCTTCAAACTCCCCTCTATACTTGGTTCCAGCTACAAGTAAACCAACATCTAGTGTAATAACTAATTTGTCTTCCAATATTGATGGTACATCTCTGTTTGCAATTCTTTGAGCCAATCCTTCAGCCAGTGCAGTTTTTCCTACACCAGGTTCACCAATTAACACAGGATTGTTTTTTGTTCGCCGCCCTAGGATTTGAATAACGCGTTCTATTTCTTTTTGTCTTCCAACAACTGGATCCAAAACACCTTCTATAGCTAGTTCTGTAAGATTTGATCCAAACTCTTCTAGAGTTGGTGTTTTGCTTCGAGTCTGTACGTTATTGCCACCATTAGCATTTGCTTCAGCATTATCCCCTAGCATCTGTATGACTTCAGTTCGAATTGATGATACGTCAACAGCTAAATTTTCCAGAACTCTTGCTGCTACGCCTTCTCCTTCACGAACTAAACCCATTAATAAATGTTCAGTCCCAATATAGTTATGTCCTAATTGTCTTGCTTCTTCTAGGGAAAGTTCTAAAACTCTTTTCGCCCTAGGAGTAAAAGGGATTTCTACAGCAACAAACCCTGATCCACGTCCTATAATCTTTTCGACTTCAATACGTGCATCTTTTAAATTTACATTCATCGATTTTAGTACTTGAGCAGCAATACCAGTTCCTTCGCCAATCAATCCTAAAAGAATCTGCTCAGTCCCTACAAAATTATGGCCTAAACGCCTAGCTTCTTCTTGGGCTAGCATGATCACTTTAATAGCTTTTTCAGTAAAACGTTCAAACATGTTAATAAATACAATAAAAATTATTACCTTTGATACTAACTCATATTAGCACACTTTACCTCTTAACTTAACAGGTAAAATTAACTAATCCAATAAATATTTAATAATCAAATATATTCTTATGATATTTTTTTATCTTTATTTTATTTTATCTCAGGTTAAAACTACTTTTTAAAGCTGGAACTAACTAACGTTTGCATTGGAAATAGTATATCCAGGCTATCAATATAAACACTTGAAAACATTATCAAGAAATGATTGCTCTGCAGACTGAAACAATTAATATTATAAACATCAATAGTATAAGTTATATCTAACTTATTTTACCGTAAACTAAGAACCATTCATGAAATTAAATTCTTTTTTTATCTTTAATGCAATGTAAATGAATAAAATAAAAGCTTAATTTTGAAATGGGGACTATTAGTCTGAGGTTTAAAGAGATAAGACAGGTCTGTTAAAGGCTATCGTATGGACGAAAAAACAAGATTAAAACCTATAATTATAGACCAAGGATCTGAGAACTTAGAATACATCAGCAGAATAAATCCAGAAAAATATGTCTGCATAGACTGAGCAAAAACTTTCTTTGAGACAGTGAAGGCTATACATAAAAGTGAATAAGGCGCCTTCAACGCGATGCGGTATTACCTTCATACTGATTTTCTGACATGGGAATAAAGAATACTACTTAAAAAAGTTGTATAATTGTGGATAAAATGTGTTGTACTTTACATGTATTGACTAACAAGCCCACAATTCAATACAATAAGATTAAATAAAGATAAGAATATATTAGTTAGAGTAACATATGAATTTTATTATTAGTTCAAGTAAGTTGTTAATACAACAGATAGAGTCAAAACAATTAAAACAAGATTTACCTATAATACAAATAGGTGATACCGTAAAGATGGGTTTATTAATTCAAGAAGGTAATAAAGAACGTATTCAATACGCAGAAGGAGTTATTATTGCCAAGCATAATGCTGCGATTAATACAACAATTACGCTGAGAAAAGTAATGCAAGGAGTAGGAGTAGAGCGAGTTTACTTGGTTAACTCTCCAAGAATTAAAACTATTGCTATTGTTAGAAGATCAAAAGTGCGAAGAGCAAAATTATATTATTTAAGACAAAGATCTGGCAAAGCAACAAGACTTAAACAAAGATTTGAATAAGATAAACAGAAAGTAAGGACATATAACTCAGCTGGTTAGAGTATCACGTCGACATCGTGAATGTCACTGGTTCGAATCCAGTTATGTCCACAGCATAAATCTGATCATCATAAATAACAAGAAAAAAACAAGCATATTGTTTTTAAGAATAGATTATGCTAAGATCTTAATGGTTAAATTAAAAGGGTCGGTGCCCGAGTGGTTAATGGGGGCGGACTGTAAATCCGCTGGCTTCGCCTACGTTGGTTCAAATCCAACCCGGCCCATACTTTATTAAAAAAAAGCCCTTGTGGCTCATTGGTAGAGCATCTCCTTGGTAAGGAGAAGGTAATGAGTTCAATTCTCATCAAGGGCTATGTCTTTCGATAATTTTAGGCCATATTCAAACTTCTTTTTTTCTGTTGTTTTTGTACTCCGATCATTTGCGCATTGCTTTTACCGGGCGCTACCATTGGATAGCAATTTTCATCTTCAACAACATGACAATCCAATAATACTGGTCCTGGATAAGCGATAAATTCATGTAAGACAGAAGAAAGTTGACTACGTTCCGAGAGAATTAATCCATGTAAGCCATATGACTCCATTAATTTTTTAAAGTTTGGAGCTCCGGAAGCCATATTTGAATGGGAATAGCGTTCTCCATAAAATGCTTCTTGCCACTGTCTAACCATACCTTGCCATTTATTATTGATGATTAATATCTTAATGGGTAAGTTGTACTGTGCAATTGTTCCTAACTCCTGTAAATTCATTTGAAAGCTAGAGTCACCACTAATACAGATAACATTATCCGCTGGAAAAGCAACCTGTACTCCGATAGCAGCAGGTAACCCATATCCCATTGTTCCTAGTCCTGCACTTGACATCCAGTGTCGCGGTAAAACTTGGATAAATTGTGCTGCCCACATCTGATGCTGCCCTACATCAGTTGTATAATAGGCATTAGGAGCAAGATAGCTTAATTTAGATAAAATTTCTTGAGGTGAAATTTTTGAAATTTGTTTTGGGACTAATAGAGGATACTGCTGTTTCCATTTAGAAATTCGCTCTTTCCAAGAGACTGTGTGCAATGAGGATAGAGTTAAACTATTTTGGGCTAACGGTATTAGTTCTTGAATAACAGTTTTAATATCTCCAACGATAGCAATATCTGGGACTCTGTTTTTGCCAATTTCTGCGGGGTCAATGTCAATATGTATCACTTGTGCATTACATGCGAATTCATCAAGTTTTCCGGTAACTCTATCGTCAAATCTAGCCCCCAAAGCTATTAATAAATCACATTCGCTGACAGCAAAATTGGCATATGCAGTTCCGTGCATACCTAACATACCAAGAGCTAAATTATCATTTTCATTAATGATTCCTTTTCCCATTAACGTAGTGGTGATTGGAATTTGACACAAGGTAGACAATTGGACAATATTCTCATGAGCATTAGAAATGATAGAACCTCCTCCCACATAGAGTAAAGGCTGCCTTGACTCTTCTAAAAGTTTTACTATACATCTTAGTTGTTTAGATACGGATTGTATAGGAGTGCGATATCCTGGAATATTAACTTTTCCTGGTTTTACAGGGCTATATTTAAATTTCTCCAGTCCAACATCTTTCGGAATATCTATAAGTACTGGTCCAGGTCTTCCACTTATAGCAAGGTGAAATGATTCAGCAATTATTTTTGCCATGTCTTGTGGGTTTCTTACAACATAAGAATGTTTAACTATTGGCATAGTGATACCAAATATATCGACCTCTTGAAAAGCATCAGTCCCAATAAATGATCTTGCAACTTGCCCTGTAATAATAACCAATGGCACCGAATCCATTTGTGCAGTGGCAATACCTGTGACTAGATTAGTTGCTCCAGGACCGGAAGTTGCGAAACAAACTCCTACTCTCCCTGTTGATCTAGCATACGCATCTGCAGCATGAACAGATCCTTGTTCATGCCTTCCAAGAATATGTCTAATCAGTTTTTTTTGTTCCCATGAGTAAAGTTCATCATAAATAGGGAGTATAGCACCTCCAGGATACCCAAAAATGTCTAATACATCATGACGAACAAGACTATCTAGGAGAGCAAAAGCTCCTGTTTCATAACTATTATTTTTATCCATTCATATGACCTCTAACATTTGATTCGTTATGTTTTCTAAACTATTAAAGCTTATGATAATATTCCAAGGTTAACAGAAGTGAATATTTTTAGATAGATTAATATACTAACAATATTATATATGTCGAATTTTTTCAAATTCTGAAGTATATTATTTTATTCTACCCCTATTTGTTGCAAATAAAGAGACTAAATTACTTCACTCGTATGTATATCCTAGCATTAATTTTAAAATAACGTATAGACTGAGAGAAAATACTATAAGCAGTGCGCTAATCAAATAATTTGTTTTTTCGTTTGTTAATAACCTGAAAACTGGGTTAACAGTTGTCAAGAAAAATCCAATGAAGACAGAAATTACAAATCTTGGAAATCTACTGATATTATCCCAAAAAATATTCATATTTTGTGTTACTATAAGTTGATTATACTATTAAAGTTTTATTTTTTTATTTACGTGTCATATGTACTGTATCTTACTTATCATGAGCTTAGCCTTGAATAGTTTACTTAATTTTAATATTTTTTTTATATCTATAACAAGTATCGAATAATTTTTTATATAGTTAACAGTAATTCTTACTTATTTTAAAACACATAATAATAATGAATACTTCACTTCAAATCGAAACTTTGACAGGTCTTATTCCACATCTTAGTAATCAGAAAAATAAGAAAATTGTTGTTAAGTACGGTGGCGCTGCGATGAAAAATCCTGTATTAACTTTAAAAGTTATTGAAGATATTGTTTTACTCTCACTTTTGGGCTTTAGTATTATATTAGTCCATGGTGGAGGGCCTATGATCAATCAATGGCTCGAAAAACTTCAAATTCCACCTAAGTTCGAAGATGGAGTTAGAATTACCGATTCTCAAACCATGGAAGTTGTACAAATGGTTTTGGCTGGAAAAGTTAATAAAGATTTAGTTGATCTATTTAAACAATATCATTTGAAAGCAGTCGGAATTTCTGGTCAAGATGCTAATCTGATTGCCCCTAAACTTATTAACCAACTTCCTGATAACAGAGTTGCAAATATTGAAACCTTAAACTTGGATTTAATTCATGTTTTGTTAAATAACAATTATCTCCCGATTATTGCACCAACATCATCTGATAGTTTTGGTCGTCCTTATAATATTAATGCAGACACAGTTGCCGGCAGGATAGCAGGATCTATTAAAGCACATAGTTTAATTATTTTAACTGACACACCAGGTATCTTGCAGAATCACAGAGATACTTCTTCGATACTTCCTAGTCTTAACTTAGGTGAGGTACATCAGTTAATAAAAGATGGAGTTATTCAAGGTGGCATGCTGCCGAAAGTTAATTGTTGTATCCAAGCATTAAATGATGGTGTACAATTGACAAGTATTATTGATGGCCGTATTCCTAATAGTTTGCTTTTAAGTCTACTGACTAATTCAACAGCAGGGTCTACAATTAGTCATTAATATTGTTTATCAACAGATTTTTTGCTAAAATATAAGTGTGTTAAGGCTCAGTAGCTCAGTTGGTTAGAGCAGGGGACTCATAAGCCCAAGGTCGCAGGTTCAAGTCCCGCCTGAGCCATTGCAACGTACTGGTTTGTAGTGGTACATTTTTATTCTAAAGTTGTACCTATATTTTTTTGTGAGTCTATGTTACTATTCATTTAGTGTTCGGAGAGATGGCTGAGTGGTTTAAAGCGGTAGATTGCTAATCTGTTGTACATTTTTTTAACGTACCGAGGGTTCGAATCCCTCTCTCTCCTAAACTAATAGCTTTTGTTACATTTATAAATTAGGGACTGTAGTTCAACTGGTTAGAGCACCGCCCTGTCACGGCGGAAGTTGCGGGTTCGAATCCCGTCAGTCTCGCTTATACTTGCTTAATATATGTATTTTTATTTGGTAAATCACTATATTCTGCTATAATTTTTTCTAGCAGTGAGCCATCAATAGTTTCTTGTTCTATTAGTAAATCTACTAGTCTATCAATGACGACTCTATTGTCTTTTACTATGTTTAATACTCGCTGGTAGCATTCACTTACTATATCGTGCACTTGTCTGTCAATTTTAACTGCAATCTCGTCAGAATATTCATTACCAGAATTCATTCCTCTGCCTAAGAATGGATTTCCATCCTCACTTTCTAGAGATAATGGGCCGATATTAGACATTCCAAAACGAGTGACCATTTGTCTTGCCATAGAAGTTACTTGTTGTAAATCATTACTCGCTCCAGTAGTGATTTCAGTATTCCCGAAAACAATTTCTTCTGCAGCTCTGCCACCTAGTGCTCCCATTATTCTTGCCATAATTTGTCCCCTAGAAATCAAACTTTGATCATCTCCGGGAATAAACCATGTCAAGCCTTTTGCTTGTCCTCTTGGGACTAAGGTTACTTTTTGTACCGGATCATGATTTGCTAACAAAGTCCCAACTATTGCGTGTCCTATTTCATGATAAGCAATAAGTCTTTTGCTTTTACTATTAACTAATGGAGTACCCTCCATTCCAGCAACAACTCTATCAATAGAAGCATCTAATTCAGCAATAGTTATAGAATCTTTTCTCCTTCTCGCAGTTAAAATTGCAGCTTCATTCAATAGATTAGCTAGATCTGCTCCAGAGAATCCTGGAGTTCTTCTTGCAATGGTTTTTATTGATACATCTGATGCCATTTTTTTATTCTTCGCATGTACCTGTAAAATAGCTAAGCGTCCATTTAAATCCGGTACATCTACACTTACTTGTCTATCAAATCTACCCGGCCTTAAAAGTGCAGAATCTAGAATATCTGCTCTGTTAGTAGCAGCAATAACAATAATTCCAGTGTTGCCCTCAAATCCATCCATCTCAGTTAAGAGTTGATTTAAGGTTTGTTCTCTTTCATCATTTCCACCACCTACGCCAGTACCTCTTTGCCTTCCAACAGCATCAATTTCATCAATGAAAATTATGCAAGGTGCATTTTCTTTTGCTTTCTTAAATAGATCTCTAACTCTTGATGCTCCAACCCCTACAAACATCTCTACAAATTCTGATCCAGATATGCTAAAAAAAGGTACGTTGGCTTCACCAGCTATTGCTTTAGCCAATAAAGTTTTTCCTGTGCCGGGTGGTCCTACTAATAAAACTCCTTTAGGAATTTTTGCTCCTACAGCAGTAAAAGAATCTGGTTGTTTTAAAAAAGTTACTACTTCTTGAAACTCTTCTTTTGCTTCATCTACACCAGCAACGTCATTAAAAACGATGCCTGTTTTTGCTTCCATCTGAAATAAAGCTTTTGATTTGCCAAATGACATCGCTTGACCGGGACCACCAGAACCATTATTTGATCTTCTAAAAAGAATTGCTAGTCCACTAATGAAAAGAATCGGAAAGAATAAATTGCTTAATAAATTCCATAGCGCTCCATTGTTTTTAACAGGATGAGCGTCTATATCAATTTGTGCACGTCTTAGTTTAGTTATCAACTCTGGTGCATTTGCTGGAAGTTCCACACGTATTTTCTGGACTCTGTTACCTAGTTCAGGTCCCAATGCTTCTACTATAGCTGTATGTCCATTGTCATACATATCAACGCGTTTGATCCATCCCATATCTAGGTATTCTAAGAATCTACCATATGTCATCCGAGAACTTGCAACATTGTTGCCTGGATCTGCAGTTGTAGGAGTTAAAAAACCCTGCCATAAAAAGAAACTAATAACTAAAAACGGTAACGACCATAGCATAATTGTTTTCCACGATACTTTCATTCTAAGGATACCCCTTCTCTTTTATTGGTTTATTTTATTATATCTTCTCCAAATGTAACAGTTCTAGCTTTGTTTGGGCAATTATTTTAATAGTTTTATATGAACTTTATTTTGTGAATACATATAATATTTATAAATGTTATTGAACACATCTGTGAAAGAGAAACCAATTATATACTGTTATTATTACTTTCTTAATTATAAAGGATAGATATGTTAAAAAAAGGCAGTACTGTCAAAATTTTACGCAAAGAGTCTTATTGGTATCAAGATACTGGCAGTATCGTTAAAGTCGATACTGGTATTAAATATCCAGTTTTGGTAAGATTTGAAAAAGAAACTTATAGTGGCATAAATAGCAGTAGTTTTGCAGAAGATGAAGTGATAGTTATTTCATAGAGAGATAACTAAACTAATGTGCATTGTGTATTTATAACACAATGCATGGAATTTACGTTGATTATACGGTATATAATATTGATACGAATACTTAAATCAGCTTAATTTCCTAATGTTGCCCAGTCGACATCTACATTCTCTAGAACTAGAGATGAATTATATATTTGTAGAATAATTAGTAGAAACAAAAAAAATAATAGCATGAAAATTGCCATAATGGGTGTTGTCCCCCATCCTGGAGCAACTTTCCCATATTCTGAATTTAACGGTCTTAAAATTTCTCCTAATCTTGTTCTTAATGCCATGATACTTTTCTATTGATTTTTTGTTATGATTAAATATAAATATTATTATGTACTCAACAATTGATTTTTATTTTTATTAACATATGGAAACAGCGACAGTTTTAAGCATTTTTATCTCAAGTTTGTTACTCGGTATTACTGGTTACTCAATTTATACTGCTTTTGGTCCATCTGCTAAAGAATTGAGGGATCCTTTTGAAGAGCATGAAGAGTAATCTGTTTTATTCACCAGATATACTCTCTACAAGTTAGCTAAATAACTTATGGAGAGTATATTCTATTTTTTACTTTCTTTAAGTATTACTTATTTCGCTATTCTAGGGGGATCTCTAAAAAAGACAGCAAAGAATATTACCATCAGTGTACCTGTTAGTAGAAAAACATATACTAAAGCTTCCATTCTTAATCTCCTTTACTTCAGGTTGGTTAGTTTAATATTTTAGACAGCGCCTTGTCTCTTACTACTTCTATCTCCTAATTTTTGGAACGCACCAAATTCTACTTGTTCAGTTACTTCAGCACCAATACCAGCAAATACATCTCTAAATATAGTTCTAGAGCCATGCCATAAGTGTCCAAAGAAGAAAATTAAGGCAAAATTAGCATGCCCAAATGTAAACCAGCCACGTGGACTACTTCGGAATACACCATCTGATTCTAAGGTTGTGCGATCAAACTCAAAAACTTCACCGAGTTGTGCTTTTCTGGCATATTTTTTGACACTAGGAGCATCGCTAAAGACTTTACTGTTTAGTTTTCCACCATAGAAGTTTACAGAGACACCTACTTGTTCAATACTATATTTAGATTCAGCTCTACGAAAAGGAATATCAGCCCTGATAATTCCATCTTTGTCCACTAAAATTACAGGAAAAGTTTCAAAGAACGCTGGCATTCTTCTTACTGTTAGCTCTCTACCTTCTTTATCTTGAAAAATAGGATGCCCTAACCATGCTTCAGCAATTCCATCTCCTTTATCCATTGGGCCAGATCGGAATAAACCACCTTTAGCGGGATTATTCCCTATGTAGTCATAGAATGCTAGTTTATCTGGAATTTTTGACCATGCTTCAACAGGACTAGAGCCTTCTCCAATCGAATTTTCTACCCTTTTTTCAATCTCTTGTTGGAAGTAACCACTATCCCACTGATATCTAGTTGGACCAAATAATTCTAATGGTGTGGTTGCAGATCCATACCACATAGTCCCGCATGTGATAAATGCACTGAAAAATACAGCAGAAATACTACTAGATAAAACTGTTTCAATGTTTCCCATTCTTAGAGCTCTATATAGCCTTTGAGGTGGCCTGACTGTTAAATGAAACACACCTGCCAATATGCCAACAGTCCCAGCGGCTATATGGTGAGAAGCAATTCCACCAGGATTGAATGGATTAAACCCATCAGGTCCCCAAGCAGGAGCAACCGGTTGAACTTTTCCAGTTACACCATAAGCATCTGAAACCCATATTCCAGGTCCGAATAATCCTGTTGCATGAAATGCTCCAAACCCAAAACATAATAGACTAGATAGAAGTAGATGGATACCAAAAATTTTAGGTAAGTCCAATGCCGGCTCTCCAGTTCTAGGATCTCTAAATAATTCTAAATCCCAATATACCCAATGCCATATTGATGCTAAGAAAAGAAGTCCAGAAAGAACTATATGAGTTAGTGCTACTCCTTCGAAGCTCCATAATCCTGGATTAGAAACACTTTCGCCTGTAATACTCCACCCACCCCATGAATCTGTTACACCTAGTCTAGCCATAAAAGGCATAACAAACATGCCTTGTCTCCACATAGGATTTAAGACGGGATCTGAAGGATCAAAAACTGCTAGCTCATATAAGGCCATTGAACCAGCCCAACCGGCAACAAGAGCTGTATGCATTAGATGTACGGAAATTAAACGACCTGGGTCATTTAATACAACTGTATGAACACGATACCATGGTAATCCCATTTAAACTGTATGCCTCCTAATAAAAACAAATAATTTATATAACTTTCTTACTAGTATGTTTATTTATTTATGTTTTCGCGGAATATTTATTTACTCCAATTAACGTCACTTATATATTATAGCATTCTTATTATTTTTGGTCTAAATTTTTTTTATTCTTCAAATTTATTTGATAGAATTTTACTTACCATTAGGAAACAAATTAGATTAATTAGGATCATTATAATATGTGTGTCTATGATTCTAAGAGGACCCCATACTGTTTGCATAGCAATTGCATCATTATAACAAATTTGCTTTAAATATGCATGTCTAATTATTTCAATCGTATAGCTTAAAGGATTCAAGCTAGCTATGACTTGTAGCCATGATGGCATAAAGACTAAAGGAGCTAAAGCTGTACTTGAAAATAATAATGGTAAATTAATCATAATTAAGCATGCTAAAAGCTCAATATGTCCTGGCAGTACAAACGCAAGCAGCAAGCTAATACTCGTGACACTATTACTAAGTAATAACAGTGTTAAGCATATAAGTAATCCATTCGTGATATGAGGAATAGAGTTACCCATTGCATAAGTTACATAAATAATACAACTTACTTGAATAAGGCTTGTTAAAGTAATATAAAAGGATGAGGAATAAATGATAGAATAGCGTGAATATAGAGGTGAACTTAATAAACGGTTTAAGAAGCCAAATTCTCTATCAAACATTAGTGGTAAGCCAGCATTTAATGAACATGTAAAAGCAGTAAATACAATAATACCAGCACTAATAAAATCACTATATTTATCTGTTGAAGTCAGTAAATCAATTGGTGCATTCTGAAATAGAGCACTAAACAATATAAGCCACAGTAATGGCTGTATAATGCCTGTTAATAGCATCGAAGGGCGTCTCCAGCTTTGAAGGATAAGTCTTTTTGTTAAAGCATGTACTTCTCCAACATATAACTTGATTGATTTAGATACTATAATTCCGGGGTATAAATTTGGGAATAAGGTAGATGTAAATTCGGAGAAGTCTCTCATAAAGGCTTGTATAAGTAGTGTATTTAGATATTTATGGTAATTTAAAGAATGTTAATATTGTAAACTTATAAAAAAAATTTTGTTCTTGCTTTTGTTTAGTGCTATTAGATATTATGGGTTTTCCTTAAAATCATCTGTCATCAGATATTCTATCGTGTAATATCTATGTAGTGCTTGGATTGCTAATTTGCTAAGCAATTTATTTTGTAGTGACCTTTTATTCTAATGGAGGATGTTATGGCCGATTATACAGTTACTTTACAAATGGAAGACGATCAAGTTGTAACTTTAACATGCAGCGAAGATACATATATCTTAGATGCTGCAGAAGACCAAGGAATAGATCTACCTTACTCATGTAGAGCTGGAGCTTGCTCTACATGTGCTGGTATAGTTAAGGAAGGTACTATCGATCAAAGTGACCAGTCTTTTCTTGATGATGATCAAAAAGACGACAATTTCGTGTTAACTTGTGTAGCATATCCACAAAGTGACTGTACTATCTTGACGCATCAAGAAGAAGATTTATACTAGTTATATAAGTTGTTCTTTAAAGTGTAATAAATAAAAGTGTCTAATATAATGTTAGACACTTTTATTTATTTTATAATTTAACTTCTATATCAACGCCAGCAGGAAGATTTAGCTTCATTAATGCATCAATAGTTTGTGAAGATGGTTCATGTATTTCTATTATTCTCTTGTGCGTTCGAAGTTCAAAATGTTCTCTTGAATCTTTGTCAACATGAGGAGATCGTAATACACAATAAATCCGCCTATGTGTTGGCAGAGGTATCGGGCCTACTACAACTGCTTTAGTTCTATGTACTGTTTCAACTATATTATCACATGATACATTTAATACTTTATGATCATATGCTTTCAATTTAATCCGGATTTTATGTTTCTGTATAACAGTCATACTTTTTAATGTATATTCATCTCTTACTTTACTCTCTACTATTCTAGTATTTTAGACACTACTCCAGCACCAACAGTTCTACCACCTTCACGTATAGCAAATCGCATTCCTTGTTCAATGGCAATAGGGTTAATTAGCTGTGCACTCATTTTTATTCTGTCTCCTGGCATTACCATTTCAGCAGTAGATCCATCGTCAGCTGTAAATTGTGTAATTGTTCCAGTAACATCGGTAGTTCTTACATAAAATTGTGGTCTATAACCTGAAAAGAAAGGGGTATGTCTACCTCCTTCTTCCTGAGTTAAAATATATACTTCAGCTTCAAATTGTGTATGTGGCGTAATAGTACCCGGTTGTGCTAACACCATACCTCTTTCAATATCTTTCTTTTGAACACCTCGCAGTAGAATACCTATATTGTCTCCAGCCATTCCTTCATCCAGTGTTTTCTGAAACATTTCTAAGCCAGTAATAGTCGTAGTTCTAGTTTCTCTTAGCCCAACTATTTCAATGGTATCACCCACTTTAATAATACCTCGTTCAATTCTTCCTGTCGCAACTGTCCCTCTGCCGGTAATAGAAAATACATCTTCCACTGCCATTAAGAATGTTTTGTCAACATCTCTTTCTGGTGTTGGAATATAGTCATCTATTGCAGCCATTAGAGTATAGATTTTATCTACCCACTTGTCATCACCTTGTTTAGTCTCAGGTTTTTGAGTTACACATTCTAGAGCCAGTAGTGCTGATCCGGCAACAAAAGGAATGTCATCACCTGGAAAATCATATTGAGCTAAAAGTTCTCTTACTTCTAATTCAACTAACTCTAATAGTTCTTCATCATCAACTTGATCTTCTTTATTTAAAAAAACAACTACATGGGGTACCCCTACCTGCTTAGCTAACAAAATATGTTCACGGGTTTGAGGCATTGGACCGTCTGCTGCTGAAACTACTAATATTGCTCCATCCATTTGCGCAGCACCAGTAATCATATTTTTTACATAATCAGCATGTCCTGGACAATCAACATGTGCATAATGGCGATTGTGAGTTTCGTATTCTACATGTGCTGTATTAATAGTAATACCACGTGCTTTTTCCTCAGGTGCAGCATCAATTTCATCAAACTTTTTCAATTTAGTTTCACCTGATACCGCTAATGTTGCGGAAATAGCTGCTGTTAAGGTAGTTTTACCATGATCAACATGTCCAATTGTGCCTATGTTTACATGTGGTTTTTTACGTTCGAATTTTGTTCTTGCCATATCTCTATGTTGAATTTCTAGTTAAAATAGGATAATTACTTTTAGCGATTCTGATGTATTTTCTTAGTACCTATAATGAGCAAATGCTTTATTCGCCTCAGCCATTCGATGTGTTTCTTCTTTCTTCCTGATAGCGTTGCCATTTTCGCTTGAAGCATCCATAATTTCGTTGGCCAATTTAGTTGCCATATTTTTACCAGATCTTTCTTTTGCAAAACGAGTAATCCATCTTAAGGCAAGATTTGTTCCGCGATATGCTCTAACTTCAATAGGTACTTGATAAGTCGACCCTCCCACTCTGCGTGCTTTTACTTCGACTAAAGGAGTTGCATTACGTATGGCTTGTTCTAGAATATGTAAAGGTTCAGACGTTGATCTTTCTTGTATAATTTCAAGAGTAGCATAAATAATTTTTTGAGCGATACTTTTTTTTCCACTTTTCAGAATTCTTACTGTAAGCATACTAACTAATTTACTTTGATATATAGGATCTGGTTTTACCAGTCTTTTTTTTGAAGTATTTCTACGAGACATAATAGTTATAACTAATTGTAAATGATTATGAATATTGATTATGATTTTGGTCTTTTAGTGCCATATTTAGATCTACTTTGTTTTCTATCTTTTACACCTGCAGAATCTAATGTTCCTCTTACGATGTGATATCTCACTCCTGGTAAATCTTTGACCCTTCCACCTCGTATAAGCACTACAGAATGTTCTTGTATATTATGCCCAATTCCTGGAATGTAAGCTGTAACTTCAAAACCGGATGTTAATCTAACTCGAGCAACCTTGCGTAATGCTGAGTTAGGTTTTTTGGGAGTTGTTGTATATACCCGAGTACAGACACCTCTTCTTTGTGGGCATGCTTTTAAGGCTGGAGATTTAGTCTTTTTATTTGTTTTGACTCTAGACGATCTTACTAATTGTTGAATAGTTGGCATGAATTTGTTAATATTGATGAATTCCTATGTTTATACACAGCTTTATTGTATCTTTTAGTTTAATTTACTGTCAAATAATTTTTTTTCTTGATTTTCTCAATTTTTATTGATCAGTTTTAGGTCTACTTACATTATACTTCCGCATAAATCGTTCAACTCTTCCTTCTGTATCTATAATTCTTTGTGATCCAGTAAAGAATGGATGGTTTCCTGACCAAATATCAACATGTAATTCTTCTTTAGTTGAACCAATTGTCATTATATGTTTACCATCACAATATACTTTGGCATCATTATACCATTTTGGGTGAATATCTTTTTGAGGCATTTTAGTTTGTAGTTATTTGGAATATATCTGTATATCAATTTATCGTTTAGAAAATTGAGGCGCTTTACGAGCTTTGCGTAATCCATACTTTTTTCTTTCCTTCACTCGAGCATCTCGAGTTAAATGTCCTTCAGCTTTTAAAGCTATACGATTCTCTGGATTCATGTAACATAAAGCTCTAGCAACACCAAGCCGAATTGCATCGGCTTGCCCGGTTAGTCCTCCGCCTTGAGTATTAACTAAAATATCGTATTCTTGACTCAAGCCAAGAGTTCTCAATGGCCCATATGTAATTCTTATGTAATTAGGGCTAAATTGTAAATAAGATTCACCAGGAAGGCCGTTTATAACTAGTTTTCCCGATCCTGGTATTAGACGCACTCTTGCGACTGAAGCTTTTCTTCTTCCTGTGCCAGTATATATAGCTCTGGTATTTTCAGATGTGATTGTCATAATGTACTCAACTGTGAATTATATGTCGATAGTAATTGGCTTTTGTGCAGCGTGTGGATGATTGCCATCTGCATATACTTTTAAATTTTTAAAAAGCTGTCTGCCTAGAGGTCCTTTTGGAAGCATTTTTTTAACTGCCTGTTCCACTATTCGATTAGGTAACCGGCGTTGTAATTCATCAAAAGTTTCTGTTTTTAAGCCTCCCGGACGCCCGGAATGCCTATAGTATAATTTTTGACTTCTCTTGCGTCCTGTAACATCAATATCTTTAGTGTTAATTAAAATAACATGTTCATTGGAGTTAGAGGAAGGATTATAATCAGGGCTATTTTTGCCTCTTAAAATATCTGCTATTTCAGTAGATAATCTGCCCAATGTTTTGCCTTGAGCGTTTATCAGATACCACTTAGTATTTTTTGTGAAATTCGAGATGTGTGTTTTATTCATGATGGCTAAATCAATCATTATATATTGTATTGCTAATTTTTATATTATACATATATCTACTAGACATAGATTTTACTTATGTACTTTCTCTTTAGGTAAACTTATTCCTAACCTTTTATGTAAAGCTTCAATAACTTCTTCTGCAGATTTTTGACCAAAATTTTTAATTTCTAGTAATTCTTCTTGTGAATAATCTAAAAGGTCTGAAACGGAATGAATATGAGCTCTTTTTAAACAATTGTATGCTCTTACCGATAACTGCAATTCTTCAATAAGAACTAAACTAATTTGTTGCTGCTCTTGTACATTAGCGTCTTCAACAGGTTTAAAATCAATTTTTCTCAAAGGATAAAATAAATTTGTTAAGATAGTAGCTCCTTGACTCAGAGCTTCTTGTGGTGTCACACTACCATTAGTCCATAATTCAATTAATAATTTCTCTTGAACAAGGTTTGGGTTAATCCTAACTTCTTCTACTACGTAATTAAATTTCTTAGCTGGCATAAATACGGCGTCAATTTGTAAAAAATCCACAGCATTTTCGTCAATGCCTTTGGTCACCAATCTGTATCCTCTTCCCTGTTCAATTCTAAATTCCATTTCAAAAATAGTATTGTTACATATTGTAGCAATATATTGACGCGGATCTATAATTTCAATTTCATTAGGAATATCGAACAAGCCAGCTGTAATGATAGCTGGACCTTGTACACGGACTCTTCCTATTTGCGCTTGATCAGTATAACTTTTTAGAACTACTTCTTTTAGATTTAATAAAATCTCTAAAATATCTTCTCTAACACCTGCAATGGTAGAAAATTCATGATTTATTCCGGCTATTCTTACTGCAACTATAGCTGATCCATATAAATCAGATAGTATGGTTCTTCTTAACGCATTTCCAACGGTTATTCCTTGTCCTTGGCTTAAAGGTTCTAAGACAAAACGTCCATATTGCTCACGAGCACCTTCTGTTTTTGACTCTATGCATTCTATTTGAAAATGAGTCATTTATAGAAAGTTCCTTCTTAAGGATTGATATAGCGAATATACTATTTATTAGGTAATATTTGTTTTTTTCTATACTCTACGTTTCTTAGGAGGGCGACATCCATTATGCGGTACAGGAGTTATATCTTTAATAAGAGTAATATTGATTCCTGCGGCTTGTAACGCTCTTATTGCAGTCTCCCTACCAGCTCCAGGCCCATTAATCATAACTTCTGTTTGTCTCATCCCTTGATCGATGGCTTGCCTTGCTGCTTTTTCTGCTGCTGTTTGCGCTGCAAAAGGTGTTCCTTTTTTAGCCCCTTTAAAACCACTACCTCCAGAGGAACACCAAGATATAGTTCTTCCTTTTAAGTCACTAATAGTAATAATTGTATTATTAAAGGTTGATTTTATATGAGTAATACCATTGATTACATTTTTCTTGTTTCTACTTGTATTGCCTTTTTTTATTTGTCTTGCCATATTTCTTGTTAGCCTTCAATTATTAGTGTGATTCTTTATTTTTTGGGTGCTTTTTTCTTGTTAGCCATTGTTTTTTTCGAGCCTCTTCTTGTCCTAGCATTCGTTCTTGTTCTTTGGCCCCTCAATGGTAGGCCAATTCGATGTCTCTTACCTTTGTAAGAGTTAATTTCCATTAAGCGCTTGATATTCATGGATTCTAGACGCCTTAAATCACCTTCTATCTGATAGTCAGAATCTAGAATGGATCTTAACTTTACAATTTCTTCATCTTTTAATTGAGTAACTCTTGTATCCCCATTGATCGCTGTTTTTTCTATGATTTCTCGTGCGTGAGAAAGTCCAATGCCATAGATATAAGTTAAAGCAATTTCAATTCTTTTGTTACGCGGAAGATCAACTCCTGCAATTCTGGCCACTTATTCTCTCCAATGTTTAGATTAATATTATTTTTTGATCAGACTGTCTTTATAAAAATTATCCTTGTCTTTGTTTATGCTTAGGATTAATACAGATAACCATAACACGACGATGTCTTCGAATTACTCTACACTTTTCACACATTTTTTTTACTGATGGGCGTACTTTCATAAATTATTATATTTGTTCGTAATTTATAGTAAAGCTTAAATTTAGTTTTATACTTTACTTCTATATATTCTCTAATGTATTTACTATTTCATCAAACTTTCGTACTGCTCTGAAATAAGGTATGTTTGAATTTGTTTAGCTGTATCAATTGCAACTCCTACTAGAATTAATAGAGATGTAGCACCTAGGCCTTTAAAAGTATTAATCTGGGTTAACTGGGCAATAATTGATGGAACTAATGCTACTATAAATAAGAATACAGACCCAAGAAATGTTAAGCGATTTACAATTCGTTTTAAGTAATTATTCGTTTCTTCCCCCGGCCGAATGTTGGGAATACTAGCTCCCATTTTTTTTAAGTTATTAGATAAATCTTGTGTGTTTAATATTAATGATGAATAAAAATAGCTAAATACTACAATTAGACCACCATAAGTTATAATATATAATACACCATTTGATGTAAACATATCTAAAAGACCCTGAGCAGCTTTATTTTGAGTAATGGATTTTAAGTAATTCGGCAAAGCCATGGATGCCGATGCAAAAACAATAGGCATTACACCACCCTGATTTAATTTAAGGGGCAAATAACTGGTTGAATCTAGATCGTTATTTTTTATAAGCTGTCTTGCAGAGACAATTGCGATTTTTCTGATACCTTCCTGTACTAGAATTGTTATAATGAGCATTATTATAAACAAAGGTATTAAAAAGACTAGCTTATTTAATATTTCTGCTTTGTCGTTAGTAATTGAATTTTTTATACTTTGTGGAATGCCTGATACAATATTTTGGAATATAAGTAATGAAGCTCCATTGCCTATACCTTTTTCCGTAATTACTTCAGAGAACCACATAATAATTAGTGCCCCTGTGGTTAAGCTAATGATAATATCTATTATGAAATTAACATTCCAGTAAAATACATATGGTTTGATCCATAAACTTATCCCAATACTCTGGATAATTGCCCATACTAAAGACAAATATCTTGTAATCTGAGTCACTTTTTTTCTTCCAGCCTCTCCTTCTTCTTTTTGTAGATTTTCTAGACTAGGTACAATTTTAGTTAACAACTGAATAACCAGTGATGCATTAATATAAGGTACAATACCTAATGCGAATAACCCTATTGTTGAGAAGCCTCCTCCAGAGAATATATTAAGAAAATTAACTAAAGCATTTTTTCCAATACTGTTATAGAAAGCATCATGATCAATACCTGGTATTGGGATAAATATACCTAATCTTGAAATTGTCAAGAGAAGCAGTGTTAAAGTAATCTTTTGAGGAAGTGTATTATTGGAGGTCATTTATGATATGTTTAGGCATATATTAGATAAATAAACTTTCAAGAGAAACGTCTCTTTCATCAGCCACTTGGCTAAAAGTCTTCAAGTTTGATAAAGCATCTAAAGCAGCTCTTGCATTATTTAAAGGGTTAGAAGAGCCTAACTGTTTTGCTAGAATATTTTTTACTCCAGCTAGCTCTAATACAGTTCTTACTGATCCTCCAGCAATTACTCCTGATCCTTGTGCAGAGGGCCGCATAATAACCTTTGCTGCTCCAGAAATACCATTAATCGGGTGAGGTATAGAATTAAACTTGGTCAACGGAATAGTAATTAGATTTTTTTTAGCATCAGTTACAGCTTTTTTTACAGCACCAATTACATCACTTGCTTTGCCTATTCCAACCCCCACTTGTCCTCTCTCATCTCCAACGACTAAAATAGCTCTGAAACTCAATTTTTTACCACCTTTTACTACTTTGGTAACGCGCCTAACTTGAACTACTCTCTCTTCCCATTTGTTCTCTTGTTCTTTACTTTTAAAATTCTTTTTTTTATTTATCATATTGTATTGTTTACTAAATCCTTAAAAATGCATACCAGCTTCTCTGGCTGATTCAGCTAAAATCTTCACTCGGCCATGGTAAAGTCTGCATCCCCGATCAAAAATAACCTTTGTTATTCCTTTTTTTAAGCATTTCTCAGCGATTGATTTTCCTACTAATCTTGATGCATTGCATGTACTCGATGGCGTTTCAGACATTCTGATATCAGCTGACATGCTTGAAACAGAAAGTATGGTACTAGATTTTATATCATCAATAATTTGCGCATAAATGTGCTTATTAGATCGAAAGACGTACAGCCTGGGTCGGTTAGATGTTCCTCTTAATTTCTTACTCATACTTTATTTTCCTGCTTTACCAATCTTTTTCTTTACAGTTTCATCTTTATATCGGATGCCTTTACCCTTGTAGGGCTCAGGTGGTCTAATAGAACGTATTTTTGCTGCTAATTGTCCAACAATTGCTTTGTTAATTCCTGTAACTTCGACATTTGTATTGCCTTGCACTGTTATCAAGATTTCATCAGGTGGTTCTATTATAACAGGGTGACTGTAGCCAACATTTAAAACTAACTTACGACCATCCATTTGAGACCTATAGCCGACACCTTTAATTTCCAATTTTTTTGAAAATCCTTCACTTACACCAACTACCATATTATTTATTAATGTTCTTGATAAACCATGTAGTTGCTGTGCCTGTTTAGTCTGGTTTTTGGTTGTAACCATTAATATATTGCAATTATTCGTTGTCTTAACATTAACAATTATTAAATCAGGTATTTCATGTGATAACTTGCCTTTAGGGCCTTCAATGGTAATTATATTGTTTATTAACTTTGTATTGATTTTTTCTGACAAAACAATACTTTTTTTTCCAATTCGAGACATTTGTATTTTACCTACTTATTAGTTTACCAAATATAGCATAACACTTCTCCACCTAACCCACTATGACGTGCCTTGCGGTCTGTCATAACACCTTGAGAAGTTGAAATTACTGCAATTCCTAAGCCTCCTAAGACTTTAGGAATCTCTTTATGATTTGCGTATACTCTTAGACCAGGTTTACTCACTCTTTTTAGTGAGGTTATGACAGACTGTTTCTTTTTACCTTTGTACTTTAAAGAAATTAATAAAAATGTTTGCCACGTTTCATTAACTTCTTCAACATACTCAATAAAACCTTCTTCCTTTAATACTTGTATAATATTGCGCGTCATTTTTGTTGCAGGGACTTGAACTATTTGGTGCTTCGCCAAATTGGCATTGCGAATACGTGTCAACATATCTGCAATCGTATCGTTAACCACTATATCTCCTTTAATTATAAAACAATACTTTAGTTGTAAAAAGGCATTCCTAGACCTTTTAGTAACGCTAAGCTTTCTTCGTCTGTTTTGGCAGTTGTTACAATTGAAATGTCAAAACCACGAATTTTATCTACCTGATCATATTCAATCTCTGGAAAAATCAATTGTTCTCGCAAGCCTAAGTTATAATTTCCTCTTCCATCAAAATTCTTACTGCTGATCCCTCTAAAATCTCTTATGCGTGGCAAGGATAGGTTGATTAATTTATTTAAGAAATCATACATTCTCTGGCGACGTAAATTAACTGTAATTCCTACAGGTATATCTTCCCTTATTTTGAAGCCAGCTATCGCTTTTTTAGATCTTGTTATAATAGGTTTTTGACCAGTAATCAACTGAAATTCATTGATACTATTTTCAAGAGCTTTCGCATTTTGAGATGCTTCACCAATTCCTCTGTTCAAAGTTATTTTAACTAATCTGGGTATTTCTTGTTTATTTTTGTACTGAAATCTTTGCTGCAATTCTGTGAAGACTTTATCGTTATAAAGCTGCTGTAATGAAGTGTTCATTAATAATATTATTGCCTATTATTTATTGATTGTTTAGTTTTATCAGCACTCGTTCTTGTTTTCCGTTGGTATTACTAATTTTTGTATACCTACTAGCTATTTTCTTCTCTGGATCATATAGCATAACATTAGAGCTATCAATAGGTGCTTCTATTTTAATTATTTGGCCTGTTTCTCCTTCTTGCTCTGGCCGATTATGTTTAGTTTTCATATTAATATCCCGAACTATTACTTTCCCTTGATTTTTAAAAGTTTTAATAATAGTTCCTGTTTTTCCTTTATCTGCACCAGCTATGATTTTAACTTCATCTCCTAATTTCACATGCATTTTTCTTTTAAGTTTTTTGTGTCGCATTAAACAACCTCCGGAGCTAAAGATATAATTTTGGCAAAATTTTTCTCTCTGAGTTCTCTGGCAATAGGTCCAAATACACGGGTACCTCGGGGATTATTCTCGGGATTAATAATGACTGCAGCATTGTCGTCAAAGCGAATACTCATACCATCTACTCTTCGTATTGTCTGTCTAGTTCTTACAATCACAGCTCTGACTATATCTGATCGTTTAACCGCCATATTTGGTGATGCATCTTTAACTACTCCTATAATTACATCTCCAATGCTTGCATATAATGGATTACTTGTACCTAGTACTCTAATACACATTATTTTTCTCGCGCCACTATTATCAGCAATATTGAGATAGCTTTGTGTTTGAATCATATATTTTTCTCATTCTACATTAATGTTAGTTAATTCTGGAGAGTGCCTATTTTTGCCATTAATCTCCAAAATTTTGTTTTACTTAAAGGTCGAGTTTCTTGAATCTTTACAATATCTCCTATACTACATTCGTTACTTTCATCATGGACTTTATATTTCTTTGTTCGTGATAATACTTTTCCATACTTATTGTGAGCAATCTTATTTTTTACTGCGACGGTAATTGTTTTAGTCATTTTATTACTAATAACAATTCCTGTTTTTTCTTTAGTTGGCATATTTTTATTTATAAATTATTATTGTATTTTTCATACTTGATGGTCATAATTTTAGCAAGTTGATTTTTATATGCTTTTAAAATATGCGGTTTAATTGTTTGTCTTGTTGCTTGTTTAAGACGAAAATCAAATAATCTTTTTTTGATTTCTAAAATTTCTTCTTGCATTTTTTGTTCACTTAACTTTCGAATTTCACTACTGTGTAGTACTTTCATAAATTATCTAGTAATAAATTTTGTTTTGATAGGTAATTTATAGGAAGCTAGTTTCATTGCTTCTTTAGCTGCATTGGCTGGTACACCATTCATCTCGAAAAGAATATGCCCTGGCCTTACAACAGCTACCCAGTATTCTGGTGCACCTTTACCTGACCCCATGCGAGTTTCTGCTGGGCGAGCAGTAACAGGTTTATCTGGAAAAACTCTTATCCATAGTTTCCCTCCTCTTTTTACATATCTTGTAATAGTTCTTCTTGTTGCTTCAATTTGTCTAGATGTTAACCATACTGGTTCTAATGCTTGCAAAGCATAGTCACCAAAGGCAATAGTATTTCCTTTACTTGCTTTGCCAGTCATTCTACCGCGATGTTGTTTACGAAACTTAGTTCTTTTAGGACTTAGCATATTATAGAGTTTCCCTTTTTAGATATCATTATTCAATTTACTGCCTGGCAATAGTTCACCCTTGAATAGCCATACTTTTACTCCTAACACTCCATAAGTTGTTTGTGCAATTCTGTAAGAGTAATCAATGTTTGCCCTAAGTGTTTGTAAAGGTACTCTACCTTCTCTGACCCATTCGCTTCTTGCAATTTCAGCGCCATTTAAGCGTCCAGAGACCTGTACTTTTATACCTTTTACATTAGCTCTTTGAGCTCTTTGAACAGCTTGTCTAACAGCTCGACGAAAAGCAATTCTTTTTTCCAATTGCTGCGTAATAAAATCTGCTAAAAGTCGTGCCTCAGTATCGGGCTCTGTAATTTCAATAACATCAACTCTTATTTGCTTGTTATCAGTTAATACTTGTTGTAAATCATTTCTTATGTTTTCTATACCAGTCGCAAATCTACCTAAGACAATTCCAGGCCTTGCTGTATATATTTTAATTTCCACTTGGTCAACCTTTCGTTCTATTTCTATTTTAGAAATGCTTGCACTAACAAGTTTGTTCTCAATATGCTCTCTGATTAGAAAATCTTCTTCCAAAAGCTTGGGATAATCCCTTGTTTTTGCGAACCAAGATGACCGATGTTTTTGCGTTATGCCAATTCTAAAACCTAAAGGATGTGTTTTTTGTCCCATAAAATATTGTCAAAAATGTAAAAAGCTATATTCGTTAATTATATTCAGTGTCTTTTGCAGCAAGACTTAATGTAATATGACATGTAGGCTTGTGAATAGGAAATGCTCTACCTTGTGCCCGGGGTTGAAAACGTTTCATCGTAGGCCCTTGATTAACAAAAGCTTTCTGAATTTTTAAATTATTTTTACTTAAACCGTTGTTATGTTCTGCATTGCATGCAGCTGATTCCAAAATTTTCTTAATGTTAATGCATGCCCTGTAAGGCATAAATTGCAATATTAAAATAGCATCTTGATATTCTTTTCCGCGTATCTGATCTAATACACGTCCAACTTTTATTGGTGATAGTCTTAGGTATTTACCTACCGCTGTAATTTCTTGCTTAGTTTCACTCATATATATTACCTCCTTGCTTTTCTATCACTTTTTATATGACTTCGAAAAGTTCTGCTAGCCACAAATTCCCCTAACTTATGCCCTACCATTTGATCAGATATGAATACTGGAAAATGTTGCTTACCATTATATACCGCAATGGTATGTCCAACCATATCAGGAAGAATCGTTGAAGCCCGTGACCAAGTTTTAATAGTTTTCGTTGATTGAGTCTCATTCATCTTTGCGATTTTCTTGAACAGTTTTATATCGATGAAAGGACCTTTTTTTAAAGATCTAGACATAAGTTATATTCCCTAATTTATAATTGAAATTTTTTATTTCCTGCGACGCAAAATATAGTTGTTACTATATTTTTTAGGATTCCTTGTCTTTATTCCAAGTGCTGGTTTACCCCATGGAGTAACAGGATGTGTTTTTCCGATGGGAGACCTTCCTTCTCCACCACCATGTGGATGATCTACAGGATTCATTACCACGCCTCTAACTCTAGGTTTTTTTCCAAGCCATCGATTTCTACCTGCTTTGCCTATAGTAATATTGCTAGCGTCAATATTGCCTACTTGTCCAATACTTGCGTAGCATTGTTTACGTATTATTCTAACTTCACTAGATGGTAATTTTAAAGTTACAAATTCACCATCCTTAGCTACAATTTGAGCATAAGTCCCGGCAGCTCTAACAATTTGGCCACCTCTGCCAGGAGTTAGCTCAATGTTATGGACTGCTGTCCCTAAAGGAATGGATTGTAAAGGTAGAGCATTACCTACTTCTATCGGTGCATCCGGACCAGATATGATTGTTGAACCTATCTGCAGAGCTCTTGGGTGTAAGATGTAACTTTTCTGTCCATCCAAATAATAGATTAAAGCAATTCTTGCATTTCTATTAGGATCATATTCTATTGAGGCTACTTTGGCCGCAATATTAATTTTATTTCTTTTAAAATCAATAAGTCTATATTGCTTTTTGTGTCCTCCTCCTCTATGTCTAGATGTAATTCTTCCTTGATTATTATGTCCTTTTCTATTATGTTTTTTAGTGATTAATGATTTTTCAGGATAGTCTTTTGTGATTTCATTAAAAGTCGACACAGTTCTATTGCGTGTGCCAGGTGTATATGCTCTATATAATCGAATTGCCATGATGATTTAGTATGTTTTAGATCCGTGTTTTTATTTGTTAATGTTAATTCTCTGGAAATAAATCAATCTTATCTTCAGCTTTTAACTTTACAATTGCCTTTTTGTAGCGTGGCTTTTTACCTGTGAATCTACCCACGGTGCGCTTTTTAAGAGGCGGGTTTAATGTATTAATTTTTATTACCTTTACCCCGAAAATATATTCAATAGCTTCCTTGATTTGATTTTTTCTTGCATTTCTGGTGACAGAAAAACAATATTGATTATCTTCAAGCATTCTTGTGCTTTTATCGGTCAATATAGGGCGTTTAATTATATCAATTAAGTTGCCAGAATTTAGATTAAGCATTATATGTATCCTCTATTGTTAACAGTCCTTCTATGGTTACAATAACGCTTTGTGCTTTCAATAAGGATATTATATTAATTTGATTAGCTTGTACCAGTTCCACATTAGGTAAATTACGTGATGCTAAATAAAGATTTGACTCTTTTTTCTTCACAACAATAAGTATCTGATCAGTAGAATTAATACCTAAGTCATGTATTTTTTTCTGAATTAATTTTGTCTTCGGATTTTGTAACTTTAATTCCTCTTCAGGTATAGTTAAAGTTTGAGCTAACTTATTAAAAAAGAGTGTTTGAAGAGCAATTCTTCTTTCTTTAATATTTACTTTTTGAGAGTAAATTTTAGACTTGGGACCAAATATGACTCCACCACCTCTCCATAGAGGCGATCTCGTAGATCCTGCGCGCGCTTTTCCAGTACCTTTTTGCTTCCATGGCTTCCGTCCACCACCTCTTACTTCACTCCGTGTTTTAGAGTGTGCATTACCTTGTCTTTTCTCTGTTATTTGTTTTATTAAACTACGATGGATAATATACATGCCGTTATTATCGCTAACTTTTAATTTAATATTTTCAGTTTTATTGGTCAGAGTATCTAGTTCATAAATGGGATACTTTATTACTTGTTCTTTTACCATAGTACTTGAATATAAGTGATTTTGAGAAATAAATTTTTTATCGTATTTGTATATTGAGAATACTTCCAGGCTTACCTGGCACAGATCCTTTTAATAAAATAAAATGTTGTTCTATATTTACGTCAATAACCTGTAGATTCTTTACTGTAATTTTTGCTCCTCCAAGTCTACCAGCCATTTTTTTCCCCGGGAAAACGCGCCCTGGACTTGTACCAGCTCCAATAGAACCAGGCTGACGGTGATTTTTACACCCATGTGACATAGGACCTCTGCTAAAATTATGTCGCTTTTGATAACCAGAAAAACCTTTACCAATACTTTTACCTTGAATGTTGACTGTTTCTCCAATCCTTAATTGATCAGCTGTTAATACTTGCCCTATATTAAATTGATCTGGAGAGTCAACTCTGTATTCTTGTAAATACTTTAAAGTCGGAGCATGTGCTTTATTTAAATGACCTAATCTTGCTTTGGTAAGAAGATGAGTTGCTACTTGCGAATATCCTACCTGAATTGCATTGTAGCCATCAGATTTAGTCGTTTTTATTTGAGTAATTATACAAGGGCCAACTCTTAAAACAGTGACAGGTATACACGTACCATTACTATTAAACACTTGGGTCATTCCTATTTTAGTTCCTAAAAGACCAATTGACACGTTTTGTATTTTCCCTATATTAAAGAGATTATTGCTAACAAACTTTATTCTTTCCATTATTGAAAGAGGATAAGATCAAGTATTTATAAGTTTTAGTATTAGTTTTTCTACACAATACTTTCGTTATTATAGAGATAATAATTAAAAATAGCTTGGTACAGCTAGATTGTATCAGTTAGATAAAGAACTTGCAAGTTTCTTGATGCTATTTTTTAAGATAAAAGGATAAAACCAAGGAAGTATTATTTTTTTTGTTATTACTAAAAGTAGTTCGGTAATTGCACCTTGTTTTTGGAGGTAATCTAACTCAATATATCTATTACTAGCTTTAAGTAAAAAGTATAAATAAAATATACGTTATTATTGTATAATCATATATTCATCAAAATTATTCATATGTCAAAAGTTGTAGGTATAGATTTAGGAACAACAAATTCAGTAGTTGCTGTTATGGAAGGTGGTAAACCAACAGTTATCCCCAACTCAGAGGGTTTTAGAACAACGGCATCCGTTGTAGCATACACCAAAACTGGTGATAAACTAGTGGGGCAAATTGCTAAACGCCAAGCAGTGATTAATCCTGAAAACACATTTTATTCTGTTAAAAGATTTATCGGCAGAAAGAAAGACGAAGTTAATCAAGAGTTATCGCAGTCGTCTTATCAAATTAATACTGAGAATGAGAGTATTAAAATTCAGTGTCCAGCTTTGAATAAAGAATTTGCCCCAGAAGAAATATCCGCACAAGTCTTGCGAAAACTGGTAGAAGACGCCAGTAAATATTTAGGTCAACCAGTTACTAAAGCGGTTATTACAGTTCCAGCATATTTTAATGATTCTCAGAGACAAGCCACAAAAGATTCAGGAAAAATTGCTGGCTTAGATGTATTAAGAATCATTAATGAGCCAACAGCAGCATCCTTATCATATGGTTTAGATAAGCAAAACAATGAAACTATTCTTGTCTTTGATCTAGGCGGTGGTACATTTGATGTTTCTATTTTAGAGGTAGGAGATGGCGTTTTTGAGGTTTTATCTACTTCCGGCGACACTCATTTAGGGGGCGATGATTTTGATCGCCAAATTGTGGATTGGCTAATTACTGAATTTCAACAGGTAGAAGGTATTAATCTAAGAGAAGACAGGCAAGCTTTACAAAGGCTCATGGAAGCCGCAGAAAAAGCAAAAGTAGAATTATCCAATCTACCTCAAACGGACATTAATTTACCTTTTATTACAGCAACTAATACAGGTCCTAAACATTTGGAGCGTAGTATTTCGAGAGCTAAATTTGAAGATTTATGTTTAGATCTGATTAAGAGATGCGAAATTCCAGTTCAAAATGCTTTAAGAGATGCACAGTTAGAAACTGGAAAAATTGATGAAGTGGTTTTAGTTGGTGGCTCGACTCGAATTCCAGCTGTACAGGAAGTAGTAAAAAAGATTATTGGTAAGGAGCCTAACCAAAGTGTAAATCCAGACGAAGTTGTTGCTATAGGGGCTGCTGTGCAAGCAGGAGTTTTAGCCGGAGAAGTTAAAGATATCCTTCTATTAGATGTGACACCGCTTTCTTTAGGAGTAGAAACTTTAGGAGGAGTAATGACTAAAATCATTCCTCGAAATACAACTATTCCTACTAAGAAATCAGAGGTTTTTTCTACTGCTGTTGACAATCAGCCCAATGTAGAAATTCATGTTTTACAAGGTGAAAGAGAATTTACCAAGGATAATAAAAGCTTAGGAACTTTTAGACTTGATGGTATAATGCCTGCTCCAAGAGGGGTTCCTCAAATTGAAGTTACTTTCGATATAGATGCAAATGGTATTTTATCAGTAAAAGCAACTGATAAAGGCTCCGGCAAAGAACAGTCTATTACAATTACTGGTGCGTCCACTTTACCGAAAGATGAAGTTGACAAAATGGTGTCGGAAGCAGAAAGTAATGCAGATATTGATAAACAAAAACGAGAAAAGATTGATTTAAAAAATCAGGCTGACTCTTTTTGTTATCAATCAGAGCGTCAAATTTCTGACTTGGGAGATAAGATAGACAATGTTTTAAAGAAAAGTCTAGAAGAAAAAATTAAAAATCTGAGGAATGCAATTAAAGATGATCAAGTCGACAAAATTGCAGGCTTGCAAGAAGAATTGCAGAAAGGTATGATGGAAATCGGAAAACAAGCCTATTCTCAAAGTCCTGAAGGAAGCGTTGAAAATCCAACCTCAGTTGATCAGCCTAATTCAGATGTTATAGACACTGAATTTTCCGAAACTAAATAATACTTTGATAGCGGGTAACGCGATTCGAACGCGCGACATCAACCTTGGCAAGGTTGCGCTCTACCACTGAGCTATACCCGCTCTACTTTGAATATTGTCACAAATAAACAATGCTTTTGTCAATCAAGTTATTCTAAACACCGGTTCCATACATTTGTAGCTGTTTGGATCACCCGGCATTAAATTATCTTAAAATCACTCTTAAGCTATAAAGGAATTCACTACTCCTGTAATAATAACTAGTCCTGCCCATAAACCAGAACCCGTATAAACTAGGTTTTTAGATTGTTCCCACTGGCCAGGAGATGCTAATGTAACAGGTATGCCTACCACTAAAATAGTCGATAGTGCTATTAATAAAAAGACAAGAAGCTGAACAATTAAAGACATAAAAACCTCATTTTTTTATATTCTATCTTTACTGAATATATTGTACAATTTTTTTGCTATTTTAGAATGTATTTGTAACTATTTACAGGATTTTTTTACCTTGAGTTTGATTATTTTAAAATTTATTTATAATATAAATTAGTTTACATGAAAATTTAAGAAGAAACTGCAACAAAATGCAAGGTTTCATGTACATTAGTAGAAGTAAAACTTTTGAACACTTTTTTGAGGTACAATTTTATGGAATTTACACTAATTATGGCAAAGCTTCCTGAAGCTTATGCTATGTTTCGACCACTAGTAGATATTTTACCAGTGATACCAGTCTTTTTTTTATTACTAGCTTTTGTTTGGCAGGCAGCTATTGGTTTTAGATAATTATAAAAGATTACAAGAGAAAACAATCTATAAGTAATTATAAGTTGCACTCAATGTCAGTTCGTTTTAAAACATAATCTGTTTTAATAGTCTTTTTTATAAATATTTTGTATTCTATTTAATATATGGTTGAACCACTTTTATCGGGTATTGTTTTAGGGCTTATACCTATAACTATTGCGGGGTTACTTGTTGCTGCATATTTGCAGTATCGTAGGGGTAATCAATTTGGTCTATAAGGTTTTATAACTTATGAATTTAGAAATACTCTATCTATCGATTAGAGTATTATCTTTTTAGATAAGTTTTTCTCTACTGATGACTACATTCTTTTTACCAACTTGATTTTGTTACCCCAGGTAGCAAGCATTCATGAGACATTTCTCTTAGTACATGTCTTGATAAGCCGAAATCTCTATAAACCCCTCTACTTCTACCTGTTAACCAACAGCGATTACGCAGCCTAGATTTAATGCTGTCCCTTGGTAATTTTTGTAGCTTTTCTTGTATCAGTAATTGCTCTTCAAAAGAATTAATTTGTTTGATTTGCTTTTTTAGTTCAGATCGTTTTGTTTTATATTTATCTACTAGCTTAACTCTTTTAGTTTCTCTTTGCCTCATACTTTTTTTTGCCATATTTTTTCCTATTGGTTGTTACCTTATTTATACTAATGTATTTTCTAAATCATCGCAACACAAAATAGCTGTTACTCTATAACATTGAGAGTAACAGCTATTTAATTACTATATTTTTGAAAAGCTTAAGCTTTAGCTACTTAATCAACCAAACTTACCAGACGTTGAAGCTATAACAAAAGCAGCATATGTCAATACGTAACCCACCGAAAAATGAGCTAATCCAACTAAACGAGCCTGTACAATCGATAACGCTACAGGTTTATCTTTCCATCTTATCAAATTAGCTAAAGGAGTTCTTTCATGTGCCCATGCAAGAGTTTCTATTAATTCTTGCCAATATCCACGCCAAGAAATCAAGAACATGAAGCCCGTAGCCCATACTAGATGACCAAACAAGAACATCCAAGCCCATACCGATAGACTATTCATTCCATATGGATTATACCCATTAATTAAAGGGGAAGAATTAAGCCACAGATAATCTCTTAGCCATCCCATTAAATATGTAGAAGATTCGTTGAATTGACTAACATTACCTTGCCAAATAGTTACGTGCTTCCAGTGCCAATAAAATGTTACCCATCCAATAGTATTTAGCATCCAAAAAACTGATAGGTAAAAAGCATCCCATGCAGAGATATCGCATGTTCCACCACGTCCAGGTCCATCACAAGGAAAGCTGTACCCAAAATCTTTTTTGTCGGGCATTAATTTAGATCCACGTGCATCAAGAGCACCTTTAACTAAGATTAATGTTGTTGTATGTAAACCTAAGGCAATTGCATGATGTACTAGAAAATCTCCAGGTCCGATTGTCAGGAACAATGAATTTTTACCACTATTAATAGCTTCTAGCCATCCCGGAAGCCATACACTGCTACCAGCCTGTGTTGCTGCACTATCAGATGCTGATAACAGTACATTAAATCCATACAATGCTTTTCCAGAACTTGCCTGAATCCACTGAGCAAATACAGGTTCAATTAATATTTGTTTTTCTGGTGTCCCAAATGCAATTACAGTATCATTATGAATATAAAGACCTAATGTATGAAAACCTAGAAATAAAGATACCCAGCTTAAATGTGAAATAATAGCTTCTTTGTGTTCTAGCATTCGAGAAAGAACATTTCCTTCATTTTGCTTAGGATCATAATCTCTCACAAAGAATATAGCCCCATGAGCAAAAGCTCCAACCATCAAGAATCCAGCTATATACTGATGATGAGTATACAATGCTGCTTGAGTAGTAAAATCTTTTGCCATAAATGCATATGGAGGCATTGCATACATATGTTGAGCTACAAGTGATGTAATTACTCCAAGTGATGCTAAGGCTAAGCCTAGTTGCATATGCAATGAATTGTTAATCGTTTCGAATAATCCTTTATGTCCTGCACCTAGTCTGCCACTTGGAGGTCTATGTGCATCAAGAATATCTTTTAAGCTATGACCAATACCCCAATTAGTCTTATACATATGTCCAGCAACTATGAAAATAACTCCAATCGCTAAATGATGATGAGCCATATCTGTCAGCCATAAAGATTGACTTTGGGGATGAAATCCACCTAAAAATGTTAAGATTGCATTTCCTGCTCCATCATTAGTCCCAAATAAATGATTTACAGTGTCGGGATTTTCTGAGTATACACTCCAATTTCCTGTAAAAAAGGGTTGCAAGCCTGCAGGATGGGGAATCACATGCACAAAATTATCCCATCCAATATGTTGACCGCGAGATTCTGGGATCGCTACATGAACAAGGTGACCAGTCCATGCTAAGGAACTCAAGCCAAATAATCCTGATAAATGATGGTTCAGTCTTGATTCATTATTTTTGAACCAGGCTAAACCTGGTTTAAACTTAGGCTGTAAGTGTAACCATCCACCAAATAACATCAATGCTGATAGTATCAGTAAGAATAATGCACCACTATATAGGTCATTATTTGTTCTCATTCCTATTGTATACCACCAATGATATAAGCCAGAGTAAGTAATGTCCACTGGGTACGAAACACCACCTCTAGTGAAAGCTTTTAAAGCTGGTTGTCCGAAGTGAGGATCCCAAATAGCATGTGCTATAGGTTTCGTTTTTAAAGGATTTAGTATCCATTGTTCAAAGTTTCCTTGCCAAGCGACATGGAAAAGATTACCTGATGTCCATAAAAAAATTATTGCCAAGTGTCCAAAATGAGATGCAAAAATCTTTTGATATAAATTTTCTTCCGTCATTCCGTCATGAGTTTCGAAGTCATGTGCAGTTGCGATACCATACCAAATTCTTCTGGTAGTTGGATCTTGTGCTAAAGCTTGGCTAAATTTAGGGAATTTTGTTGCCATATTTGTATTATCCTAATTTCGTATTATCCTACTGCAATAATTCTAGCTAAGAAAAATGCCCAAGTGGTGCCGATACCACCAAGTAGGTAGTGAGCTACTCCAACAGCACGTCCTTGTGTGATACTTAATGCTCTTGGTTGAATAGCTGGTGCAACTTTTACTTTATTGTGTGCCCATACTATTGATTCAATTAATTCTTGCCAATAACCTCTTCCGCTAAATAAGAACATTAAACTAAAAGCCCAAACAAAGTGTGCTCCTAAGAAGATCAAACCATATGCAGATAGTGCTGAACCATAAGATTGAATTACTTGTGATGCTTGTGCCCAAAGAAAATCTCTCAGCCAGCCGTTGATTGTTAAAGCGCTTTGAGCAAAATTACCGCCTGTTATATGCGATACAGCTCCTGAATCAGAAACGCTTCCCCATACGTCAGACTGCATTTTCCAGCTAAAGTGAAATAGAACTATAGATAAAGAATTATACATCCAAAATAGTCCCAGGAATACATGATCCCATCCAGAAACTTGACATGTGCCACCACGCCCAGGTCCATCGCACGGAAATCTGAACCCCAAATTAGATTTGTCTGGAATCAAGCGCGAATTTCTTGCGAATAAGAAACCCTTTACTAAAATCAATACAGATACATGAATAGTAAATGCATGAATATGATGTACCATAAAATCGGCAGTTCCTAATGAGATTGGCATCATAGCAACTTTGTTGCCAACAGCTACAACATCTCCGCCAAAAGCATAACTAGCTGTAGTTAAAGCGTTTGGAGCTGTATTGCCAGGAGCAAGAGTATGAATATTTTGTACCCATTGAGCAAATATAGGCTGTAACTGAATTGCTGTATCTGAGAACATGTCTTGTGATCTACCTAATGCTCTCATAGTATCATTATGTATGTATAAGCCAAAAGAATGGAAACCAAGGAATATACATACCCAATTCAGATGAGAAATAATTGCATCTCTGTGACGAATTACTCTATCCAATAAGTTGTTGTAATTCTGTGCAGGATTATAATCTCTCACCATAAAAATAGATGCGTGTGCTCCTGCACCAACTATACAAAAGCCTCCTATCCACATATGATGAGTGAACAGAGATAATTGCGTTGGATAGTCAGTAGCTATAAACGGATACGGAGGCATTGCATACATATGATGTGCTACAATAATACTCAAAGAACCCATCATTGCTAAGTTAATTGCTAATTGTGCATGCCATGACGTAGTTAAAATTTCGTAAAGCCCTTTATGGCCTTCTCCTGTAAAAGGACCGTTGTGAGCTTCTAAAATCTCTTTCATACTGTGACCAATACCCCAATTAGTCCTATACATATGACCAGCTACTAAAAATAATACTGCTAATGCTAAATGATGATGAGCTGTGTCACTTAACCATAAACCTCCTGTTACCGGATTTAATCCACCTTTGAATGTCAGAAAGTCAGAATAGGTATTCCAATCCAGTGTAAAGAAAGGAAGAATTCCTTTGCTAAAACTAGGATATAGCTGAACCATAAGTTCTTTGTTCACTAAAAATTCATGGGGCAAAGGTAATTCTTGTGGTGAAACACCAGAATCAAGAAGTTTATTTATAGGAAGAGAAATGTGGATTTGGTGTCCTGCCCAACCAAGACAACCTAGGCCCAGTAAACCAGCTAAATGATGGTTCATCATAGATTCTACATTTTGAAACCACTCAAGCTTTGGCGCTGACTTATGATAATGAAACCAACCAGCAAAGATCATGAGAGCTGACATAACTAACCCACCAATTGCTGTTGCGTACAGTTGTCCTTCATTAGTAATTCCAGAAGCTCTCCATAGTTGAAACCAACCAGATGTTACCTGAACTCCTTGAAATCCGCCACCAACGTCACCATTTAAGATCTCTTGGCCAACTATTGGCCATACAACTTGTGCACTTGGCTTGATGCTGGTAGGGTTGTTTAACCAAGCTACATAATTAGAAAAACGTGCTCCATGGAAATACATGCCACTCAACCATAAGAAAATAATTGATAACTGCCCGAAGTGAGCACTAAAAATTTTTCTTGAAACTTCTTCTAGCGAACTAGTATGACTGTCAAAGTCGTGAGCATCAGCATGTAAGTTCCATATCCATGTAGTGGTCCTAGGTCCTTTAGCTAATGTTCTTGAAAAGTGTCCTGGCTTTGCCCATCTTTCAAAAGATGTGCTTACAGGGTCTTTATCTACTACGACTTGAACTTTCTTTGTCTCTTGCTCTTGTGAGCTAAGTGTCATCGAGATTCTCCTCTCTAATGAGACAAGGAACTAAAACGCTCACGATACGCAAAGCGAGTAAGTGAGTTTTCATTTCTTTATTATAACTATAACTTGTAAATCTCCTATAATCTGTTAACAATAGTTAAAATCTAGATATGTGATAACATATATTATTACTTCTCTGGTTTAATTTTCATTAGAGCTTGACCACAGTCAATAATATCGCCATCTTTTACAAGTATTTCTACAATTTCACCACTTACTTCAGCTTCAATTTCATTCATTAACTTCATTGCTTCTACCAGACATACAGTCTGATTAATGTTTACACTTTCATTAAGTTCAATAAAATGAGGTTCATTAGGTGCTGGAGATCTATAGAATGTTCCAACCATCGGAGATACGATAGTAAAGTACATTTCAGACTCAACTATTTTCTTTTTCTTGATAGGTTCTTCTACCGATTTTTGTCTAAAGGATATTTTCTTTGATATTTGAGGCTTTATATGCGTAGGAACTGACATTTGAGTATTGGGTAAACTAGGAAGGCTTACAACTTCTTTATTAATAATCAGTTCAAAGTTGCTCTGTTTGACGCTAATATATTGCAAGTTGTTAGCCCTTATAGAGATTAGTAAACTTTTTAATTCTTCTATGTTAAATTTCACTTCTTGAAATTGCTCCTTACATTTAAATATACTTTACTCATGTCATTAGTTTAAGTTACATATCTAGTACATAATTATTCTGATTATCATTTTAATTCTCTATAGGTCTTTAACGGATTGGATAAATTGATTTTTACCCTCAGATAATAAATTATTATAACTTAATATTTGAGCTCTTTATTCTTTTGCTAAAGTGCTGATAAAATTGTGTCACTGTAGAATTTGATAAATAATAATTCTTTTTGTTATTTGTTACTTCTCGTCAGTATGAATCACTTGATAGCTTTGTCTTGAATACATATTTTCACTCGACTTTTATTTTTCATAGATACACTACTTTTCTCATCTGTCATAAAGGTCGTAAATTTCTTACCCAATCAGATGAAAATTATCTACATATTTTAATATCTATGTAAATAAAAGTGAATTTATTTCTAATTTCTTGACACTTAACACAATGTTTCATTTTAGTATATTCATATATATGAATGATATAGATTCTCTTTTTAACTAAAGTTTGGAGAAAATTTTTTGCAAGTTTGAATCTGTTTGTTTACTATAGCACAAGAAAAAAACATTGCTATTTAATTGTCAGGATATTTATTTAGTTTCATTTTATTGATGTAAAATAGTAACAAGTTAGTGGCTAAATACTTGCCATACCCTCGTTAGACATAGCTGCTCAACGGATAAAATAGTTTAAATCTTTAACTCTAGTTTGTAAAGAATTAGATTACTTAATTTGAACCTCTATTTCTCAAAGTAGATCAGGGTATGACTTAGATAAGAGATTTGAGTAAATTTGAATAGATAATAACATGATATCTTGACAATTACTATGGTATATTTATTTTGTATCCTTTCTTATGTAATTATTGCTAAATGTACCAATAGTTCTATAAGATAATCTATATATAACTTTTTGCAACACTTATGTTAATTGCTGATGATTTAGATCAATTATTAGAAGTTTTACCTTCTTTTATAAGAAACACTTTAGAAATACACCCTAATCGTAAAAATTTAATAGAAATAGTAATGGATTTAGGCAGGCGTCCAGAAGCGCGCTTTCCATCTGGACCAGAGTACTTGTCTAATCGAACTATTTCCTGGTATGACTTAGACTATGCTGTCAAAAGAGTTGGTAATTTTAGTGGTGATAACCGTTCAGGAATAGAGCGTACTTTGCATAGGATAAGCTCTATTCGAAATCGTCAGGGAAATATTGTGGGGTTAACCTGTAGAGTGGGGCGAGCTGTTTTTGGTACAATTAGTATTATTCGTGATTTACTTGAAACAGGGAAATCTATTTTACTGTTAGGGAAGCCTGGTGTTGGTAAAACTACAGCCATTCGGGAGATTGCAAGAGTGCTTGCTGATGAAATGGAAAAAAGAGTTGTAATTATTGACACTTCTAATGAAATAGCTGGTGATGGAGATATTCCTCATCCAGCTATAGGAAGAGCTAGAAGAATGCAAGTGGTTCAACCAGAGCTTCAACATCAGGTAATGATAGAAGCCGTTGAAAACCATATGCCAGAAGTTATTATTATTGATGAAATTGGCACTGAGTTAGAGTCTTTGGCTGCTCGTACTATTGCTGAAAGAGGTGTACAGCTTGTAGGAACAGCGCATGGCAATTATTTGGATAGCTTAATTAAAAATCCTATACTTTCAGATTTGGTTGGAGGTATACAATATGTAACATTAGGAGACGATGAAGCAAAACGCAGAGGTACTCAAAAAAGCATTTTAGAAAGAAAAGCTGCGCCCGCTTTTGAAGTAGCAATAGAAATTCATGAAAGAACAAATTGGGTTATACATGAAAAGGTGGATGACACAATTGATCAAATATTACAAGGGTCGCAAACTTTTATTCAGCGCCGTATATTATTGGATAATGGCCAAGTAGATATCCTTTGCCAAGAAGTTAAAAGCGAGAATCAAAACAGCCAAGGAAAATGGAAAAAGAAAGAGTATCCTAGTCTAAAAGATAGTTCTGCGAGAACCGGTAAGACTATGAAAGCCTCGATGTTTTATTCAAAGCAAGTAACTGATAATCAAACTACTTTAACTTTTCAGAATAATTTGCCTGCTTATTTATCGATTTATGCGTACGGATTAAATTTTAGCGATATTCTTGCAGTCATTCAATCGCTGCAATTACCTTTAGTCTTGTCAAGAGAAGTAAGTAAGTCAGATGTTATTTTAGCTTTACGTTCAAATTTAAAACAAAATACTAAACTGAGACAAATAGCTAGTCTCCGTAAAATAACTATTTATACGATCCATAGCAGTACAGTAACTCAAATTACTAGAGCTTTGAAAAAAATGTTAGAGGTTAATTCAGTCTCTTTTATTAAGTGGTCAGAATTTTGTTCTGGTAAAACTGAATTAGAAAGAGAAGCCTTGAATGAAGCAAAAAATGCAATCGAAAAAGTTGTCATTTTTAGAAAACATTCTGTTGAATTATTGCCACGTCTAGCTAATCTTAGAAAAATTCAGCACGAGTTAGTGTCCTTCTTTAGTTTAAAAGCTAGAAGTTTGGGAGAAGAACCTTGTCGTCGTTTGCGCATTTATGTAAGTTGAAGTAATTTATTGAGCTAAATTCTGGATAAACTATAGATACAGGCAAACTTTAAAATTACATATTATTAGGCAGGAATAAATAATTCATGAGTACAACTAACATATTTGATAGAGTTCAAGGCATTGTTGCTCAACAGCTTGGTGTTGACAAAAAGCAGGTAACGCAACAAGCCAATTTTGCTGATGATTTAGGAGCTGATTCATTGGATACAGTAGAGTTAGTTATGGCAATAGAAGAAGAATTTTCTATTGAAATTCCAGATGAAGATGCTGAACAAATTGCAACATTAGGACAAGCTATTGATTTTATTGAAAAAGCTGTAACTAGTAAGTAGTTAGTTTATACAATACTTATATATTCGGAGAGGGTGGGATTCGAACCCACGGAACCTTATCGGTTCATCTGATTTCAAATCAGACGCAATAAACCAACTCTACCACCTCTCCCATAATAAAAAGGTATAATATATCTTTGGACAGATCATACCATAAAAATTAAGATTGAACAATATCTAATAAGCATTATCAGAAGAAACTAGTCGTATGTTCCCTCGTTTGTGAATTTTTTCTCTACAGGATTACTATTCTTACCTATAGAATGTGAAATGTTATTAATTATTTCTCTGCCTGCATTTACTTTCTCTGGCACTACGCCATCTTTTGGATGTAAGTATTGTACTTCCCCATTTGGGAAAATTCTATATATCTTAAAATCCGAAATTTTAAATTTGCTTTTTAACTGCCTACTTAATGCCAAGCATTGTTCTTTTTTGGCTAGATATAGTAAATTTTCTCCATCTCTCATAATTGCAGCACCGCCAGTGGGCATTTCAAAAATCTGTTCTTTCTTTCCAGTCCAGGTGATAGCATATTTTTCCTCTACTTCAGCAGCTCTTAGCCATCCACCTGTACTACCACCAAAGGTGGGTGAGGGCATTTTTAAGTTAATAGTGTTTGTCATTGATAATTAAAACTCCATTATAATTAGTAACTATTACATTTATATCTTAATCATAAATATGGATAAATATGGTTAATCTTTTTAAAAGAAACAAAGCTTTTGTTTCGCATCGCTTGTACTCTTGATTGTTTCTTTTCATAAAATATTAAGAATAGTGAAAACGTGGCTATTTTTCTTCAGCTTTCTAAAGCATTATTCTTATAACAACCCGTTATCTCTAAAAGGAGTAATATGAAATTAGCATATTGGATGTATGCAGGACCAGCACATATTGGCACTCTAAGAATTGCTAGTTCATTTAAGAATGTGCATGCTATCATGCATGCACCATTAGGAGATGATTACTTCGTGTGATTTGTTAACCATAACATTTATAAATGGAAAGGTTAAAAAAAAGTACTTTTCATCTTTTTTTTAACTGTGAAAAGTAGTGGGTTCAATTCCCACCTCTATTATAGCTAGATGAATCTTTCTGACTTGATACCATGATATTTATACATCATGTAAATTTAAGCATAAGTAGAAAGCTAAATAGTAATGATAGACCGAGTTTAAGCTTCATAACTAACACATATTTTAGTTATATTGAATCAATTCAGATATAAGAAGATTTTGTATGTAATGGAGTATTCATACAAGCTATCAAAACAATCTTTCTTGTGGAGTATTGCTTTTATCTAATACTATTGATACTTATTTTTCACGGAACAAAATAATAGCTATGATTGGAAAACAATACATTTCTCTGTATGTTATTTATTAATTCATAGCTAAAGGATTAACTAAAAAGCAAAAGCTTAATTGTAAAGATTAAGATAGGCTTACTTAGTCACTTAAATGAATTTGTATTTTTCTAATATTAAAAATATCTATGAGTAAAGAAATAAATATTAATTTCAATACAGAACTTTGGAATTCCAGTTCATGGGATAAGATGTATTTATACATTGCCAATTTTAAATCTAGAATATACAAAGCAACTTATCAAAATCTTAAATATAAGAAATATATTTTGCAGAAACTTTTAATTACTTCACCTACATCCAGAATAGTTGCTTTTAATATTGTTCGAGAAACATTTGAAGAAAGTGTTGAATCCGAAGGTTTTAACTCTCACAAATTTACTTGTACTCAAAAAATCGATGTATGTTTTTTACCTCTAGAGTTATCCATACTATTTAGCGGTGCACAAAAATCTAGTAATGAAATTTTCAAGAAACTAGAATTAGTTTCTTTCTTATTAATTTTCTTCGCTTTAGAGCCAGAATTCAATGCGAGACAAGATCAAGCTATAAACTTCTTTAACGTACAATTGCCAAAATACGCTATACCTATTGTCGAAACAATAATACAAAATCAAAATGAAAAACTTTATTTACTGAATTTAAATTTAATGCCTTATCTGACGAACTTAAACATTGATTATATAATGGCAAGATTAAACCTTTGCAATTTACTGAACAATATTTTAAAAAAAAGAATTAACAATATTTTATTTACAATGTCAACCAGTAGTGTTGATCTTAAAATATTGTTTGAGTCGGATAGCTTAAATTTTAAGTTAAATAAAAGTCTATTAAGATTTTTGGCATATCTTTTGTGCTCAGAAGTCTCCTATTTAGCTTCTTCAAAGGCCTTATCTGATCATTTAATAAATGAGTCTCATAAAGGTCTTAAAATTATTAATTATGGATCTGAAGTTTTGTTGTGCCACACTAGTAAAGTTTATCTAAATCTTTGGCTTCAAGTGTTTCTCAAAACTATTAATTTAAACAATCTAAAGCTAAAAATCAATTACTATACTCATATTTATTCAGAGGACAAATTCAGCTTTTTAGGTTATTATTTTTTACATAAGTATAACGTATTAGTTACTATTGGACCTAGCAAGGACTTACAAATTCTCCTACTGAAAAAGATACAATTTCTTTTCTCTAAGTTTAAAGGTAATTCTGCTACAAGCTTAATTAGTAGTCTCAATTGTTTATTAATAGAATGGAGTAAATATTTCTGTGTAACAAAAGCGTGTAAAATTTTTGCTTTAATTGATTATTTGATTTATCTAAAGCTACGTTCTTGGGTATTTAGAAGACATCCAGGTTGGGGAAAAACAAAAATAATTAATAAATATTTTGACCATCGTAGTAGCAACAAATGGTTTTTTTACACAAAGCAAGTAATAGGTAATAATGAAAAGAGTTTTCTGCTATTTAAGGTGCGGGATACTATGAAAATGAAGTGAAGAAGTAACTGCCCTCTTAATAATAAGTAGCTGCTCTATCATTTAAGAAAAGCCGTATGAGATGAAAATCTCACGTACGGTTTAGAAGCCGAATAATTTTTTTAATTATTTAGGGTACCAATGTAATGAGATCTATGTTAGAAAGAGATCGTAATTTTACGCCTGTTACAGCAAGCATTGTAGATAGACATGTGTTAGCAAGAGGCTCTCAGGAAAAAGTTGTGAATAATATTACAAGGAAAGACAAAGAAGAAAAACCTGATTTAGTTGTACTAACGCCAACTTGTACTTCAAGTATCTTACAGGAAGATCTTCAAAATTTTGTTAACAGAGCTTCTCTAGAGTCACAAGCAGATGTTATTTTGGCTGATGTTAATCACTATAGAGTTAATGAACTTGAAGCTAGTGACAAGACTTTAGAGCAAATTATTTCTTTTTACATTAATAAAGCTATAAAAAACAATGTTCTACGGAATGAAAAAACAGCAAAGCCTTCCGTTAATATTATTGGTGTTTTAAGTCTGGGATTTCATAATCAACATGATTTAGTAGATATAAAAAGGCTATTTCAAGATCTAGACATTCAAATTAACCATATTATACCTGAAAATGCATCTGTCAATGATTTAAAGGAATTGCCAAAAGCATGGTTTAACTTTATTCCATATAGAGAAACTGGATTATTAACAGCAAAATTTTTAGAAAAAAATTTAGATATGCCATTTGTCGATATTACACCTATGGGCATTATGAACATTAAGGCTTGTGTAAGAGCTATTCAATCAATAATCAACAAGCTCGGCTCCAATAATAACTATGAAGAATATCTTAATATACAAACAAAGTATATCTCACAAGCCGCATGGTTTTCTAGATCTATTGACTGTCAAAACTTAACTGGTAAGACAGCTATCGTTTTTGGTGATTCAACACATGCAGCAGCGATGACACAAATTCTATCAGAAGAAATGGGCATTAATGTCATATGGGCAGGAACCTACTGCACATATGATGAAGAATGGTTTAGGGCAAAAGTAAAAAAATATTGTTCTGAAATAATTATTACAGATGATCATAATGTCGTAGGAGATTTAATTGCACAGACAGAACCTAATGCTATCTTTGGAACTCAGATGGAAAGACATATTGGAAAACGCTTAAATATTCCATGTGGTGTTATTTCATCACCAGTGCATATACAGAACTTTCCTCTAAGTTATAAACCATTTTTGGGCTATGAAGGTACGAATCAAATTGCCGATCTAATATATAATTCATTTACCCTGGGAATGGAAGACCATCTATTGGAGCTTTTTGGCGGACATGATACTACTGAAATTTTAACTAATACTTTATCCGCTCAAACAGATATTTCTTGGTCTACAGAAGCATCAAAAGAGCTTAATAAGATTCCAGGCTTTGTTAGAGGAAAAGTCAAAAGAAGTACGGAAAAATTTGCTCGTCAGCAAGATTACACAGTTATTAATTTAGAAGTAATGTATGAAGCTAAAGAAAAAGTAATTAGTTAATATTAATTAATAGAAATTTGAATACTAAATAGTCTGAAAATATGAATTACCGGTTACTTAAAACTTATTCATATTTTCAGAGCTATTTTCATCTATCTCACTGTTTCAGTCATATCCTGTGACTGCACAGGTGCTATTGCATAGAGCTTCAACAAGTTAGCTGTAAGCTGATAGTAGCCTGGAATCTTTTTCAAAAAACGTATTATGTTATTTGAGTGACTGGAATCGCAATAAAGCAAGAAATTATTCTGCTTAGCACATTCATCTAAATATTGAAAAAATTTGGGATTGTCTACATCTAGAGCAACAGGAAATATTCTAGATGCACTTTCATTCGTTTTGCGAATTACTTGGATATCATACTGACGCGAATCTAATCCTATTGAGTTATAGAAATTAGATCGTTGAAAATCATTTAGGTACATTGTTGCAAATACACTTAGTAAGAAAAAGCGACACCAAAGCCTTGACTTGAAAGTATTTAAGAATTGCGGTTGTGATCTTAATAAAGCAGCAAAAAAATCACCATGTCTATTTTCATCTTGACACCAATTTTCAAAAAAGCGAAAAATTGGATAAATGCGATGTTTTGGATTTTGCTCTAAATGTCTATATATAGTTATATAACGCCAATAGCCTATCTTTTCAGACAAGTAAGTAGCGTAAAAAATAAACTTAGGAGCAAAGAAAGTATATTTTCGACTTTTAGTTAAAAAACCTAAATCTAAGGAAAGATTAAAGTCGCCCATAGCTTTATTTAAAAATCCAGCATGTCTTGCTTCATCCCTAGACATAAGCAAAAAGCATTCTGCAATTGTGGGACTACTTTTTTGTAGACGTCTTGATAGTTCTTTGTAAAGTAAAAACCCGGAAAATTCAGCAGTACATGACCGCTCTAGAAATTCAATGAATAATGACCGGGTATTTTGGTCTAAGTCTTCCCAAGACTTATTGAATTCTTCATCTCTAATAAAGTGTTGTCTATTATAGTCAGCTCGAAACTCTTCTAAAATAGCTTCAAACTCTTCTTGATTTAAAGATATGTCTAAATTAGCCATTTCTTCAAAATCAGTAGTATAAAAACGTGGGGTTAAAAGTGTTTCCTTGCTAGATGTTTGTGTTGCAGTGTTTAATGTAGTTTGCATGTATAAATACTGTAAATATAAATAATTAGTATTAATATATATTGATACCACTAATTTGGTTAATCTTATTTATTTTTCTTCAATCAATTCTTCTTTTCTAACTTTTATATCTATTTAATAACTGTGATTTATAAGATGAAATCGTTTTTTACTTATACACAAATTTTTATTCTTTGATTTTCACCAACTATATTTTATTTAATTTATTTGTTGAGAATAATTTACTATAATATATAATTATCATATTTATTATTATATACTAAATATAAGTAAATATATGTTTTTACTTCTTTGAATAGAATATAGGAGATCTTTTATGGATATTATTAGTTTAGGTTGGGGTTCTTTTATGGCTGTTTTTACTTTTTCAATTGCACTGGTTGTGTGGGGTAGAAACGGCTTTTAGACAAAAGTCTTTATGTCATAGATATTCTATTTATATATTAACAATACAAAAAAGTAAGGACAAAATATGGGCACAGAAATAATAAATTCTGCAATACTTAGTTCTACAATGGTATTAATTGGATTAACATTAGGTTTTGTTTTATTAAAAGTACAAGGTGAGTAGCAAGAGAAGTAAATTTAATTAGTAGTTGTATGATAATAGGATAATTATGAAATTTTTGTGGTATATAATTAGCTTTATATTAATTATTTTGATTTTAATTAATAATCCTAAGTCTGAAGGATTAAGTACATTAGGAGGTCAAGGACAATTATTTAATGTAAATAGTAAAACCGTAAATATTCTAGAAATACTGACTGCAGTATCAATCACTCTTTTTTTATGTTTTACTATTGTCTTAGCTGCATACTATCAATATTAATACAGTAAAAACACTATTATAGAATAAGCACTTGTTGTAATATGGCATCAAACAAAAATTTATGTCCTGTTCCCTTTGATCAACAGCCATTAAACGAATATGAAATGTTGAAAGAATCCTTATTTTTTACTTGGTCTACAAAAAAGCTTGATAACTTTGTCCATAAACTAATTAAAGTATTTTTATCTTTAACCGTTTTTGGTGTTACATGTTCACTACTAACTATACACTCAACAAAAATATCATTATCTATGGTTGGCAATAGTAGTGTTTTTGCCTTGTTTACAATTGACCTTTTGCTAATTCGTTTATATTTAGGTTGGTCATACATCCTAAAACGTTTATCTAGTGCTACCATATTTTATGAAGAGTCTGGTTGGTATGATGGTCAGCTATGGATAAAGCCGGCCGATATTTTAACTCAAGACAGACTCGTTAGTGTATATAGTGTTGAACCATTACTTAAAAGAATACAAAAAATTTTTAGTATAATTTCTTCTATTCTTTTAGCCATGATAATATTATTGTTCGCACAAGGATAAAAACAGTTATTCTCTAATTGTAACCTTGTGTTTTACTAGTAAATTGTTTATTATAGATTTAGAATAAAAAACTATAACGCGGGGTAGAGCAGTCTGGTAGCTCGTCGGGCTCATAACCCGAAGGCCAATGGTTCAAATCCATTTCCCGCTATTTTTTCTTAAGGTGTAATTATCCTTAGATATTAGACTCATACATGTAAACTTCTTCTTAATGCTTACTGCAGAATATTGTTTCTTATACTTTTTCAGAGTATGTTATATTTATAAGTAATGTTTTATATTATTTAGATTGAGTGAGCCAAATTTTATGGTACTAGAGATTGACAGTCTAAGAGTAGGAGGAAAAGCTCCAAACTTTAACGCTACAGCCGTTTATGATCAAGAATTTTTTCCCATCCAGTTGCAAGATTATCTTGGCAAATATGTTATATTATTCTTTTATCCGTTGGATTTCACTTTTGTTTGTCCAACCGAAATTACAGCGTTTAGTGATCAACATCAGCGTTTTAAAGAAATTGAAACAGAAATCTTAGGGGTTTCTGTTGATAGTGAATATGCTCATTTAGCATGGTTACAAACTGGTCGTGAATCTGGTGGGTTAGGTGACTTGTCCTACCCATTAATTTCAGACCTAAAAAAAGAGATTAGTCAAGCTTATAATATCTTGACCGAAGATGGTGTAGCTTTGCGAGGATTATTTATTATAGATAAAGAAGGAATTCTACAGCATATTGTAATAAATAATTTATCTTTTGGAAGAAGTGTAGATGAAACCTTTAGAACTTTACAAGCTATTCAGCATGTACAGGCACATCCAGATGAAGTTTGTCCAGCGGATTGGAAACCTGGTGACCCTACTATGATTCCAGATCCAGTAAAAGCTAAAGAGTATTTTTCATCAATATAAATGAATTGTATGAAGTCATAGTTTAATGAAAAGCATATTAGGCTTATATATTATTAATGTAATCATTAAGAATAGGATATTATTTGATCTATTCTTGTAGACTATAATTAGATATTAATTATTTTAAGGAAAGCATACATTTATGTCTATTAATTTAGCTGAACAGTTAAGAATAGGTACAACAAAGTCCCATAGTATGGCTGAGAATGTTAGCTTTGTGAAGTCTTTTCTAGGAGGAGTTGTCGATAAAAATTCATATCGCAAGCTCGTGGCTAATCTATATTTTGTATATTTAGCAATTGAAGAACAAATGCTAGCAAACAAACTACATCCAGCAATTCAACCTATTTATTTCCCGGCATTAAATCGTCAAGTAAGTTTAGAGCAAGACTTATGTTATTATTATGGTGACGATTGGAGAAATCAAATTGCTGCATCTGAAGCAACTCAAGTTTATGTACGTCGAATCCATGAGGTAGGATTGAATCAACCGGAGCTACTTGTAGCACATGCTTATACAAGATATATGGGAGATCTATCTGGTGGACAAATTTTAAAAAAAATAGCCCAAAATGCCATGCAGCTCAAAGATAATGAGGGGACTGCTTTTTATAATTTTGAGAATATTGAAGATGACCATGAATTCAAAGCTACATATCGAAGTCAATTAGATATAATACCAGTAAGTCAAAATCAAGTCTCAGATATTATAGCGGAAGCTAATATAGCTTTCACTTTAAATATGAAGATGTTTCAAGAATTAAATTCTAGCCTAATTAAGATCATGATTATGTTACTAATTAATGCTATAAGTAGCTTAAGACTTAATAAGCGAATCTTTTCTAAATAAATTATCTAAAAAATAGTAGATAGTCTTGTAAATATTTCTCTTGAGAATAACCCCCCTAAAATATTAGAATATCTGGCGTCAATGAAATTATGTTCTAGTCTCATTAAAAAAGTGTAATTTCTTGTGAGATAAAATATAACAATAACCTCAGCTTCCTTATGCCTAAACTAAAAACATCATCATCAATTAGTAAAAGATTCAAAGTAACGTCTAAACAAAAGCTACTAAGGCACAAAGCATCACGCAGTCATTTGCTGGAAAAAAAGTCTCCTAAGCGGAAACATAACTTATCTCAAGTGACAACTCTTGAAAGCTGTGATTTGAAAAGATTAAGATTCAAACTAAAATCATAGTTCAAAAAATTATTAATTTATAAATAAATCTACTTAATATGACTCGTGTAAAAAGAGGAAATGTAGCAAGAAAAAGAAGAAAAAAAGTTTTAAAATTAGCTAGTGGATTCCGTGGTGCACACTCTGGCTTATTTAGAACAAGCAAGCAGCAAGTTCTAAAAGCGTTAAGATATTCTTATGTTGGACGTAAAAATAGAAAAAGAGAATTTAGGCGCTTATGGATCTCTCGCATTAATGCAGCAGCGCGTTTAGAAAATTTGAAGTATAGTAAATTTATTTACCTATTAAAAAAGTCTAATATTGGTCTGAATAGAAAAATGTTAGCACAAATAGCTATAGTTGATCCTAATAGTTTTAAAGAAATAGTGCAACAAATTTCTTCCTAGCTGAAGAAAATCCTTTAAGATATTCTTTCTAGTACATAGTGACTAATTAATAATAAATGATGGTACTGACTATCATTCTCAGATTTCAAAGAGCTAAAAATGTTAATCGCAGTTTGTATATGCTCCTCTGCTAAATCTTTAGCTTTCTGGATACCTTGAGTCTGATTGATTAGTCCTATAGCTTTTAAGATATCCTCGTCACCTTCAAATTCATTGTCTATCAAGGCTTGTAGTTCTGGACATTCAATCATGGCAAATAATATTGGCGCAGTCAAATTTCCATTCTTCAGATCTGATCCGCTGGGCTTGCCAAGTTCTTGAACTGACCCGGTAATGTCCAGAATATCATCTATAATTTGGAATCCTAATCCCAAATGTTTACCATATAAGTAATATTCATCTTGCTCATAAACTGCTACGTTGCTTAACATAGCAGCACCTTTACAACTAGCAGCTATTAATGATGCGGTTTTGTAAAATGATTTTTCTGTATAATCATTAATAGATATAGTTCCATCGAAACTAATTAATCCTTGTCTGACCTCACCTTCTGCAAAATCTGTTATAACCTTTGAGATCGTCTTTACTACATTGAGATTATTAAGGTTAGCTAGGTACCATGATGATTGAGCAAATAAAAAATCACCAGCTAAAACAGCAATTTTAGGACTAAAAGCATTATGTACAGTTTCAACTCCTCTGCGTGTTGTACATTCATCAATTACGTCATCGTGCACTAAGCTTGCTGTATGTATAATTTCTGTAATTTCAGCTAAGCGTTCATGAGACGATCTAACCTTTTCATTTTTCATACTAGCTTTTGCAACTAGTATTACCAAAGCTGGCCTAATACGCTTACCACCAGCTGAAAATAAATGCTCTGAGGCAGCACTTAAGACTGGATGTCTTGCTCCAACCATTGCTTTTAAATTCTCATTTAAATTCTTTAAATCTTTTTCAATTACTGAGAAGATATATTTTGATTCCATCTGTATATATAGTGCAAATTTCTGTAGAATAAATTATATTCATTTTATCATTAATAAAGCTCTTAGCTTGCCATGTTTAACTGAACTATTATAGCATAGTTTTCTACTTATGATACAGTAAAACGAGTAATTATTATAGATTGCTATCATGTGATTTATATTCTTAAGTTCTATTAAAAGAATCCATTTTATTTGTGGTATTATGAAGTTTATATCAATCTTTTACTTTATTTTTTATTTGAATGTTGATTCATGATATCAATTTAGTTTACTAGTTAATGAGTAAGTTAAGTGCTCAAATATACTCTCGATCAATCTTAAATAAGACAATTGTCGATACACCGGAGGTCATCATATTGCGTATGAAAGAAGAAATAACACTTCCCATTGTCTATGACCAAGACTCTATTGCTAGTAGAGAAGAAGTATTATTATTATATCAGGATATGTTACTAGGGCGTAGCTTCGAAGATATGTGCGCCCAGATGTACTATCGTGGAAAAATGTTTGGTTTTGTTCATTTGTATAATGGTCAAGAAGCAGTTTCTACGGGCGTAATCAAGGCTTTAAATGCAGATGATTATGTCTGCAGTACTTACAGAGATCATGTTCATGCGTTAAGTAAAGGAGTTCCGCCTAAAGAAGTAATGGCTGAATTATTTGGTAAAGAGACTGGTTGTAGCAGAGGTAGAGGCGGCTCAATGCATATATTTTCTTCCAAACATAATTTTCTTGGCGGTTTTGCTTTCATCGGCGAAGGAATTCCAGTAGCAACAGGCGCTGCTTTTCAAAGTATTTATAGCAAGCAAGTCTTACAAAGTCTAAAGCCTATTCAAGTTACTGCATGTTTTTTTGGAGATGGAACTAGTAATAATGGTCAATTCTTTGAATGTTTGAATATGTCTGTTCTATGGAAATTACCTATCATTTTTGTTGTTGAAAATAATCAATGGGCTATTGGAATGGCGCATCATCGTTCTGCCTCAAATCCAGAGATACATAAAAAAGCTGAAGTATTCGGTTTACCAGGTGTTGAAGTTGATGGCATGGATGTTCTAGCAGTTCGCAAGGTAACTTTGGAAGCAGTAAAACGTGCAAGATCAGGAGAGGGACCTACCTTAATCGAAGCTCTTACTTATCGCTTTAGAGGACATTCTTTAGCTGACCCTGATGAGTTGCGTTCCAGAGAGGAAAAAGAAGCTTGGATTGCTAGAGATCCTATTAAACGTTTAGAAAAATATATTACTGAGCAACAATTAGCTGGCAGCGATGAATTAGTTTCTATTGCCTCTAAAGTAAAAGTAATAATCGCAGAGTCGATTGAATTTGCTTTATCAAGTCCTGAACCTAACGTGCAAGATTTGCATAAGTATTTGTTTACAGATACGACGACTTAGTAAGTAAGCAAATATTATATTAATGAATAATCTTCCAAATGAATAAAATATTTATGTTTGACGCTTTGAGAGAAGCGACAGATGAAGAGATGGAAAGAAACGCTCATGTGCTTGTCATTGGAGAAGATGTAGGGCATTACGGAGGATCTTACAAAGTTACAAAAGGTTTACATGCAAAATATGGCGATCTTCGGGTCTTAGATACTCCTATTGCAGAAAATAGTTTTACTGGGATGGCAATAGGAGCAGCGATGACAGGATTAAGGCCTATTATTGAAGGCATGAATATGAGTTTTCTATTGCTAGCTTTTAATCAAATATCTAATAATGCTGGTATGTTAAGATATACATCTGGCGGAAATTTTAAGATACCGGTTGTCATAAGAGGCCCTGGAGGGGTAGGTAAGCAGTTAGGTGCTGAACATTCCCAGCGCTTGGAAGCATACTTTCAAGCTATACCGGGTTTAAAAATAGTTGCTTGCTCTACACCTTACAATGCTAAAGGTTTATTAAAAGCAGCTATCCGAGACGATAACCCAGTTGTCTTTTTTGAACATGTATTATTGTACAACCTGCAAGAGGAAATACCTACAGAAGAATATGTTTTGCCTTTAGATAAGGCAGAAATAGTAAGGCAAGGGAATGATATTACTATCATAACATATTCACGAATGCGGCATCACGTAATTCAAGCCGTAGAAGTTCTAGAACAAGAAGGTTATAATCCTGAAATCATTGATCTAATATCCTTAAAGCCTTTAGATATAAGTACAATCTCAGATTCAATAAGAAAAACACACTTAGTTCTTATTGTTGAAGAATGTATGAAGACAGCAGGGATTGGCGCTGAATTAATAGCTCAAATTAATGAATCTGTGTTTGATGAGTTAGATGCTCCAGCGATCAGATTATCATCACAAGATATACCTACACCTTATAATGGTAAGTTAGAGCAACAAACAGTCATCCATCCTCATCAGATAATTCAAATGGTGAAAAATACAATCAAGTTGAATTCTTAGTAGTTGATTATACTCTTCAAGGGCTTTCAACTCTAACGGCCCTTGATGTATTCTAAACTCTAAGAAAAGCTAGAAATTAATTTCCGCTGCTTGAACCTTTTCCCATTGCTTTTTCTTTAACACAAAGAAAATTTGTGATACTGTTACTGCTATAAAAAATGCAATCATAGCCTGAATCCGTTTAGGACTTTGCAATACAATTTCTGTTTCGTTTTGTCCAAACCCACCAACATTAGGATCTTTAGTCAAAGCTTGATCTATTGTGATGTTCTCTCCTGTTTTCACTATTAGTTCTAAGCCTTTTGGTATTATTTCTACAATAGTACTATCGTTATTTTTAGCAATGCTAATTTTATACCCACCTTTCTCCAAGTTTTCTATATTTATAATTTTTCCACTTGTGGAAGATCCAATAAGATTATTGTTTGTTTTTTCTCCAGTTGGGTAAATTTGTCCTCTTCCTCTATTTCCTCCTACAAAAACAGGATATTTTAAGAAAGCAGAATTCTTATCTTTTGCAGGGTCCGGTGATAATATTGGGAAGATAATTTCTTTATTTTTGTCGCCAGGCATTGGTCCTACTACAAGTATATTATCCTTCTGAGTGCTATATGGTTGAATATAAACTCCTTTAGTTTTTGCTTTAACTTCTTCGGAAAGCATACTATTTGGTGCTAATTTAAAACCTTTGGGTAGTATTACTACAGCGCCAACATTTAATCCACTTTTTGTGCCACTGCCGACAACCTGTTCTAGTTTACTATCATACGGAATTTTAACGATAGCTTCAAAAACTGTGTTGGGTAAAACAGATTGTGGGGCCTCTATTTCTACAGGCTTTTGGGCTAAATGACAATTAGCACATACAATTCTTCCAGTAGCCTCTCGCGGATTTTCATATGCTTGTTGTGCATAAATAGGAAAAGCTTTCGCAGGTAAAGGAATGGTTGCGACTAAGTTGATTAGACCTAGCGAAATGAATAGAAAAATTGTGATATGTTTTCTAAAATTGGCTAAATTATTAAATTTCATAGTTACTATTATTAAATAAAAAAGAATTCTTCTGTTAATATGGATAATGCGGTATTATTTATAACTATTATAAGACTAACAATAGTGTCTATTCTAGTAATAAGCATCAAATGTATGAATTATTTATATCGTACTATATTTTATCTGTTTTTCTCTATGTACTTATTATCTTAAGTAAAGACTTAAACAAACTTACTTCTTGAAAAATTTTAGTACGACTATACCTAGAAAATATAATATTAATACAGCTCCAGACATAATTAGCTGTGTAAATGGATCTGTAGAAGGTGTCAAAACAGCACCAACTATGGTAGATAAAACAATTATATATCTCCAAACTGATAACATTTGGCTTGACGAGATAATATTTAGTAGCCCTAAAATAAGTTGCAGTATTGGTATTTGAAAAGCTAGCCCAGTACTTAGAAGAAGTAATAGAATAAAATCAAAATATTGTTCAAAAGACCACAAAGGTTCAATGATATCAGCGCCATAATTAATAAAAAAATTTAAAGCTGCTGGTGCTAAAATGTAATAGCCAAATATAATACCAGTGAAAAACAAAATGATTGACCCTATTAGTGAAGGCACTAATAGAATGGTCTCTTTCTTAGTCAAGCCAGGTAAAATAAACTGAAGAAATTGATAGATAGCAAAAGGACAACTTGATAATATTCCACAATATAAACCAATTTTTAGTGAAACAAAGAAGTATTCTCCTGGCGCTAGCTGTAGAAATTTTACGCCAGAAGCTGGTTGCTGTAAAAGTATTGTTAAGGGTCTAATCTGCAGCAGGCAAATTACGGTTGATACACCTAGTATGATAAAAGTTATCAGTAACCTATCACGTAGTTCATTTAAGTGTTCAGAGATAGGCATTTTAAGGTCATTTCTTTCATTGTCTATGGTCTCATGATTGATTTCTGATTTCATTAATTTATTATAATACAAGAAGATTAAATTGTTGTTATTTTCTGAACAGATATTGGTAGATGTAAGTAGCCAATATTATTCTGGTTAACCAAAATTTTGCCTGTTTTTAATGAACTTACAGATTTTGATTATTTCAATTAAAAACATGCATAATACATTCTGAGCTATAAGTCTAAGAGATTTATTTATTTATAGATATAAAATATACAGACAGAGATCTTTATTAAGGCTATTTTTGATATTTTTAACAAAATATCTTATTACTTGATTTTGGGTAAAAAATTCTATATAAAAACAAAAAGGCAAAAATAGTTTTTATCGGATATTCATACTGAGCTATAAGTTTTCATAACAAACAGAACGACTGAAATGCAATTATTTGTTTATTTTAGACAAGTTACATATTGAAGATAACCTAAAATACGGTTTGTCAACATCTATTTCTTTTAAAGTACAAATTTAACTGAAGCTATAATTTTTTCACACTAATCGTTATATATTACTAAGGCTATAGATAATCGTAATGTTTAGTTATTTATGCTTACGTTTCTTATCTTATTGAAATAGCTAAAAATAATAATCTACAAGATATCATGCTTCTTTTGTACTCTTTATTATATTTGCTTCTTTCCATGTTATAAACAATAATATTAACAGTCTTATTTCGTCTTACACAATTTGATATATTGATTTACAGATTAATATATCACTTATATTTTATTCATTACTTGACAAGAAGTAAAGTAATCTTTCTCAAATATATATTTGAGATAGACATTCAATTAATCCTGTTTTACAAAAATAGTTATATTCTAGATTAATAATATCCTTGTACAACTCAATGCTAAAAGATAAGCCTTGTTACTTTGATGAATAAGCTTAATCCTGAGATTGTAGATTCTGATGTTGAGAATAATAAATGAAAACTTAAGTATTACAAAAGATATCTTTATGCAAAGTAGTTTTGTTTCTACCTATAATATGTTACATATGAAATATGTCACACCCAATTATAATAAATCTTTTATTAAAACACTAAATTTAATTATATTGATTAAGTGTACATAATGTATGAACATGATTAATTGTCAAGTTAAGGAGATTTTATCTATGAGTGTTAAGGCAAGTGGTGGAAGCCCGGTAGCTCAGCCACAGCTTTACCGGACAGCATCGATCTCAACTATTGCACAGGCAGAGCAGCAAGATAGATTTTTGCAACTAGGAGAGCTAAATCAACTAATTGCTTTTTTGAATTCTGGTAATAAAAGATTGGTCGTAGCAGATGTACTGACAAAAAACGCGAATATTTTAGTGGCTAAAGCTGCCGATAAAATTTTTACTGGAGGTTCAGCCATATCATACTTGGAAAGACCGCAAGCCTCATTTATTCCTGAAGTAAATAATAATCAGAAGATCAAAATTGATACGTCGTCAAAAATTAGTAGCAAATTATTAAAACCGGAATTACCTGACTCCACAATTAGTCTTGAAGAAGTAACACCTCCAGGATTCAAACCTATCAATGTGGTGAGATATGGTACAAATCGAATGAAGAAGTCTCTTCGAGATTTAGATTGGTTTTTACGTTATTTAACTTATGCTATCATAGCTGGGGATCCAAATATCTTATCTGTAAACATAAGAGGTTTACGTGAGCTGATAGACAATGCCTGTTCAAGTGCTGCTGCAAGTGTAGCCCTAAGAGAAATGCGCAAAAGTGCAGTAGGCCTATTCAAAAATGACCGTGAAGCTGTAGATTTAGTTTTGCAATATTTTAACATTGTAATTAATGAGTTTGAATTAGCCGGTCTTACAGATATCACTCGTAAAAGACAATTTGGTGACGCGCAAGGCTTAAGATTGCCTCAGATTTATGCGAAAGCAGGAAGTGGAATTCAGAAATTTGCAATGAAAGCAAATTTATCAGTAGATGAAAAGAATACGGTTATCAAGGCTTGTTACAGACAAGTTTTTGAAAGAGATATTAAAAAAGGGTATAGTCTATCTTTCTCTGATTTAGAATCGCAAGTCAAGAATGGTCAACTCTCCGTCAAAGAATTTATTCGTGCATTAGGAAAATCAGCCGTCTATAGAAAGCAGTTCTTTGAGCCTTTTGTTAATAGTAGGGCTCTAGAATTAGCTTTCCGTCATTTCCTTGGAAGAGGTCCTAGTTCACAAATTGAGTTTCAAAAACTCTTTTCTGTATTATCCGATAGAGGTCTTGCAGGACTTGTTGATGACTTAGTTAACACTAGTGAATACGCTGACTATTTTGGAGAAGAAACGGTTCCTTATTTACGTTCACTTGGACAAGAGCCGCAAGAGTGTCGCAACTGGGGAGCTCAAATTAATTTATTTAATTATAGTGCACCGTTTAGGAAAGTTCCTCAGTTTATTACTCTTTTTAGTTCTTATACTCAAGCTTTACCTGATCAGCACCCTTATGGTTATAGTAATGATCCATTGTTAATTCAGTTTGGTGCTATATTCCCAAGGGCAAAAACGAATCTGACTAACAAACCTGCACCATTTGGCAAAGACACACGTCGATTGTTAATCAGGAAAGGACCTGGCATTTACAATCAAATGAGTCGTCCAGAGCTGAGATCTAAACCTGTAGGTTCTTCAGGTCCAGTAGTATTTCAACTATCAGGCAATAGTTCTATCGCTGACGCTTCAAATATTGTGACATCAAGTAAAGCTGTTATTAACGCAGTTTATTTAAGAGTTTTTGGTCGGCAAGTGTACGAAGAAGAATTATTAACTTTTAAGCCTATAGAAAGTAAAGTTCGTGATGGTAGTATTACCATACGTGAATTTGTGAAGTATTTAGCTAAATCACCTACTTTTAGATCTTTATATTGGGAACCTTTTTATGTTTGTAAAGCTATCGAATATATTCACAACAGGCTTATTGGAAGGCCAACATATGGTAGGCAAGAAATTAATCAGTATTTCGATATAGCCTATAAAGAAAATTATTTTAAAATGATTGATTCAATTGTAGATAGCCCTGAGTACATGGAAGCTTTTGGAGAACAAACTGTTCCCTATGAAAGATATGTAACTGCTAGTGCTGTTTCAATGCGTACATTAAGAGGTTCTATCTCAAAAATCAATTCCAGCAGATTATCTGACCGTTTTGTACAATTAGGAACAGTTAAAGAGTATCGAAGTGCTACTAGTTTGAATACAAAAATAAAACAAGGAGTGTCTTCTCAAAGAGATCAAACAATAATCTTTAATTTAAGAGATAATTCTTCAAAAGAACTGAGAGAAACAATCTTAAGAGCAAGTTATAGACAAATCTTTGAAAGAGATATTAATCCTTTTAGTCTAGGATATGAGTTAGTTGGTTTGGAAAGCGCTTTTATTCAAGGCGAACTAAGTCTTAAGCAGCTTATAGAAAAGTTAGGCTCATCTTCTTTATATCTTAAAGAGTTTTATCAGCCCTATCCGAACACAAAAGTAATAGAATTAGGAACCAAACATTTCTTGGGAAGAGCTCCGAATAATCAGGCAGAAATTAGATATTATAATCAGATTCTTGCTTCTCAGGGGTTAGTCGCTTTTATTGATAGCTTAGTAAATAGCTCAGAGTATAATGCTATATTTGGGAACAATACCGTACCATATCGTCGTTTCCCTACTCTCCCAGCAGCAAATTTTCCTAATACTGAAAAGCTTTACAATAATTTTACAAAGCAAAGTTCCTCTATTGTAGTACCAAGCTTCAAAGCTATACCAGGAAATCAATAGAATAAGGCTCTTTATTAACCATCTATTACTATAATCCCAGCCTTCTTGTTTTAGTACTTGCCTACATGAAAGAATAACCAAGTTCTTAAAGCTAAGTTACTAAATTACATTTGAGTATTTGTACATTCAGTATTAATATTTAGATTATTGTCCATTCGAAAATTTGATTATCATTATTTCTTTGTCTATTTGCTAAAGCATGAAAGGAGTTTAATTCATGAGTATTGTAACTAAATCAATTGTGAACGCAGATGCAGAAGCAAGATATTTAAGTCCTGGAGAACTAGACAGAATTAAAAGTTTTGTCCTTTCTGGACAACGTCGTTTGCGCATTGCTCAAATCTTGACAGAAAATCGTGAGCGTATTGTAAAGCAAGGTGGTCAACAATTATTTCAGAAGCGTCCTGATGTTGTTTCCCCAGGTGGCAATGCATATGGTGAGGAAATGACTGCTACATGTTTGCGTGACCTAGACTATTACTTACGTCTAGTCACTTACGGAATCGTTGCAGGTGACGTAACTCCGATCGAAGAGATCGGTTTAGTTGGAGTAAAAGAAATGTATAACTCTTTAGGTACTCCAATTTCCGGTGTTGCTGAAGGAGTACGTTCGATGAAAAACATTGCGTGCTCTCTATTATCAGGCGAAGATTCAGCAGAAGCAGGATTTTATTTTGACTACACATTAGGAGCAATGCAATAAGCAACGCTCACAAATATTTTTGATATTTTTGTTTATACTGTTTAATTTAAGTTTAAGGAAGATATAATATTATGCAAGATGCGATTACCTCTGTAATTAATGCCGCTGATGTTCAAGGTAAGTATTTAGATGATAGTTCTGTTGAAAAGTTAAGAGGGTATTTTCAAACAGGTGAATTACGTGTAAGGGCAGCTGCAACTATAGCAGCAAATGCTGCTACTATCATTAAAGAATCTGTAGCTAAATCGTTGTTGTATTCAGATATTACTCGTCCGGGAGGGAATATGTATACAACTCGTCGATATGCAGCATGCATAAGAGATTTAGATTATTACTTACGCTATGCGACTTATGGGATGTTAGCAGGAGATCCTTCAATTTTAGACGAGCGAGTTTTAAATGGATTGAAAGAAACCTATAATTCCTTAGGTGTACCAATTGGTGCAACAATTCAAGCTATTCAAGCAATGAAAGAAGTGACCATAAGCTTAGTAGGGCCAGATGCAGGCAAAGAAATGGGTTTATACTTTGATTATATTTGCTCTGGACTAAGCTAAGCATTAAATATTGTCTTTTCATTATTTGCAAAGTCTAAAACCTGCAAGAAAACTTTCTTTTTCTTGCAGGTTTTATTTAAGGATTAATTGTAGCAATTGCTTGTAAGCGTGCTCTTGCCTTTCTAACGTTTTGAGTTGCTTCTATTTTAGCCTTATTAGTTGTTGCTTCTGCAAATACAGCAGATGCTTCATCTAATTTTTGTTGTGCTGTTTCCGTATCTATGTCAGCTGTTTCTTCAGCCCCATTAACCAAAATTGTAATAGTATTATTTTCAACTTCTGCAAATCCGCCAAGGAGTACTATTGGAATCCATTCTTTTTCAATACGGACTCGCATTACCCCAATATCTAATGCTGTTAGCAAGGGAATATGACCTGTTAAAATGCCTAGTTGACCTGTACTACTCGGTAAAATTACTTCTTCTGCATTTGCATCCCATACAGTTCTATCAGGAGCAATAACACGTATATTTAATGTCATACTTTATATGCTTATCCTTTTAATGTTTCAGCTTTGTTAATAGCTTCATCAATATCACCGACTAAATAAAAAGCTTGTTCTGGTAAGTCATCTAGTTCACCCTTAAAAATCATTTGAAATCCTTTGATCGCATTTTCAAGTGACACATACTTGCCTGGTGATCCTGTAAATACTTCTGCTACAAAAAAAGGTTGCGAAAGAAATCTTTCAATTTTTCTTGCTCTAGAGACAGTTAGGCGGTCCTCTTCTGACAATTCATCTAGACCTAAAATAGCAATAATATCTTGCAGTTCTTTATACCTTTGTAATGTCGATTTAATCTGTTGCGCTGTAGCATAATGCTCTTCTCCAACTATGCCAGGTTGCAACATTGTAGATGTTGAATCCAAAGGATCTACTGCAGGGTAAATACCTTTAGCTGCAAGTCCGCGAGATAAGACTGTAGTTGCATCTAAATGCGCAAATGTAGTTGCTGGTGCTGGATCGGTAAGATCATCTGCAGGTACATAAACTGCTTGAATTGATGTAATAGAACCTTCTTTTGTCGATGTAATTCTTTCTTGTAACGCACCCATCTCTGTGGCTAAAGTCGGTTGATAACCTACAGCGGAAGGCATTCTCCCTAGTAAAGCAGACACCTCAGATCCTGCTTGTACAAAGCGGAAAATGTTGTCGATAAATAGTAGTACATCTTGTTTGTTAATATCTCGGAAGTATTCAGCCATTGTCAATGCAGTTAAGCCCACTCTCATTCTTGCTCCAGGTGGCTCGTTCATCTGACCATAAACAAGTGCAACTTTAGAATTTGTCAAGTTCGCTTCATCAATAACTTTAGATTCTTTCATTTCTTCATATAAGTCATTTCCTTCGCGGGTTCTTTCTCCTACTCCTCCAAATACAGAGACACCACCGTGTGCTTTAGCAATATTATTAATTAATTCCATAATTAACACAGTTTTGCCTACACCAGCTCCACCAAATAATCCAATTTTACCACCTCTACGATAAGGAGCTAAGAGATCTACCACTTTAATGCCTGTCTCAAAAATAGATGGCTTAGTCTCTAATTGGGTAAAAGCAGGCGCCGATCTATGAATAGGTAAATTAGTCTCAGTAGATACTTTCCCAAAGCTATCTACTGGTTCCCCTAAAACATTAAAAATACGTCCTAATGTTGGCACTCCAACCGGTACAGTAATTGGAGCTCCTGTATCAGCTACTTCAACTCCTCTTTGAAGTCCATCTGTTGAGCTCATAGCAACTGCACGAACTCTATTATCGCCTAGTAACTGTTGAACTTCACAGGTGATAATTCCTTCTGGACCTTTTACTTTTAAAGCGTTAAAAACTTTAGGAAGTTTACCATTCTCAAATTCGATATCTAAAACAGGACCAATTATTTGTGTTACAGAACCATTATTTACTGTCGTAACCATAGGGAGCTTTTTTATTATGTTAATGAATAGATAAAATTTCTTATGTATTGGATACATAAATTAATGAAGACTATTTTTCTCAGTTGTTCCTTTAATGTTTTAATGTTATTATAGAATAAAAAAGTATTATTTGTTTTTAAATTACATTTCTGTTAAAATCTATTATCTATAGCTTGTCTACCTGTTGTTTTTAGCCAATTCTGAGCCTCTATGTAATTATTAGGTGCAAGGAAAATAGCTTGTTTCCAGTAACTAGCAGCTTTATCAAACATACTTTTAGAAATATCCTTATTATTTTTTTCAGATGCTTTTACGCCCTGATAATGATAAATTACAGCTATATTATTTAAAGCTTGGGGTAGTTTAGAATTTAATTCTAGTGCTTTGTGATAATATTCTAACGCTTTAATATGTTCTCCATTGCTGGCATAAATTAATCCGATATTATACAAAATATAACTCCGATCATAAGGGTCTTCCTCTAAACCTAAAGCTTCATAATAGTTTTCCAAAGCTTCAGCATATTCACCTTCTGATTGAGCTGACATGCCATCACGATAATAACAGAAAGCTTCTTTCTCTTCTTTGCTAGTGGGCAGAATCTTTAGCACTATATCTGCTAATACAGTAAAAGTTTTATCTATAAAATTATCATTCTTCTGAGAGCGTGACATATGTGTAACCTCGCATTTTATTTACATTTAGACATAAATACCATATCTTACAGATATCTTTATCTTATTTATATCATATTTTTCATGCTAAGTAAGCAAGTTGATGATATCTTAATCTTAGTGTAAAGAATCTAATATCTATTAATAAAGTCGAAAAAGGTATAATTTTAATTTCTTTAATATTGTAGTAATAAATAAACGTATATGATACAACATAAACAGTCAATTAACCGGTCCATTAATCAAAAATCAACCTTTAAACCTGCCCTACAACTATCTCTTGAGAAAGATATTGATAGTAATTGGTTGAAACTCAAAAACCCTAAAATTATTTACGTAGTAACCGAACAAAGTCATCTAGGTCTGAATAAAATCACTAATTTAGCAGATGTACCTGTTGATGAGATAAGTGGCCCTATGGCAAGTCGTGGAGATAAAAAAAATAAAAGTCACAATAAATTGATCGATCCTTTGGAGTCTAAAAAAAATAAAATAAAGCCTAAGAAAAAGCTTAGGTCTAAAATACATATCAACGATGAAGATGATAACTTGGAAACCCAGTCCTCTAGTTTTTTAAAATCTGATAGAAGTCTAGCTTTGTCTCTTATGAGGCCCGTTAACCCGTTGAAGAAAAATACACCATCAAAAAGATTCGTAAATATTACGCATACCCAGAGAAAAGTTTCTAAAGATAAACATGACAAATCTAAACCAGAGAAAGTATTATTAGAAGTTCGACCAACTAAAGTTCTGATACCTGGTCCTATTTCAATAGAAGAACTTTCGAGAATACTGATAATACCAGCCCCTGAGATAATTAAGTCTTTATTTCTAAAAGGTATTTCAGTTACAATTAATCAAATTGTAGATGCCAAGCTTGCTCAGTCAGTAGCAGGAGATTATGGAATACTAATAGAAGAAAATAATAGTGAAGACCTATTGAAACATGATTTAAGCTATGTTCATAAAAACAATAGTGCAAAAACAGGATCTTTATACAAAAGATCGCCTATTGTCACTTTACTAGGACATGTTGATCATGGTAAAACGACACTCCTTGATACTATTCGCCAAACACATCAGAACACAATTGAAGCAGGTGGCATTACCCAAACAATAATGGCATATGAAGTTAGCGTGAAGCATGATGAGTGCAATAATAAAATTATCTTCTTAGATACCCCTGGGCATGAAGCTTTTACTTCAATGCGAGTGAGAGGTATGCAAGTTACAGATTTAGCGGTTTTAGTAGTGGCCGCAGATGATGGCTTACAATCTCAAAGCATTGAAACTATTGATTATCTAAAGAGATATAAAGTTCCTTTTATTGTTGCAATTAACAAAATAGATAAGAAAAGTGCAAATATAGCTAGTCTTAAGGAAAAGCTAGAGTCCGTAGGAGTTACAGAGAAGCCTAGCTCAGGTAAAGTACCTATAGTAGAAGTTAGCGCTTTGCAAAAACAAAACATAAATCAGTTATTATTGACTATTCTTTCTTTAGCTGATCAGCAATCATTATTAGCGAACCCAGAATCTCAAGGTTTAGGTACAATATTGGATGCATATCTAGATAAAAGCCAAGGCCCCATTGCTAACATTCTTGTTCAAGATGGTACAGTTAAAGTGGGTGACTTTATCTCCAATAAGACCTTTGCTGCTAAGGTAAGATCAATAGTGGGACAAGATTCTCAGAAATATGCAGAAGTGGGCCCATCTTCTGTCGTCAAAATTTCTGGATTATCAGAGATTCCGAAATCGGGTAGTTTATTTAAGGTTATAAACCATGATAAAAATTTGAGGAAGCAACTGTCTGAACAGCATAAAGGCAAAGACAACATTCTTAAAAGCTACCAGAAAATGAACACACGAGTAACGTTTGATTCTTCTAAAAAGACTAAAGATAGCACAGTTCAGAAAAATGTAAATATAATTTTAAAAACCGATTCAGAAGGTACTATTGAAGCACTGATTAATGCTTTTGAAGGTATACCCCAAGAAAAAGTACAATTAAATATTGTGTCATTAGGAGTCGGAGAAATTACACTTAGTGATATATCCCTAGCCTCAGTAAGCGAATCTATTCTTATCGGTTTTAATAGCAATATTACCCCTAGGACACAGCTTTTAGCGGACAAGGCAAATACTACATTAGCTGACTTCAAAATTATTTATAATTTAATCGAATTTATAAAAAAAGTCATGCTGGAACTGGTTGAGGTAGATTATGAGGAAATTATAATAGGTCAGGCAATAGTAGAGACAGTATTTGCTGTAAGTAAAGGAAATGTCGCTGGATGTATGGTCTCTTCTGGTAAGCTTAAACGCGGCTCTCACTTTAGAGTAAAACGCAAGAACGAATGTATTTATAATGGAGAACTGAATTCTTTAAAAAGGGTAAAAGAAGATGTTGAAGAGATAACTTCGGGCAATGAATGTGGTGTATTATGCCATAAATTTGATATATGGCAGAAAAAAGATGAGATAGAGGCCTATGATCTAGTTGAAATGGAAAAAACTTTATAGTTAAATAACTTATGTGAGTTAATGTGAGTACTCACATAATCAACTCACAATAAACTTTAATCTTTGTTTAAAAAAGGTAGTAAGGCTAAGATTCTTGCCTGCTTTATTGCTTTTGTTAATTTTTTTTGTTGCTTTGAAGTTAAGCCTGTCGACCGACGTGGTAATATTTTTCCTTGTTCAGTAATAAATTTTCTCAGCAAGTCAATATCTTTGTAATCTAAAACTTCAGTACTTTTGATTGGAGAAATTTTTTTATTATATAAAGCCATTTTGGATAAGTTGTAATTATTTAATTTCTTTAAAGAGTGTATGATTATTGCAACGCCGGCAAAATTTCTTTAACTCTAGTCTATGGGGAGTATTTCTCCTATTCTTTGAGCTAGTATATCTAAAAATTCCATTACTGCGTTTTTCTACATTCGGCACATTTCTACATGTGCATTCTAATGTGATTGTAATACGTGCCCCTTTGCTTTTTCCCATTATGCGATACCATGTGTAATTATAATAAAGATAGTATCTCATGCTTTGATGTAAACTATCAAGTACCTATCCTGTATTCCTTGACTATCGTATGACTAGGTCTTGTAGATTTATCTTTCTTGATGTTATAATCATTAAAAATTTACACTTATACTCATAGGATTATGTAATGGCTAAGAATTTATCTGTAATGAAGCGTATAGCAGTAGCTGAAAGAAATCGTTCTAGAAATAAAGTATATAAATCTACGATCAAAACTCTAACAAAAAAGTATATTCAAGAAGCATCTCAAACTCTGGAGACAAATAACAAGTTGAGTTTGCAAAATTTGCTAGGATTAATTTATAGTAAAATAGACAAAGCTGTGAAAAGAGGTATTCTGCACAGAAACAATGCAGCGCGCAAAAAATCATTTTTAGCAAAACTAATATCTAATGCTTAGTATGCTATGTATTAATTTCTAACATTGCTTTCTGTCTTCTAATATCTTCCTACCATATCATATGCTCAAAATATTAACTTATATTGAGGATCTGAGATCTGAAAGTTCTCATAGTTTGTTTGCTGTTTTATTTATCATATAGTTTAAATAATCTTAAAACTAATTTCATATTTTCTGCAAAATTAATACCGACTAATTACTGCTAGTAATCTGGTAAGTAATCTAAAAGCAACAACTAAAGTATTGCCACTTTAGTGTGTTTTGCTTTTGCATTTTTTTCTGTGTAAATAAAGGAATATTTTCTATGTTAGCAGCTGAGCAAGTATCTATCCATTCTGCTTTTCCAGATTTAGCTGACATACAAATAAACAGCTTTAGATGGTTTCTATCAGAAGGTCTGACTGAAGTCTTAGACTTCTTTCCCATCATTACTGATCCTACGGGGAAATTAGAATTACAGTTTTTTGGCAAAGAATATAAACTTAAGTTTCCCCGATATAGTGTTCGCAAAGCTAAAAGTCGTGACAGAACTTACAGTGCACAAATATATATCCCTTCAAAGTTGACCAGAAAAGATATTGAACTATTTAGTTCTCAAAATACTATTAACAACAATATTATTTCCTACCAAAAAATTAACTCACAAAATAAAAAATATAAAAAAAGACCTATCTTTATTGGTGATTTACCTTTAATGACGAATCGAGGAACTTTTATTATTTCTGGCACAGAAAGAGTTATTATTAATCAAATAATACGTAGTCCCGGGATTTACTATAAAAAAGAGTTAGATAAAAATGACAAGCACATATTCAGTGCTAGCTTAATTTCTAATCGGGGATCTTGGCTCAAATTTGAAATAGATGCAAAAGCTCAAATTTGGGTAAGAATTGATAAAACTCACAAAGTTAACGCTTATGTTTTTTTACGTGCTATAGGTTTAAGTCAAAACGAGATCAAAAAAGGGTTAAGTAAGTATAACTTTTTAACTAACGCTTCAGCAATATATGAAAAAAAGGAACTAGAAAAGGAAATAGGTAAATCATGTGTAGAAAACATTACCGATGAAGAAGCACTTCTTATCGTATATAGCAAACTGAGACCAAATGAACCTGCAACAGTTTCAATTGCACAACAAATGCTTTATTCTCGATTTTTTGATCCAAAACGCTATGATCTTGGAGAAGTCGGTAGACATAAAATTAATAAAAAATTAAATATTAATATTCCTGTATCATTTAGAGTATTGTCACCACAAGACATTATTGTTGCCATTGATTACTTAATCAATTTAAAAGAGCAAAATATTGGTACTCTGGATGATATTGATCACTTAGGAAACAGACGGGTACGTTCGGTTGGAGAATTACTTCAAAACCAGATGCGTATAGGATTAAACCGATTAGAGAGAATAATACGTGAAAGAATGATAATTTGTGACTTAGATTCCTTGAGCTTATCTAATCTTGTAAACCCAAAACCTTTAGTTGCATCAGTACGGGAGTTCTTTGGTTCAAGTCAGTTATCCCAATTTATGGATCAAACCAATCCTTTAGCAGAACTAACGCATAAACGAAGAATTAGTGCATTAGGACCAGGTGGATTAAATAAAGATCGAGCTGGTTTTGCGGTTAGAGATTTACATCCAAGTCATTATGGAAGAATCTGTCCTATTGAAACACCAGAAGGGCCAAATGCGGGGTTGATTGGATCATTGAGTATTTATGCCAGAATTAATATGTATGGTTTCATTGAATCTCCATATTTGAAGGTCTCTGAAGGTAAGATTCTCAAAAAAACAGAGCCACTATTTATGACTGCAGATGAAGAAGATAATCTACGCATTGCACCTGCAGATATTTTATTGGATGATAATTTACAAATAGCAGGAGACATGATACCTATTAGATATAGGCAAGAATTTCTTACAACTACACCTGATCAAGTTGATTACATTGCAGTCTCACCAATACAAGTAATTTCTGCGGCAACCTCTCTAATACCTTTTCTAGAACATGATGACGCGAATAGAGCTCTTATGGGATCTAATATGCAGAGGCAAGCTGTACCTTTGCTTTACCCAGAAAAACCTATAGTCGGTACAGGCTTAGAAGCAAAAATAGCGCGTGATTCAGGTATGGTTGTAATTAGTAGGACAGAAGGAATTGTCAGTTATGTTTCTGCAACAAAGATAGGTATACAGGATACACTATCTAGAACAATTCATTACCGTTTAAAAAAATATTATCGTTCGAATCAAGATACATGTATTAATCAAAGACCAATTGTTTGGCCTGGGGATCAAATTAAAATAGGACAATCAATTGCAGATGGTGCCTCTACTGACGGTGGCGAAATTGCTTTGGGCAGAAATATTTACGTGGCATACATGCCATGGGAAGGTTATAACTACGAAGATGCCTTTCTTATTAGTGAAAGATTGATATATGAAGATATCTACACATCAATTCATATTGAGCGATATGAGGTTGAATGTAGGCAAACAAAATTAGGAGCTGAAGATATAACACGAGATATTCCAAATGTAAGCGAAGCCTCTATTGGTCATTTAGATCGTAATGGTATTATTACAATCGGTTCCTGGGTTGAGTCTGGTGATATATTAGTGGGAAAAATTACTCCGAAAGGTGAATCTGACCAACTCCCAGAAGGTAAATTATTAAGAGCAATTTTTGGAGAGAAGGCTCGTGATGTTCGAGATACTTCTTTACGACTACCTAATGCAGCAAAAGGTCGAATTGTCAATATACGAGTTTTCACAAGACACAAAGGTGATGAATTGCCACCTGGCACTAACGCAATTATTAGAGTTTATGTTGCACAAAAGCGAAAGATACAGGTTGGAGATAAAATGGCAGGTCGTCATGGTAATAAAGGTATTATCTCGCGAATCTTACCTAGACAAGATATGCCATTTCTACCAGATGGGACACCGATCGATATTGTGTTAAACCCATTAGGAGTTCCTTCTAGGATGAACGTCGGTCAACTATTTGAATGTTTATTAGGCCTTGCAGGCGATTATTTGGCCAAAAGATTTAAAATCATACCCTTTGATGAGATGTACGGAACCGAAGCATCTAGATCCTTGATTAATCATAAATTACAAGAAGCCAGTTTATGCGAAAATCAGAATTGGCTTTTTAATTCTCAGCACCCAGGTAAAATTAGACTCTTTGATGGCCGAACTGGCGAAGCCTTTGATAATCCAGTAACAGTTGGCAAGGCATATATGTTAAAATTAGTACATTTAGTAGACGATAAAATCCATGCTCGTTCTACTGGCCCATACTCTTTAGTTACGCAACAACCTTTAGGAGGAAGAGCTCAGCATGGTGGACAAAGGCTAGGAGAAATGGAGGTTTGGGCTTTGGAAGCATTCGGCGCCGCTTATACCTTGCAAGAGTTACTTACGGTTAAGTCAGATGATATGCAAGGAAGAAATGAAGCTCTTAACTCGATTGTAAAAGGCAAACCTATTCCAAGACCAGGCACTCCAGAATCCTTTAAAGTTTTAATGAGGGAATTACAATCATTAGGCTTAGATATAGCAGCTCACAAGCTCGAGTTGCTTGAAGACGGTAAAAATCATGGAATTGAAGTTGATTTAATGTCTAACGACAAAAATGATTTTTTTATATCAAATGAGGAAATTAATACTAATAATACTAGTAATACAGATGGAACTAACGATTTTATCTATGAAGAACAAGAGCTCTTAAATGACTTTGATATTAATTCTGAAATATAAGATGAAAATACTTTTCTAATATTTAATATTTTAAATTTCCATGGCAAAATTTGAACAATACTTTGACTACGTAAAAATAAGTTTAGCATCCCCCAATAAAATCCGCTCTTGGGGTGAAAGAACATTACCCAATGGTCAGATTGTCGGAGAAGTTACTAAACCGGAAACTATTAACTACAGAACCCTCAAGCCTGAAATGGATGGTCTCTTTTGTGAACGGATTTTTGGGCCAGTCAAAGACTGGGAGTGTCATTGTGGTAAATATAAGCGTTTTCGTTATAAGGGGATTGTTTGTGAAAGGTGTGGCGTAGAAGTTACTGAATCCAAAGTAAGACGTCATAGAATGGCTTACATTGAATTAGCTGCGCCAGTAACTCATGTTTGGTATTTAAAAGGTAGTACAAGTTATATAGCATTGGCTTTGGATTTTACAGTCAAAGAAGTTGAAAAAATTGTATATTTTCACTCTTACGTTATTACTAATCCTGGTAGCTATGATTCATTAATGTATAAACAATTATTAGAAGGATATGAGTGGAGAGCTCTAGAAGACAAATTATACCCACAATCTTCTACTCTATTTGGCGTTGAGGTAAGTATAGGCGCTGAAGCTGTTCAAAAACTACTGGAAGACTTAGACATATCAGCTACTGCTAAAATTCTAAGAGAAGAGGCATTAAACCCACCTAAAAATCCTAAAAGTTCATCTCCTAAATTCAATAAAAAAATGAAAAGGTTGCGATTATTAGATCATTTTGTTGCTACAGGAGCCAACCCATCATGGATGGTATTTTCTGTTATTCCAGTTATTCCGCCGGATCTTCGTCCGATGGTCCAACTAGATGGTGGACGATTTGCCACCGCAGATTTAAATGAGTTTTACCGTCGAATAATTAACCGTAATAATCGTCTCTCAAGACTAAAATCAATATTGGCTCCAGAAATTATTATTCGTAACGAAAAAAGAATGCTGCAAGAAGCCGTTGATGCATTAATGGATAATGGACGCCGTGGCAGAACTGTAGTCGGAGCAAATAATAGACCTTTAAAATCTTTGTCTGATATTATTGAAGGAAAACAAGGACGGTTTCGACAAAATTTATTGGGAAAAAGAGTTGATTATTCCGGAAGATCAGTTATTGTAGTTGGGCCAAGTTTGAAGCTACATCAGTGTGGTTTACCTCGAGAAATGGCATTGGAGTTGTTTCAGCCGTTTGTTATTCATCGTCTAATTTTACAAGGCTTAGTTAATAATATCAAAGCTGCAAAAAAACTTATACAAAGAAATGAAGTAGCTGTGTGGAATGTCTTAGAAGAAGTTATTCATGGACATCCAGTACTTTTAAATAGAGCTCCTACATTGCATAGACTGGGCATACAAGCATTTGAGCCTTTATTAGTTGAAGGAAGAGCAATTAAGCTTCACCCACTTGTTTGTCCTGCTTTCAATGCTGACTTTGACGGTGACCAGATGGCAGTACATGTTCCACTATCTCTTGAAGCCCAAGCTGAAGCTCGTTTACTTATGCTTGCACCACACAATTTTCTATCTCCGGCAACAGGACAGCCGATTCTGATGCCTAGTCAAGATATGGTTTTAGGTTGCTATTATCTTACAGCCAATAATCCTGCTAGCCAAAAAGGTTCCGGACAATATTTCTCAAGCTTAGAAGATATTCTTCTTGCATACCAGCAAAATGTTGTCGATTTACATGCATATGTTTGGGTTAGGTTTGATGGTAAAGTAGATAGTTCTAAGCCCGATATAGTTATCTCTAGCCAAAAAGGGCCAGATGGATACACTACTAAGTTTTTGCCAGATAAAATTCTGAAAGAAGATTCTAAAGGGTATTGTATTGTACAATACATTCGCACAACGCCAGGTCGCATACTGTTCAACAAAGTTATTCAAGAGTCTTTAGTCTACTAATGTCATTAGACAAGATAATGCATCTGTATAAAGGAGGTATATTATGCTAGAAAAAACTACTTTAGTGCAACCTAATTTTTCGAATAAAGTTGTAGACAAATCTCAACTTAAAGAATTAATAGTATGGGCTTTTCGTAATTATGGTATAGCTCGAGCTGCTAATATGGCAGATAGATTAAAAGATCTTGGCTTCTATTATGCAACGAAAGCAGGTATATCATTAAGTCTAGAAGATCTCCGGATTCCTCCAGCCAAAAAAGAGCTTTTAGATACAACAATGAGATCTATTACAGCCACAGATCACAGATACTATCGGGGTGAAATTACAGCAGTTGAAAGGTTCCAAAAGGTTATTGATACATGGAATAATGCAAGTGAAACCCTGAAAAAAGAAGTAATTTTATATTTTAAAGAAACAGATCCATTAAATTCTATTTATATGATGGCATTTTCGGGAGCTCGAGGAAATATTTCACAAGTACGGCAATTAGTGGGAATGAGAGGTCTTATGTCGGATCCACAGGGTCAAATTATTGATTTACCCATATCAAGTAATTTTCGTGAAGGCTTAACTGTTACAGATTATTTTATATCATCCTATGGAGCTAGGAAAGGTTTAGTCGATACTGCTTTGCGTACAGCTGATTCTGGTTATTTAACAAGGAGGCTAGTTGATGTATCACAAGATGTGATTATTCGAGAAATTGATTGTAAAACAAAACGTGGTATTTTGCTTGAAGAAATGATTGAAAATCAAGCATCTTTAATTGCCTTAGATCAAGCCTTGCTTGGAAGAATTCTTGCGGATGATTTATATGATCCTATAGCAAGGCAAACAATTGCTAAAGCTAACCAAGAAATTAGTCCATCATTAGCCAAAAGAATTCTTGCTACTAACATAGCAAAAGTATTAGTCCGATCACCTATTACTTGTAATTCCATTGGTTCAGTTTGCCAATTGTGTTATGGATGGAATCTTGCTCATGGTAAACTTGTTGATATCGGTGAAGCAGTTGGTATTATAGCTGCACAATCTATTGGAGAGCCTGGAACACAATTGACAATGAGAACATTTCACACAGGAGGCGTATTCACTGGAGAGTTAGCTCAAAGAATTTATGCAGCTGACCAAGGTACTTTAAAATATCCGGCTGAAGATTGTATAACTCCTATAAGAACTCGGCATGGAGAAGAAGCTTTTCTTGTAAAGAAAAACTGTAAACTACAATTATCCAAGAAGGATAACACTATAGACCTACTAGATTTAAGTGAAGGTACAACTTTATTACAACACAATAATTATGTTGTAACTAAAGGCCAAGTAATTGGAGAATATCCACTCAGTAATCGTTTAATTACTGAAAGAGGTCAAAAATCGATACTTGCTGATTTTTCTGGGAAAGTCCAGTTTACGGATCTTACGGTTGAAGAAATCCACAATAAGCAACATACAATTAGAATCTCCCAAAAAGAAGGATTAGTTTGGGTATTATCAGGTAAAACTTATAGAATACCAGATAATGCTGATTTAGTAGTATACAAGAATAATTTAATTAAGAGTGGAACTGTTTTAGCTCATATTAAGATTGTGAATAAGTATTCAGGTTACATACGTTTAACAAAAAAGACAATAAATGATAATTACAATACAGTTAACCAAGATGTAACTGTAGTAACAGCTTCTAAAACTTTATCAACTTCAACTGTTCATATAGATAATAATATTGCAAGTAATGCATATGTGTTAGAAACGCAGAATAATGAAAAATTTTTACTTTTAGTGGAACCTAATCAAGTAGTTCTTGATAGACAAATAATAGGTGAACTAATTTCAGACACCTATGTCACACGAACTGGTGGGATAGTTAAATACCTAGACTTGCCAGTCTCAAAAAAGAAAACAGGTGATTTAAACGATTCTTATGATATTTTAGGGCCTGGATATATTTTATGGATATCAGAAGAAACTCATGAAATTAATAAGGACATTTCCTTATTATTAGTTAACAGTGGTGACTTTATAGAAGCTGGTACAGAAATTGTTAAAAATGTGTTTGCTGAAAACGCTGGAATAGTAGAAATCCTTCAAAAAGAAGGATTGATAACAGAAATCATTATTAAGCCAGGTGATATATATATCGTAGAAGATGATATCCGAAATTCATCTAAGCAACGAGGGTTTCTTCGACCCGGAGAAACCATTGTAGATGGAATTACCACTAATAAGCTTGTATATTGGGAATATATTAGTACTGTACATTGTAATTATATTCTAATCAGGCCTGTTATAGTTTATTCTATACCGCACAAAGAATACCAATTTTGCAACAAAAGCGTGCTCAATACTGATTTAGAACTCCAAATCGTTAAAAGAACACAATTTAAAGATGGTGATAGAGTGAAATCAGTTAATGGTGTAAATCTTGTTAAAACATATTTAATGTTGTGTATTAAATACAAAGATATTCAGTTAAACTGTAATATTGAATTTCATCCTCATACAGATTTTCAAGGCATTTATTCATTAGAATTTATTATGGCCGAAACTCTATCTTTAAAAACAGATAGCATGTATGAGTATGGAGAAGTAAATAGTATTACTCATCTAAAAATTGAAGAATCAGAATTTGTTCAAGCAGGAACAATAATAGCTCAAACTGAAATTTTATCTACGAGTGACGGAGTAATTGAATATATTGATAATGAAAATATCTATAATCGTAGATTATTAGTTATTACTGACTTAGATACAAAAGTATTTTTTATACCTAATGAATCAATAAAAGTTTCAGTCAGTGATTGGATTTGTGTGGGGGATCATATAACTGAAAATATTATTGCTTTAGACTCTGGTAGGATTATCAATATTGGTGATAATACAGTAACCATGAGAATTGGAAGACCATACTTGATTTCAAAAAGTGCTATTTTGCATGTGAATAATGAAAACTTAGTGCAAAGAGGCGAGAATTTAGCAACTCTTATCTTTGAGAGGCCAAAAACTGGAGACATTGTTCAAGGTTTACCAAGAATAGAAGAAATTTTAGAGGCTCGTAAAAAAGCGGATACTACTTTTAATCCCCATATACTTTTAGAATCAAGTTTTAGGTCTTACCTAAGTATAGGTTTAGACTTGTATAACGCGACGATATTAAGTGTACAAGAGATACAACTTTTTTTAGTAAAAGAAGTACAACTAGTTTACCAGTCCCAAGGAGTAGATATAGCTGATAAACATGTTGAAGTGATAGTTAGACAAATGACATCTAAGGTTAAAATAGAGATGGGTGGCGATACAGATTGTCTTCCAGGGGAAATAGTAGAACTTCAAAAAATCCATGCTATTAATCAAACCATGGTAATCTTAAATAAAGCAGTTGCTATTTATCATCCTATATTATTAGGTATAACAAAAGCTTCTCTTAATACAGAAAGCTTCATCTCAGCAGCAAGCTTCCAGGAAACAACAAAAGTTTTGACCGAAGCAGCTATTTCTGGTAAGTTAGATTGGCTAAAAGGCTTGAAAGAAAATGTTATCATTGGGCGACTAATTCCTGCTGGTACTGGTTTTAACATATATAATAAAAACATAAAAGATCAGCCTATAAAAAAGAATAGAGTTCCTGAAAAACTAACCCACGATATTCTTAAAGAGACTGGCGATATAATGGGGACAAGTATTGATGACATTATTTTAGATGATAGAAGTGCAAGAGAATATCCTCTAATTTAGAGCAAAAACACTTCTTTAGATATTTAAATGTTGAAGTAACATTACAAGTACACAGACTTAAAGTCGAATGATTATTTAGGAGTATGTATGGCTGTAGTAGCATTATCTGAATTGCTGGAATCTGGTGTCCATTTTGGACATCAAGCTAGAAGATGGAATCCCAAAATGTTTCCATATATTTATACCGAGAGAAACGGGATTCATATTATTGATTTGGTCCAAACAGCTCAATTATTAACTGAAGCTTATGATTTTGTTAAAAATTGCTCGTCAGAAGGAAAAACGTTTCTATTCTTGGGAACCAAAAGACAAGCCGCAGAAATTATTGCGCAAGAAGCATTGCGCTCTAATTCATACTATGTTAATCAACGCTGGCTTGGAGGTATGTTAACTAATTGGGTTACAATAAAATCGAGAGTAGACAGATTAAAAGAGTTAGAATTTCAAGAGGAAACAGGTCTTATTGATAAACTACCAAAAAAAGAAGGAGCTGTAACTCGCAGAGAATTAGATAAATTAAGAAAACATTTAAATGGTATCAAAAAGATGAAAAACCTGCCTGATATTGTTGTGGTAGTAGATCAAAAAAGAGAAGCAACAGCTATTCAAGAATGCATAAAATTGGGCATTCCCACAATCTGTGTTTTAGACACTAATTGTAATCCGGAAATTGTTGATATACCGATCCCTGCTAATGACGATGCTATACGTTCAATTAAGCTTATTGTAGGTAAAATAGCAGATGCAATAATAGAAGGTCAAGACGATAGCCATAATCTTATTGCAGCAATAGATTAATTAAATCAGAATAATTGTTACTTAATACTATTTTTATGCTAGAAAAATGCATAAATATAATCTATTTAACGTACAGTCATCTATTAATGATACGCATAGGAATAAATTAAATTATGCCAATACACATTTCTGCTCAGTATGTAAAAGAACTAAGAATTAAAACAGGTGCTGGAATGATGGACTGCAAAAAAGCACTTCAAGATTCTGAAGGTGATATTGATAAAGCTGTTGAGACCTTAAGACAGAAAGGGTTAGCTTCAGCTAACAAAAAATCAACTCGTCGAACTGCTGAAGGTATTATAGACAGCTATATTCACGCCGGTTCCAGGATTGGTGTCATGGTAGAGCTCAATTGTGAAACAGATTTTGTCGCAAGGCGTGTTGAATTTCAAGAGCTATCTAGGAATATTGCCATGCAAATAGCTGCATGTCCTGCCGTAGAATTTGTAGATGTGGAGGACATTCCCAGTACCACCATTGAACAAGAAAAAAAAGTGGAAGCAGGCAAAGATGATTTAGATGGAAAACCAGTAAATATTAAAAAACAAATTGTAGATGGCCGTATACAAAAAAGACTAAAAGAGATGTCTTTACTAAATCAATCTTTTATTAGGAACCCAGACATAACAATTCAAGACCTAATCAACGAAAATATTGCCTTAATGGGTGAAAATATTCAAGTGCGACGTTTCGTCAAGTTCTTACTGGGTGAAGGTGTAGATAAAAAAGAGGACAACTTCGCTCAAGAAGTAGAAAGCATGCTACAAAGTTAACATAACTTTAAGTTTATTCTTGCAATAATGTTAAATAATTTTTATATAGATATATAATAAGTGATGATGATACCATAATTAAAAAAATAGTCGCTCAAGTATACACTTGTATAGTATAGTTCATTATTCTTGACTAGGCGGAATAAGTCTTCATCCTTCATGATCTTATTAATAACAGTTTGTCATATAATTTTTTATTTATTGCTAAGGTATAGTTATGGTACCAACCTTATATCAAAATAACATTGATCCCATTGAAGGCGCTTTGTCATTTCTTAACATCTCAGCTGTTGAAGTCGGTAAACATTTATATTGGGAATTAGGAGCATACAAAATTCATGGACAAGTTTTTATTGTCACATGGCTAGTAATGGCTTCTTTATTGACCATTGCTTTTCTTGGTACAAGGAACTTAAAAAGAATTCCGGAAGCATTTCAAAATTTCATGGAGTACTTGCTTGAATTCCTTCAAGACATTGCTAAAAATCAGATAGGAGAACATGAATATAGATCCTGGGTTCCTTACATCTCTACTATATTTCTTTTTATTCTTGGAAGTAATTGGGCAGGGGCATTAATACCCTGGAAATTAATTCAATTACCCGAAGGAGAATTAGCAGCACCGACTAATGATATTAATACAACTGTAGCGCTATCGTTATTAACATCGCTAGCCTATTTTTATGCAGGCTTAAGAAAAAATGGAATAGGCTATTTTTCACGATATATTGAACCCACTCCAGTACTACTACCAATTAATATATTAGAAGACTTTACAAAACCATTATCGCTAAGTTTTCGGTTGTTCGGAAATGTGCTGGCTGATGAATTAGTGGTGTCTGTGTTTACACTACTTGTTCCCATCCTAATTCCATTGCCTGTAATGATACTTGGCTTGTTTGCAAGCTCTATTCAAGCCTTAATCTTCTCAACCTTATCTGCTGCTTACATAGGTGAAGCACTTGAAGGTCATGGAGAACATGAATAGGTTACACTAAATATATGATGGTCATATTCATCTGAAATCTGTTAATTTTCTATCTACTTAAAAAAAAATCATTATGGATTCAATTGTTTCCGCTGCATCTGTTATAGCTGCTGGTCTCGCTGTTGGTTTAGCTGCTATTGGACCTGGTATCGGACAAGGAAGTGCTGCTGCAAATGCTGTTGAAGGTATTGCTAGACAGCCAGAAGTTGAAGGTAAAATTCGTGGTACATTGTTATTAAGTTTAGCTTTTATGGAATCTTTAACAATTTATGGTCTAGTTGTTGCACTATCTTTATTATTCGCAAACCCTTACACAGGATAAATTAGTTTTTTGCGCTTAGTCTGACTACTATGCAATAGCATAATAACCAGTCTGAGCGTTTTATCAAATAGAGTTTTTAAAAGAACTATTCCTAATTAAAAATATTTAAATGATTAATTTTTTTGCTGCATTGTCTGCAGAAACCCTGGAGAAAAAAGCTGAAGGAGGTCTTTTTGACTTTAATGCAACCTTGCCATTAATGGCTTTACAATTTTTGTTACTAATGGTTTTATTAAACATCATATTTTATAAGCCAGTTGCTAAAATTCTTGATGAACGAGATGAATATATTCGTAACAGTCTAACCACCGCTTCAGCGTCACTTAAAAAAGCGGATGAACTAACAATAGAATACGAAGATGAATTATCTAATGCAAGGAAAAAAGCTCAAGAGTTAATTCGCAAATCACAAAAAGAAGCTCAAGAAGTTGTCTTAAACAAAGTTAAAGATGCACAAAAAGAAGCCGAACTTTTAATTGCTGAGGCTTCCCAACAGCTTGTACTGCAAAAGCAAGAAGCTATCAAAACATTAGAAAATCAAGTTGAAACCTTAAGTGATCAGATTAAAGCAAAATTACTTAATAACCAATCGTTAGTATAAGAAAACTACATTTATTCAATACTATAACGTAAATCAATCATACTATGAATAATCTTTTTCACATTTTTAACATATTTGCTGAACATGTTGAACATAAGAGTTGGGGATTCAATCCTGATTTTTTAGAAGCAAATGTCATCAATATTACACTTCTTTTATCAGGTTTAATTTATATTCTTAGAAACTTTTTAGGGGCTATTCTAGTGAGTAGGCAAGAAAAAGTATTACTCGCAATCCAAGAATCTGAAGAAAGACTAAAACAAGCGAATGAACGTTTAGAAGAATCTCAAAAACAGTTAAATCAGACCAAGCTTGTTGTTACCCAAATACGGCAAGAATCTGAAGTTACTGCACAAAAAGTAAGAGATGCTATATTAGCTCAAGGAAAACTAGATATTGAAAAGTTAACAGCTTCTGGTAAGAATAGTATAGCTAACGCAGAATTACAGATTAAAAAACAAATTCAGCAACAGATTACTACCCTGGCTATTCGTAGAGTAACTTTAGAACTTAAAAGCAAAATGAATAGTACATTACAGTCAAATATTATTGATAATAATATTATGAAATTAGGAGCTAAAATATGAGTAGTAAAACGTTAATGGCAAAAGTTTCATTGCCATATGCGGAAGCACTCGTCGAATTAGGTCAAACTTCTAGTACTTTGGATAAAATGAGTGAAGATGTAAGTATGATTAGGCAGGTTCTAGAAGAATCTGACAATCTAAGCTTATTTATTTCTAACCCACTTGTTAGACAGACTTCAAAAAAAGAAGTCTTAAAGCAATTATTTTCTGGCCAAGTAAGTGATACTCTTTTGACGTTTCTTCTAGTGCTTGTAGAAAGAAAACGTATCGCATATTTAAATGTAATACTAAGCAAGTACATAGAACTAGTATGTTCATTAGAATCTCTTGTTATTGCTAATATCATCTCTGCTACTAGTTTAAGTGATAATCAGCAAGAAAATCTGATAGAGAAACTGAAAAATATGACAGGAACACATCAAGTTAAACTTGAAATATCTGTTGACCCAGAACTAATTGGTGGCTTTGTTGTACAAGTTGGCTCTAAAGTTATTGACACTAGTTTGCGTGGTCAATTAAAAGAAATTGGATATTTCTTGCAAGTTGGCAAAGTATAAATAAGCTCAATCTTTTGAACCGGTTAAAAAAAAATTTAGATTTTTATTAAATAGTAAAACATATGTTAAATATAAGACCAGACGAGATCAGTAATATTATCCGTCAGCAAATCGAAAAGTATGATCAAACTGTAAAAGTTGCTAATGTAGGTACTGTCTTACAGGTAGGGGACGGAATAGCAAGAGTTTATGGTCTCGATGAAGTCATGGCCGGAGAATTATTAGAATTTGAAGATAAAACTATTGGCATCGCGTTAAACTTAGAGAGTGATAACGTTGGAGTAGTTTTAATGGGAGATGGCAGAGACATTCTGGAAGGTAGCACTGTAAAGGCAACAGGAAAAATTTCTCAAATTCCTGTTGGTGATTCTTTTTTAGGTAGGGTAGTGGATCCATTGGCTAATCCAATAGATGGTAAAGGTGAGATCCCAGGCTCAGAAACACGCTTAATAGAATCTTCGGCTCCTGGCATCATTGCTCGTCAATCTGTATGTGAGCCTTTACAGACTGGTATTACAGCTATAGATTCTATGATTCCTATTGGGCGTGGACAACGAGAATTGATTATTGGCGATAGGCAAACTGGTAAAACAGCTGTTGCACTAGACACTATTATTAATCAAAAAGGTCAAGACGTAGTATGTGTTTACGTTGCAATTGGTCAAAAAGCATCATCTGTTGCTCAAGTAGTCTCTGCATTAGAAGAAAAAGGAGCATTAGATTACACAATTATTGTAGCAGCTAATGCCGATGATCCAGCTACTTTGCAGTATATTTCACCCTATACAGGTGCAGCGTTAGCAGAGTATTTTATGTATACGGGCAAAGCAACTTTAGTAATTTATGATGATTTAACCAAACAAGCTCAGGCTTATAGACAAATGTCATTACTGCTACGAAGACCACCTGGAAGAGAAGCTTATCCAGGTGATGTATTCTACTTACATTCCCGTTTATTAGAGCGTGCAGCTAAGCTTAATAGTGAACTAGGCAGTGGAAGCATGACTGCGTTACCAATTATTGAGACTCAGGCAGGAGACGTTTCAGCATATATCCCAACTAATGTAATTTCGATTACAGACGGCCAAATTTTCTTATCTGGTGACCTATTTAATGCCGGTATAAGACCAGCTATTAATGTTGGTATTTCAGTTTCTAGAGTTGGCTCAGCAGCACAAATTAAAGCAATGAAACAAGTAGCTGGCAAATTAAAGCTTGAACTTGCACAATTTGCGGAATTAGAAGCATTTTCACAGTTTGCTTCCGACTTAGATAAAGCTACTCAAAATCAACTGGCACGTGGTCAAAGATTAAGAGAGATTTTAAAGCAAGCCCAAAATTCACCTATTCCAGTTGAGGAGCAAACAGCTATTATTTATACAGGTATTAATGGCTATCTAGACGATATTGATTTATCATCTGTTAAAGACTTCATCAATGCACTTCGCGAAGATTTGAGAAACTCAAAACCACAGTTCGCAGATAATATTCGTACTACTTTAAAATTGGATAACGATTCTGAAGAACTATTAAAGAAAGCTATTTCAGATGTTAAGCAAGGATTTTAATAAATTTATATTATTTTGGTAGTAATAAAAGTAGAGATTATATTTTTTTAATCTCTTACTTTTTAATAATAAGCATTTATTCTTTTATGCATTTTATAGTATTCTGTGTTTAGACAAGAGTCATCTTTTTTCGTAATAAATCATATCCATCTTTCTCTAACTCTTGAGCTAGATCTGCAGTTCCTGTATACTTTATTTGGCCATCTTGCATAATATGAATAAAATCTGGAGTAATATAATCAAGTAACCTTTGATAATGCGTAATTAAAACAATTCCATTGTTAGAATTAGCTAGCTTATTTATACCATTTGCAATTACTCGAAGAGCATCAATGTCAAGTCCAGAATCCGTTTCATCTAAAATAGCAAGAGTGGTGTCGAGTAATGCCATTTGCAATATTTCATTTCTCTTTTTTTCCCCTCCAGAAAAGCCTTCATTGACATTTCGAGTAAGAAATTTAGAATCCATTCCTACTATTGCTAATTTTTTATTAATTAGCTCAAAGAAAGATAATGGGTCTAATTCTTCAAGACTTAGAGCTTTCCGCCTTGCGTTATAAGCAAGTCTTAAAAAATCAGCATTACTTACCCCAGGGATTTCTACAGGGTATTGGAAGGCTAAAAAAATTCCCAGATGAGCTCTAACTTCTGGCTCAAGATCAGTAATATCTTGTTCAGCCAGTTGAATAGTTCCCTCTGTAATTTTGTAAGCTGGATGTCCAGCAATAATTTTAGCTAATGTGCTTTTTCCAGAACCATTAGGCCCCATAATAGCATGTATTTCTCCAGTTTTTATTGTTAAATTAACTCCATTTAATATTTTTACACCATTGATTTCAGCATGTAAATTTTCGATTTGAATTATAGTTTTTGCCATATTGTGTTACCCTACAGTACCCTCAAGTTTTAAATTTAATAATCTATCAGCTTCAACAGCAAATTCCATAGGTAGTTCATTAAAAACATCTTTACAAAATCCGCTAATCATTAAAGACACTGCATCCTCTAAATTAATTCCTCTTTGCAAGAAATAAAAAATTTGATCTTCTCCTATTTTGGAGGTTGATGCTTCATGTTCAATTTTAGCTGATGGATTCTGTATTTGTATGTATGGAAATGTATTGGCTTGACATTCATTTCCCAATAATAATGAATCACACTGTGAATAATTTCTTGCGTTATAACCTTTAGGCCCTACTTTTACTAATCCTCTATAGCTATTTTTTGACTTACCCGCTGAAATACCTTTTGATATGATACGACTCCTTGTATCACTGCCAATATGAATCATTTTACTTCCTGTGTCTGCTTGCTGGTGATTATTGGTTAGCGCAACAGAAGCGAATTCACCTATAGAATTTTTCCCGGATAATATACAACTAGGGTATTTCCAAGTAATAGCAGACCCAGTTTCTACTTGCGTCCATGAAATCTTAGAATTATCTCCTATACATAAGCCTCTTTTTGTCACGAAATTATAGATCCCACCCTTTCCGTCTTTATCTCCTGCATACCAGTTTTGTACTGTAGAGTATTTAATCTCAGCATTCTTTAATGCAACAAGTTCTACAACTGCAGCATGTAATTGGTTAGTATCATACTGTGGAGCAGTGCAACCCTCTAGATAACTAACATAACTATTTTCATCTGCAATGATAAGAGTTCTTTCAAATTGTCCTGAATCTTTATTATTTATTCGAAAATAGGTAGATAATTCAAGGGGACACCTGGTATTTGGAGGTATATAACAAAAAGATCCATCACTAAATACAGCAGAATTTAACGCGGCAAAGTAATTATCGCCGATAGGAACTACAGATCCTAAATATTTATTTATCCATTCTGGATATTTGCGGACTGCTTCTGATATAGAACAAAAAATTACGCCTGCTTCAGCTAGTTCTTCTTTAAAAGTTGTAGCTATAGAAACACTATCAAAAACTGCATCTACAGCCACATTACTTAACCTTTTTTGTTCGTTCAGCGAAATTCCCAGTTTTTCAAAGGTATCTAAAATTTCTGGATCGACTTCATCTAGACTATTAAGCTGTTTTTTGAATTTCGGAGCTGAATAGTAAACAATATTATTATAATTTAATTTGGGGTATTGTATGTGAGCCCAATTTGGATCCTTCATCTTTTGCCAAGACTTATAAGCTTTTTGGCGAAAAGCTTTTAACCACAGAGGCTCATTTTTCTTTAATGAAATTAAATCTACTAAGTGTTCGCTTAAGCCTCTTGGAAAGTCATCTGATTCAACGTTAGTACGAAAACCATATTTGTAAGGTTCATTAACTAGGCGGTCCAAATTCGAAGATTGAGGTAGTGTTCTGGAGTCATCGCACATAATATTATTTGTTATTTAAAGATAGTCTTAATTTTATTATAAAAAAAATCATATAGTTAAAGTCATATCAGCCAATATTGACTTTTAATTACCTTAATATCTCGAGTATACAAAATTTGTGATCTTGCTAAGACTTTTTCTTTAATTTGTATAATACTTAAATAGACTAGTAACATAAGCAATTGTTGTCTTTTGATGAAGTTATGGGATCGATTATGGCTAGTAGGTTTTAAGTAAAATAGAATAATTAAATTCTTTATTTCTTCTTCAAGCATATATGTAAATTGATAAGCTAGTAAAAAAATCAACTTTATTTCATCTACTAAAAGATTAAAATTTATAAATAATGATATTTGAGAAATATTATAAGTTAAGACATCTTCTGTCAGTGTTGTTGATAAGATGAACTTTTGTAAGATAAAATAATTTAGCAATAGACAATATATCCTGATAATTACTTCAGATATAGTAAAAGAAATTATATTGGTCGTAGTCATGAACTTGCGTTCTACTGACAAGCAAGTTATAACTTTTAGTTGATAAGGTAAAGAGATAATTAAGTAAGGAATAGATAATTTACTCATAATTATTAGAGTTAACAGTAGACTGCTGAAAGACAATATTCTTTTTGAAATAAAATAACTAATAGGAATCTTTAATATATTACATAATGTAAAAAATAAGACAATTGCATGTATTGCTATAATATATGTAGAAGTACAAGGGAGTACTACAATGTATAAAATTATAAAAAAGATTTTCGTATGTACTGAGATGAAATGTAATCTGTTGTGCGGATAGTATATGTACTCTCTAAAGAAACTTAATTCGAGCATATTAATTATTGTATATAAGATTATTAATCTGTCAAGATCTAAGCAATTCAAAGCCGCCCAACATTTAGATATTTGAGTAATCAAACTTATCTACCAGACCATTGATCTTTAATAGATATTTATGTAATGATATATGTATTACTGGGTAGATGGCGAAATTGGTATACGCATCACATTCAAAATGTGACAACTTCGGTTTTGAGGGTTCGATTCCCTCTCTACCCATAAGGCAAATTATCTAATATTAATTAATCTATCTCTACATAGCTTAGAAACTAAGCATAAGTTGCTGTATAATCATAATTTTAGAATAATAAATTACATATGAGTTTACTCGTTATTGGTGCGACAGGTACATTAGGAAGGCAAATAGTTAGAAAAGCATTAGACGAAGGTTTCCCTGTGAAATGTTTAGTTAGAAATTTAAGAAAAGCTGCCTTTTTAAAAGAATGGGGTGCATCCTTAGTATATGGCGATTTAAAAGTTCCGGACACAATTCCAGCTGCACTATACGGTATTACAGCTGTTATTGATGCTTCAACTGCACGTCCATATGATCCATATAGTAACACTAAAATTGATTTAGAAGGAAAATTAGCGTTGATTGAAGCATCAGAAAAAGCATTAGTGCAACGTTTCATATTTTTCTCCATTCTAAATGCTGAAAAATATCCTGAAATTCCATTAATGAATTTAAAATTACAAATAGAGAAACGCTTAACTCAATCAGAGATGAAGTATACCATATTTGCGCTGAGCGGCTTCTTTCAAGGATTAATATCACAATACGCATTACCGATTTTAGATAAACAGTCTATTTGGGTAACTGGAGAGTCAACTCCAATTGCTTATATGGATACTTTAGATATTGCTAAATTTACAATTAAAAGTTTATCTAGTCCGATCATGGAAAAAAGAAAAGTTCCTTTAGTGGGAAACAAAGCATGGAGTTCACTTGAGATTATCGCACTGTGTGAAAAATTGTCTGGTCAAAGGTCAAAAATATCCCGTATACCAATTCAATTATTACAAATAGCTAAAGATTTTACAGGTTTTTTCCAATGGGGTTGGAACATTTCAGAAAGACTTGCTTTTACAGAGATTTTAATGAGAGGTGATAAGTTTATGAGTCCAATGCAAGAAGTTTGTGACCTATTCAAGATTAATATTAATGAGATTGTACCGCTTGAAGAATACTTGCAGGAGTATTTTAGTCGTGTTATGAATAAATTAAAAACCTTGAACTATCAGGTTGATAAAGACAAGCAAGATTTAAGTTTTTAAGCCAAAATAATACTTATGAATCTTTGCTTCCTAACTGTGCAGATTGCAACTTGGCCGCAGAAGTATATTTCAAAGAGAGGCAAACTATTTACACATTTCTTTGTTCGTATCCCGAATCCCAAAAAAGGTTGTCCATTTTTCTATCTTCACGCAACTGCACGAGAAGAAACAGGTATACAATTATTTAATTGGTACACAAAAGGAGATTATATTCTTATAGAAGGACGCATTAGATTACAAATGGATAAGCAAAAAAAATATCAGGCAGAACTTAATATTTTACGCGAATCTCCACTAGTCTTGGAAATTTAGCTATGGAATTATAAGTCTAGTGTTAGCATATTCAAATATTGCAATTTAGGTTTAATTCATGAAAATACTTGTCTTTTACTATAGAATAGTTGAAGGTATAGCATACTAATATATATTATTAATTTCTGAGGTTTAAGAATAAAATGTTTACTTTAAAGATTTTCGTTTATACAACTGTATTATTTTTTGTGTCTCTATTCTTTTTTGGCTTCTTGTCAAACGATCCATCCAGAAATCCAAATCGTAAGGATCTAGAATAGGTATTTGTACTAATATCTTATATATATGTTGAAAAATTTCTACTTCATAATCATGATATTACTCTTAATATCATTGATTTTTTATTCAATTCTTATATCAGAGCTGAATGAAATAGCGACACATCTATTCGACTTTTTTATAATGCTAAAACTCATCCTAAGATTAGGATTTATTAGCCAAATTTTTTCTGAAGAACTAAGCCGACCTGCCGAATGTAAGACAGATGCATAGTTCAATTTATTCATATAGATTATAATTTCACTAGAAATCTGTCTTATCAATTTCATTGCATTATCCATATTTTCTCCATAACCAGAAGTTGATTTCAATGCAGATTTAGAATGTTTAGATGTCATATCTTGCACATAATAACTTATACCTTCTTCTCCTTCCGGATTTATTGCTCCAGTTTGAGTATTACTGCCAATTAGTATTCTAGATTTATGTACGCGAGTTTTATCCTCTTTTACTAAGTAAATAGTCCGCTGTGTTACCCAGGTGCCGGTATTTTTTTCTAAAAAATCACAAAAAAGCATAGTTTTTATTTAAATTATTGATTATTTATAAACTCTCAAGTGGAGACACTGTTTATTATGGAGATTGTAGACATACTCTAAACGTAAGGGAGGAAGTTGTTTAATGGGAATTCTTATATGTATACCAATTCCATAACTAAGTCTATCATAAAAGTTATTGTCTTTGCCGTATAAAAACTGAGAAAGGCGGATATTATTTCTCCCTGATATGTTACAACCAGTAATATATTTTGCATAATCAATAAAACAAAATATTGTATTTTTATCTATTAAGGGCACATGGTACTCTAAATTTATTTTACCAAATTTTAAAGGGAAGGGAAAGACTTCTTTTGAGTACCCTCTAACAATGTCTTCTCCTATCTCTAAGGATTCTTGTGAAAATGGCAAATAATCTTTGGAGCCGAAAAGATAAACGAACTCACACATACAGTTGATTATATGACTTTTAATACTGGTACTACGTCCTACTTTTATGATTGTTTTATTACTGTAATCCAACTTATTCTTAGTTTGATAAAATAATTGAGAACTCCCTTGAGGAATTAGATGGATTGACTCAATTTGTAAGTTTGGACCATTTATTTCATTATTATCTTTTTCATATTTTATTTTAAAATGGTACTGGATTAATTGTTCTATATTATAAGTCCATATTTGTCTCAAAAATGAATAAATATCGTCTGTCTGTAAATCATTCAAAATTATATTTACTTGGTTCCATCTTATGTAATTATGTGCATGAACATATCTAGACGCAATATGAGTATAAATTACTTCTCTATGACAAGAAAATTTATTATTAATATTGTAACTAGATCCAATCCTCCCCCCTATTTGAGAACCAAGAGATTCTTGATAGCAAAAGTACGAGTTATCCAACTGATTTAAAGGTACTAATTGACTATAGTTACGTGAATTGAAAAAATGCTTAAAAATACCAAAAGTTAAATGCTTAATTTTTAAGCTATTGTAAGAAATTAATGGTAGTTCGTATTTGAAGTTGAAATAAGGACTTCGCCTAATTCCCGAAAAGGACCCATCTAGAAGGAAGTAACCATTTTGAAAGAACACATTATGCATGTAATGTCGAAAGCCGAGATGATCAGCTACAATAAATAAGAATTGAGTAAAGTGCCATTCATTAAACCGCTGATTATTATGTAAGAACCTTTGGGATACTAGCTCACTAAAATATTTATCCTCTTGATGCATATCACTATATAGAATATTATTAGAACTGATTAAGTTAGGTTGATTTCTTAGAAGAAGATCTGTACATCTTGTTGTTGTTAAAAATGGATTAAAGTCACCATTATCTAAAATATTATAAATTGAATATTTTAGAAGCAGTTCTATAGATTCCAGAAGATGCACACTGATAGAGATATTTTTATTGAAAATATAAGTAGAACGTTGATTAAGCATTTCCAATTTTAAGACAATATGCAATTCGCCTGACATGTCATTATCTCGAAATACTTCATAATGACATTGAGAAAGAAGTTTCTGAGCTTTTAAACGGAGAATTCCTTGCTCTAGATAATTGATATTTAAAATTTGCAATGGCTTAATATTCATAACTTCTAACAACAACGTGAAAGGTATATTTTCTTGTGTTTGGACAAAAGACCCTTGTAGGTCATAAGCAACAAATTCAACTTTAGAAATCATACCTTCTTGAATATCTAGAGTTATATCTTGTGATAGACATGGGGTATTTATCACTTTAATTTCAATCCATTTGTATCCACGAACATGATACCATTTTGAAATAAGGTTTAGGCTACTATCTATCCTATTAAAATTAATAGGGTATCCAATCTGATTACGAAAAAGGAACAGAATGTAAGAATAGGGTATAATCTTTTTGGAATATTCAATCATTGATACGGATCTGAATATCGGATTAACCGAAACATTTATGCGTATAACTTGATGGTTCTGAAAAATAAGGTTATTAAGTTTCACTTCAGTAAAGAAACCAGAGAGTTTTAATTTAGATACCCAATTTTCAATTTCTTTCATAGAAATCACTTTGTTATGATTTAGATTTATACCAAGTAGCATTAATAACCTATGCTGCAATACATTATTGTCTATTCCATTAATAATTATTTCTTGAGAAAGACCTTTATCTTTCTGTCTATTTATATCAAGTGTTTGAGGAGCAAAAAGAATGAATGCTTGCCTAGAAGAAGGTTGATTGCCCACAAAGCACTCCGTAGCAGAGCATTCCTCCAAACAATTACATAATTGAACAAAGTATCTCAATGTTAAGAATAATATAAGAGATGAAACGATAAAATAAAAATACTGATTTCTTTTGAGCATATAAATAATTACCTTTAGAAAAATAATATTGGTATCTTAAAATTAATAGGTCTACTATTGCTGAAAAAATAAATTATTGAATTATGAAATATTGGAATCTGAAAAAGATGCATCAATCTGCATCAGACAAAGTAAGTCCTTTGCCACGATCTATTACACAAACTTTTGATAGATTTAAGCAGGAGTTAAATCCTCATGCTGAGACAGATGCAATAGAAGAGTTTAGAGTCTCAAGGTATCAGACAATTGCTTCTATTAAATATTTACTCATCATAATATTAGCACCTATTATTGTAAATCAAGCATCTAGGCATTTTATTATCGGACCTGCAGTAGATTATATATGGAATACTAAGCAACCGGGAATATTTCTCAATGCTTCACAAGAAGAAAGAGCGTTTGTGGAACTACAAAGATATGAAGAAAAATTGCATTTTGAAATACTGATTGGCAAATTTCCCAATATTTCAAGTGATCTCATCACGCGAAAAATTAAAGATCAAGCTTTAATGATAACGCAAGCGTATGTGAAAGAGAGTATTAATGCCCTAAAAAATATTTTAGCTGATCTATTATCTATTATGATGATTTATTTTTTAGTTTTAACTGGTAGTAGAGAGTTATATATACTCAAGTCCTTTATTAATGAACTTATCTATGGATTGAGTGATACTGCAAAAGCTTTTCTTATTATACTTTGTACAGATATATTCGTTGGGTTTCATTCTCCTCATGGGTGGGAAGTAATTTTAGAAATTATTTTGCGTCATTTTGGCTTACCGGAAAGTCGAGATTTTATTTTTTTATTTATTTCAACTTTTCCAGTAATCCTAGATACAATTTTCAAGTATTGGATATTTAGGTATTTAAACAGAGTTTCTCCATCAGCTGTTGCTACATATCATAGTATGAATGAATAATTGTATCTCTGTTTGGACATTTTTCTATTTAGTGTTACAATCCTTACATATGCATCTGTGGCCGAGAGGCCGAAGGCAGCGGACTCATGTGCGACCCGTTTTTTGAATGTTAAAGGTTGCATATTGCAATACTAACTAATCAAAAGCAATCTATTTTTAAATAGATTAGACAACTATATTTTCTTTGCTAATTATTTAGCTATTTGTAAATCACAAATAAACTCCTATAGTTAATTTTTACTAATATCACCTTAAGTTAGCAAAAATAAAGCAGACTATTTGGATAACTGATAAGACTAGTTACACGAACCCTTAAAAAAAGTACTTAGTTTATTTTAGTGAAAACTAAAATTTATCCTCCATAGGCAAGTGTTTATGAGTCACACTTAGCATGATTTCTAAAAGAGAGAATAAGTATATAGAGAGGGGTCTAAGTCAGTAATTATAAGAAAATGTGGAACGGAGAAATCATTCTTCAAGCTCCTAATATATGTTAGGTAAGTAAAGGTAACGAAAACTTAAGAGTGTTAAGAAGTAATAAAAAGCAAAAGTTCTATTTAATATTAGACATATGCTAACGTATTACGCCTATTAAAAAGTTATTTTTCATGAAGGTAAAAAATTATGGCAAATATAATAATCCAAGATATTTACATAAGAAAAGATTGTGTTAGCAAAGATACGTTGTCTAACCTACAATATAATATTTTTTATCTTCAAAAAAAAATCTATCAAGCTGCGAAAGAATGCCACCACTCTCTAGTACAAAGTTTACAAAAACTATTAGTTTCTTTATATTCAGCAAAAAAACTAGCTGATAAAATAGCTAAAAATAAGCTGTACCATCTAGAAAAAAATTTTGTAAATTATAATCAAAAAAATATTCCAATACAAAGATCAACTTTATTACTAGAAACAAACAAACAGCTAATTCTATGGTGTTTAGAACCCGAATGGCACACTAAAATTAAATTCCATAGCATGACGCAAAAATTTAATGAAGTTGAGCTTGCTAATAATAAAATAGATTATGCGTGTTCTTGTAAGCAGCAAGCATCTTTGAAACATATTAATAAACAATATCTATTGATAAAACTTAAAGCTATTAGATGGATAGCCAAAGCCATGGATGAATTCTTTTATAATCAATTTTTTATCCAAGCAGTAAATTCTACACTTTATAATTCCTTAATAGTTGATCACTTGCAAAATTTAATCAACTTAATTCTTTTAAATGGTTTAGAATGGCTCTATTTTAGGCAAGCAATTTCTGTTATGAAAAAAACTGTTTATAGGCAAGTTTTTTGTTCTTATTTAAAAAAAAATATATACCTGTGTACTATAAATAGTTTAGTAATATCCGCTGCAAAAATCATAATAAACTTCTTCTCTAAAATAGGCTTAACAGTAATCTATTATAAGAGTCAAAACCTATGGAGCTTAAAAAGTATAAAACTCTGCGACCAAACAACTGCTTTTAAGATGAAACAGCTAAAAAGTTGTGTTTATCACAGTATTTATCAACAGATATCGAATAATCTGTTTATTAATATTAGAAATATTTTATATCATAAAGATAAGTTCGGACGTACAAGAACCAATAATAATTTGTCTGTAGAAATAGTATCTTTCAATTTGAATAATCTTCTTTCTCAATCGAGTGTATATTATTTAAAAATAAATAATAAACATAAAATAAATCCAATAAACAAGAAAGTTGATAAAGTTATCTACCTTTGGAGTAGAAAAAAATATAAGAAACAAACAAACAGCAGATTGAAATATTTTATTAGTACTATACGAATGGTAGGATAAAAAACGAGCTAAAAATAGGTAGGAGCCGTATGAGATGAAAGTCTCATGTACGGTTCTGAACAAGAGGTTTTACTTCACGAATTGAATAAAATCGACTTTAATAATCCGCCATCCTGCAAAGGACATCGCTGGTTCGAATCCAGCCAGATGCATTTAAATAACACAGTTAAAGCGGGTAGCGGGAATCGAACCCGCATCATTAGCTTGGAAGGCTAAGGTTTTACCACTAAACTATACCCGCATAGACGTAGCTGCTTCTGATTATAACATATTCTAGTTAATAAATGCACCATTTTTATTAATTGAACTTTTTTAAGAAGCGCCTTCTAATATTACATCTAAAAACTGAGCTAATTCTGTTGCTTGCTCTTCAATTTCTGATAACAGTAAAGGTTCACCAACTCTTGTAAGAGGTATTTCGCGTTCATCCTTCGTCTGTAAATAAATTTCCCGCTTAGGTGTTAATCCATCCTGAATACTTATTCGAATTGCTTGTATTTCTTGTATGGAATACTTCAGACAGACATTTCTATTCTTGCCAGGGAAACCTAATCTAAAAATGGTAACCATGCCTACATTAGTGTCAAACTTGTTGTAACCTCCTCCAACATTCCAAAAAATTGTTAACCATAAGAAAAGACTTAAGAGAATAGCAATTGTGCCATAGAAAGTCATAATTACTCCTTGTGGAATAAATAGTAGCATAGCAGCGCTTGTAAAAGGGAGCAAATTAATCTTAAAGTAACTAGATATACCAGCTAAAAAGAACCCAAGCCCACCAGCTAAAATTATAGTGGCCCACCAGTAATTACTAATTCTTCTAGAGCCAGTAATGTCGTCTATTTTTATACTCATAATGTTAATTATAAAAAAATTAATATATTGTTGGTTATCATTTTTCGAATTCTTAAGCATAAGAGTGATAAATCTATACGATGTATATTAGTATAAGATTTTTGATCACTCAAACTTGCATAGTCAACGTTTAAAAACAGCTGTTTATATAAACAATTCAGTTAAAGAGTAAACTTGTATTAGATAAGTTTAATTGCTTGTAGGCTAAAAAAAAGTCCTATTGCTAGAGCCATAAAAACTGCTAAAAATAACGCGTAGCTTATAAAGATTGACATGTAATACTCCCAATTAGTTAATTTGCAACTGATACTTATTATATAATTATAATTAATCTTTTAAGGAGATAATTATGATTTTATCTATTATATTTAACTCTTCGTAATAAAGTAATAAAAAATCTCATATTTTAGTATATCATATATATTATACTACTAACTATTTACTTACTACATCTGGAAATCAGAACTATGACAGATTTTATTCAGCCCTACAACGAAGATCCTTTTGTTGGAAATTTATCGACGCCAGTGAGTACTTCGAGCTTTACCAGAGGCCTCTTGAGCAATTTACCCGCATATCGAAGAGGTGTAACTCCTTTAATGAGGGGGCTTGAAATAGGAATGGCACATGGCTATTTTCTTGTAGGACCTTTTGATAAGTTGGGCCCATTAAGGAATACTGATGTAGCACTTTTATCAGGTTTCTTGTCTGCGGTTGGGTTAATTATTATATTAACAACATGTCTTTCAATGTATGGGAATGTATCTTTCAGCAAAGATGACGCAAAAGATTCACTTCAAACATCAGAAGGATGGGGACAATTCACAGCTGGCTTCCTGGTTGGTGCTGTTGGTGGTGCCGGATTTGCATACTTATGCTTAGCCAATGTACCTATTTTGCAAAGTGCTGGATTAAGTGCTGTGAGCTAAACTTTTTTAATAGCTAGCAAAGGGACTTGAACCCATAACCTGCTGATTACAAATCAGCTGCTCTACCAATTGAGCTATGCTAGCAAATTTTATTGATTGTAAATAAACCCTAACAAGAATTAAAAAAAATATCAAGTAGACTGTACATCTTTGCTTTGATGTACAGTCTTGGTTAGTAAATACTAGCCACTAACTATCTTCATTTTCACTTTGATTCATTTCATTACAGTTACACTCTACATAGTATGAAATAGTTTGATCTAAGCATGTAGCAGACCATCCGATCAAAGCTTCGTTTTCTAAGTCGTTGTTTATATTCACTGACTCAAAATCATTAATAAAATTAATAGATTCCATATTTTTATTCCCCCAAAACTCTCGTCAAAATTAAATAATTCTTCAAACTGGCCGCGTGTAACTAGATATTCTAAGACCGTAGTATGAGAACTTCTTTAATTATAGCATATTGTGAAAAACTTGTCACTAAAATAATTTTATTTATTAATAAGTATTTCTTTTTTTAAGCAAAGTTTTAATTGCTTTTGTTGAAATTTTAACTCTAATCCAACGATTTTGTTCTGGAGACCAAATCTTTTTATTCTGGAGATTAACTTCCTGTATTTTTTTTGTACGTATGTGTGAATGAGATACTGCATATCCGTTATTTCTTGTTTTACCTGTTATATGGCATTTTTTTGGCATTTTTAATATGAACCCTTAATTTTTATCTAGATATTTATTTAATGTACTTGCTAGTGTTGATTTGGGCACTGCCCCTATTACCGTGTCAACTCTTCCTCCATTCTTAAAAATCATTAAAGTTGGGATACTACGAATACCATATTCAGTTGCCGTACTAGGATTTTCATCAGTATTAATCTTAACAACTTTAATACTATCACTGTATTCATGGGCAATTTCATCAACTACTGGAGCAACCATTCTGCATGGTCCACACCAAGGAGCCCAAAAATCAACTAAAACTGGTTTTTCGTGACTTAAAACTTCTTCGTTAAATGTCGAATCTAAAACTTGAGAAACTGACAAGATATTAAACCTCTCTAAATATTTTCTTGCTGGATAAATTGTATCATAAAACAAGAGTAATAGAGAACAATTTATACCTACTTACCCAATGTATTAGTAAAACTTATTATTACTATAAATAAAGTAATGATCAGTTGATAATAGAAAAATGGTAGATTATTATTAGGGTTGCGAAAGATTTAGTCTTCCGCATAAATTATTCAGTGCTTATTTTCCCGCAAGGGCTATTAAGACGAAACCTAATGAAACTGCCTTACATTCAAGGAGGAATACATGTCTCAATCCGTAGAACAACGGACAAGGATCAAAAACGAACGTTACGAGTCTGGAGTAATTCCATATGCAAAAATGGGTTACTGGGATCCTGATTACGTAATCAAAGCAACTGATGTATTAGCTTTATTTCGTGTAACACCTCAGCCAGGTGTAGATCCGATCGAAGCATCTGCAGCAATTGCTGGTGAATCTTCAACAGCTACATGGACAGTTGTTTGGACTGATCTTTTAACAGCTTGCGATTTATACCGAGCAAAAGCTTATAAAGTTGATGCAGTTCCTAACACTGACGATCAATATTTTGCATACATTTCTTATGATATTGATTTATTTGAAGAAGGATCTATTGCAAACCTAACAGCTTCAATCATTGGTAATGTATTTGGTTTCAAAGCTGTTAAAGCTTTACGTTTAGAAGATATGCGTTTACCAGTTGCATACCTGAAAACTTTCCAAGGTCCTGCTACAGGTACTATTGTAGAACGTGAACGTATGGATAAGTTTGGACGTCCTTTTCTAGGCGCAACTGTTAAACCAAAACTTGGTTTATCTGGTAAAAACTACGGTCGAGTGGTATATGAAGGTCTTAAAGGTGGTTTAGACTTCCTTAAAGATGATGAAAACATTAACTCTCAACCATTCATGCGCTGGAGAGAAAGATACCTGTATTCAATGGAAGGTGTTAATAGAGCTCAAGCTGCAGCTGGAGAAATAAAAGGTCATTACTTGAACGTAACTGCTGGTACAATGGAGAATATGTACGAAAGAGCTGAGTTCGCACAAGAACTTGGTAGCGTAATCTGCATGGTTGACCTTGTAATTGGTTATAGTGCTATTCAAAGTATGGCAATCTGGGCACGTAAGACAGATATGATCTTACATTTACATAGAGCTGGTAACTCTACGTATTCTCGTCAAAAAATTCATGGTATGAATTTCCGAGTAATTTGTAAGTGGATGCGTATGGCTGGTGTTGACCATATCCATGCTGGTACTGTAGTAGGTAAACTTGAAGGTGATCCTTTAATGATTAGAGGTTTCTACAACACTTTACTTGAAAGCAAATTAGAAGTTAACTTACCTCAAGGTATCTTCTTTGAACAAGATTGGGCTTCATTAAGAAAATGTACTCCTGTTGCTTCAGGTGGTATTCATTGCGGACAAATGCATCAACTTCTAGATTACCTTGGAGATGATGTAGTTCTTCAGTTTGGTGGTGGTACAATTGGTCACCCTGATGGAATCCAAGCTGGTGCAACTGCTAACCGTGTTGCTTTAGAAAGTATCGTAATTGCAAGAAATGAAGGACGTGACTTCGTAGGTGAAGGTCCTCAAATTCTTAGAGACGCAGCTAAAACTTGTGGTCCTTTACAAACAGCTCTAGACCTATGGAAAGATATCAGTTTCAACTATACGTCTACTGATACAGCTGACTTTGTAGAAACTGCAACAGCTAACGTTTAAAATAACTAAAGCTATTTTACTTCTAACTAGTTAGAAGTAAGAAATTTTGAGTACTATTTGCCTAATCATTAAAGGAGTATAGAATAGTGAGACTAACACAAGGAACTTTTTCCTTCCTACCAGACTTGACAGACGAGCAAATTTCAAAACAAGTTTCATACGCGATGTCAAAAAATTGGTCTGTAAACATTGAACATACAGATGATCCGCATCCCAGAAATGCTTATTGGGAGCTATGGGGTTTACCATTATTTGATATTCAAGATTCTGCAGCAGTAATGTATGAAATTGCAAGCTGTCGTAAAGCAAATCCGAACGTTTATGTTAAAGTTAATGCTTTTGACAATACAAGAGGTATTGAAAGTTGCTGTTTATCTTTTATTATTAACAGACCATCCTCTGAACCAGGCTTTGGACTATTAAGAACTGAAAATACTGGACGTAGTCAAAGATATAGCATTCATAGTTATGCTACAGAAAAACCAGAAGGTTCACGTTACTAACGCGAAAGAATACCTTAGTTTAAAGCTAAGGTAATTACTACAAAAGAAATTATTATAAAATAATTTCTTTTGTTCATTTAAATTTACTTACAGCGTAATACAAATGCAACAAAATTTTTCCAACGATACTCTTGTGAATTTACAAGAGGAATATGATAAAACACAAATCCAGGAAGTATTAGATGAACTTGATAAAGAGTTAGTCGGACTAGTTCCCGTTAAAACAAGGATTCGTGAAATAGCAGCTTTACTTTTAATTGATAGACTGCGAAAAAGCTTGGATCTAGTATCAGGAAGTCCTGGTTTGCATATGTCTTTTACTGGTAGTCCAGGTACCGGCAAAACAACTGTTGCTATGAAAATGGCCGATATTCTAAATAGATTAGGATACATACGGAAAGGACATCTTTTAACAGTAACAAGAGATGATCTGGTTGGTCAATATATTGGGCATACTGCACCTAAAACAAAAGAGGTCTTAAAGCAAGCGATGGGGGGGGTGCTATTCATTGATGAAGCGTACTACTTATACAAAGCTGACAATGAAAGAGATTATGGTGCTGAATCGATAGAAATATTACTACAAGTTATGGAAAATCAACGAGATGATTTAGTTGTTATTTTTGCGGGCTACAAAGATAGAATGGATAAATTCTATGAATCTAATCCAGGTCTATCCTCTCGAGTCACTAATCACGTAGATTTCCCGGACTACACTTCAGAAGAGCTTTTAGAAATAGCCAAGTTAATGTTACAAGAGCAGCAGTACTGCTTTGCTCCTGATGCTGATAAAGTATTACTTGAATATACTAGTCGCAGAATGCAGCAACCACACTTTGCAAATGCGCGTAGTATTAGGAATGCTATAGATAGGGCTCGCATGAGACAAGCGAATAGAATTTTTGCGAGTGGTGATAAGATGTTAACTAAGTCCGACTTAGTAACTATACAATCGGAGGATATAATGAAAAGTCGATTATTCTCAAAAGATATTAATATTTAGTTATTTATCCAATACTTCTTGTGTTATTATTTATAGTATAGTGCAAGGCGGTATGGCCAAGTGGTAAGGCAGAGGATTGCAAATCCTTTATCCCCAGTTCGAATCTGGGTGCCGCCTAACAAAAAATAGATACTTAAATCAAAATAAAAGTATACTCTGAGGGGGTGTGGTGGAATGGTAGACACAACAGACTTAAAATCTGTTGATCTTTAATGGTCGTGAGGGTTCAAGTCCCTCCACCCCCAATCTAAAATAATAAAGCTTAATCTAAATTTTTTATATGTGTATTTGTATTAACTGTATGTATATTCATAATTGTTTGACTTACCATAAAATTACGAAACAACATGGTGCTCAAAATATAAGTAAAAAGTCTCAATTTGATCCATCTCAACCTATTATACATGTCAGCATAAATTGTAATTTTAACTCTACGCAAGTCGACTGGGATGTTGTAGAATGTTCGTCTTTTATAGATAGCCCTGGTCAATGGATAGAATATTCACGCTCGTTACGCATCTAGCAATAAAGTACCTTGTAAAGTAATAGAATTACGTAAAAGCTCCGTATTTACATTAGATGTTCGAGTTAAAGAAATCTTTCCAGTTCTAGCAATTTCAACAATACCATATTGTGATAATAGTTGTTCGAGTGCAACTATTTTACCCGGATCACCAGTAGCCTCTATAATGAGAAAAGTTTTAGCAATATCAACGACATGTGCCCGAAAAATATGTACAATTTCTAAAATATCTGATCTGTACTGCTTTGAAGCATGAATTTTAAGAAGCATCAGTTCACGCTCTACGGAAGGAATATTAGTGACGTCATAAACTTTTAAAATATTTACTAATTTGTATAATTGTTTTGTTAACTGCTCAATTGTTCTGTTATCTCCAGGAACAACCATGGTAATACGCGAAATACCTTTCTGTTCTGTTGGCCCAACAGCTAGGCTTTCAATATTAAATCCTCTACGCGCAAATAAACCGGCTATTCTCGATAAAACCCCAGCTTCATCCTCTACTAAAACAGATAATGTATGTTTCATATTTATTTAATCTTTTTTAATTTACTTCATCTAAATTTTAGTGCTTAGAATTATTGCGAATTTATCACATTCATCCTATCGATACTTATTTAAGCGTATGTTATTATATGCTATGTAATGTTATAATAGTTTCTAGATATTTCAAAATATTTTTTTATAATCAAAGAGGCTACAATTACTTGGAAATAGTGTTAGATAAACAAAAAAACTTTAAGAAAAAAAATAGTGAGTTACCAGTAATTAATGAACGTATTCAATTTGCAGAGATAAGACTTATTGATGTTAAAGGTGTTCAGGTAGGGATTTTATCAGCATCGGAAGCGTTAGAATCAGCAAAAAAGATGGGATTAGACTTAGTGTTAATTAGCGATAAATCAATTCCACCAGTTTGTCGTATCGTAGATTATGGTAAATATAAGTTCAATCAGGAAAAAAAAGCCAAAGAGGCAAAAAAGAAGCAGCATAATGCTCATCTAAAAGAAGTAAAAATGCGTTATAAAATAGAAGAACATGATTACAAAGTACGCATAAATCAAGCGTTGCGTTTTTTAAACTCTGGTGACAAAGTAAAAGCAACTATTACATTTCGAGGAAGAGAGATACAACATGCTAATCTTGCTATTGAGTTGCTAAAAAAAATGGCAAAGGATTTAGAGTCTAATGCTGAAGTTCAACAAGCGCCATCACGTGACGGGAAAAACATGGTAATGATATTAACCCCTAAAAAATTATAACGATTTTTTGGAAATTAAAATATCTCGGCCTTATTACTTATAAAATACAGAAGGATTAGAATAGCATGTCAAGATACAGAGGGCCAAGACTAAGAATATGTCGTAGATTAGGAGATTTACCTGGACTGAGTCGTAAGGTTTCTAAAAAACAAGCTCGGCCGGGTGAACATGGAGATAAAAACAGGAAACCTTCAGAATATGCTGTACGATTAGAAGAGAAGCAAAAGTTACGTTTCAATTATGGTATAAATGAGAAGCAACTATTAAGATATATTAGAACAGCAAAAAGGGTACAAGGTCCAACAGGGCAAGTGCTACTACAATTACTGGAGATGAGGCTAGATAATACAATTTTTCGACTAGGTATGGCTCCAACAATCCCAGCAGCTAGACAACTAGTTAATCACGGACATATTGCCGTAAATGAAAAAATAGTGTCTATTAGTAGCTACCAATGTAAACCAGGTGATTCTATTACCATTAAAAATCAGCAAAGTTCACGAAACTTAATAGAGAACTACCTAAGTTTTCCCGGACTAGCTAATATTCCTAATCATTTAGAATTGGACTCTTCTAATCTAGTTGGCAAGGTTAATGGTATTATTGAAAGAGAATGGGTTGCTTTACAACTAAATGAATTATTAGTTGTAGAATATTATTCGCGTAAGTAAGTTATTAATCTGCTATATTTTAGGCTGTACAACTACCAACTAGGTGGTTGTCTACTCGTTAAAGACCATATCATTCTTTGAAACCATAATTTAGCAGTAGATACGTACGGAAAAGCATATTTATTTATCACTTTTACATTAGTTGGTCTATCCACAAGATATTTTTGCTCAATATTTTGATATGACTCACTGCCAGGAACAAATAAAAAATTACGGGATGCACTGTAATCATTAGCCTCCATATCTTTTAAAAAATCTTCGAGATTATATACTCGTAGGATAGGCTTAGAAGGTAAATTATACTCTTTCATCTGTTCACAAAAGTTTTTCCATCCTTGCAGAGCTGTCGCTTTATTAAAGAAGATAGCATTATATTTTTCTCCTGAAGTATCGCCTGGAATATTGTAAGAATAATCTAAAGTAATTTTTTCTAAACGATGTTTTTTTGAACAGGTTACTGGCTCAATAAAATAAATCGGCTGACCTTGAAAATATGATCTTCCATGATTTTGCCTCTTATCAAAAATCAAATTTTGCTTGTGTCTACCCTCTCCAATAAGACGACTTACTTCTTTTAGATCTGGAAATAACCGAAACTCCATTCTCGATGGTGCGTTTCTATTTAAACGATAATAAAAATCAATACCACTAGACGTGATGGACAATTTATGCTGCTTTGATGAGCGAGTATACTGAGCTATAATATGTTCTTTATATTCATTAGCATCTTGGGGGTTAACAAAAAACCAACTTTCATAGAGGCTTTGATATTTTTTAGATGGCAATAATCTATCAGAATACCATTGCAATAAGTTATTTTTTAAACCTTTCTTATTCAGAACCTTACTCGAAGGCTCTAAAACAATTAATTGTTTAAAACAGTTTGTTACAGCAAATAGTGGAATATTATTCTTTTTGAGCTGCTGTACTAAATCGTTCTGGATCCTATTTGGAAAATATGGATCTGTACTATTCTGGAATATTCTGCTGACATTTTTGGGTAGCTCTAGGTTAAAACCTTTCTGCCATCGATATTTTATGTAAGGAAAAGGTTGATTCCCAGCATTCTGTTGCTCAACGATTGTATCTGAATCAATATTGCCATGCAATAAAGCTTTACTAAAAGCGATCAGTAATTTCTGCTTCATATGCTTAGCAATTAAACTTTCTTGTTTTGTTAATTGGTTCAGATATTCTTTAGATACTGGATTGGAAAGAGATAAAAATATCGTTTGTTGCCAATATTTGTTCAGTAACTCATTAATTAATCTTGGATTGCCTGTATGAGATTTTGAAAAGCGATATGTTGACTCAGCTGCAAGCAGCAACTTACGAGGAGAATTATTGGAGTTTACATCATTGCTATCCTTGAGTATGTTTTTCAGGTATAGTACTTTGCTCGTTACATCAAGATTACTAGAGGCTTGAGGAGCTAGTTCTAATTGCTGATATTGTCGGTTTTCAATAAATACTTGTGAAGAAGACACAAGAGGAGTAAAATTGAATAAAGCCATGAGTTCCTGTATATCAAAATAATAAAACTATAATTATAATCATAACACTTATTACAAGTACGACCAACCAAAATTTTTTTTTGGCTCAAGAACTACTACTCTATATAACGCATGTCGCTAATGTGACTTGCTAAATCTTTTTTATATTGTATAGCATTATATTAATGGAACTGGTGGGATTCGAACCCACGTCCATATTAATACATTGTCTTGAAAGCAATCAATAATTAGAAATTATTGACTTGAGAAAGTAGTCAATGGGTTGCGATACTGTACTTTTCTCAGCTTAACAAATAGTATCGGCATCATAGCTGAGAGCATAACTACCTTCTAATCAGAATTAATCTGTAAAATTAATGCCTGATAATCAAGTATGCGACTTGCATAAAACCTATGTTTTATATTATGCAGTAGCTAAAACCTGAGAAAAAGTAACAATTTGATTTTTTGCATTTACTTTTTTAAGTCTTTATTTGAAAAGTCGAACTTGAACTTTGTTCTCTTGACTTTCAAAAATGTATCAATACGTAGAAACCTGGCAGTCCCCACAAAAATGTACTAGGAATTAATATACTTGATACGATATAACAAGTCAAGAAATAAATAGAGCGAGCAAGGAAGGATTTGAACCTTCGACCTCCAGAATCGGAATCTGGCACTCTATCCGCTGAGTTACATGCTCTTTATTATTTATTATATACTAATAATTATGAAAACTTTCTTAAACTTATCACATTTAGACAAAGAAATGATTTATGAGCCTTTATGGCCTGAAGATAGATGTGTATTCATTAACATACTGCATTCTTCTAAGTTAACAGAACAAGAATTACTAGATTTGGCGAGATTATATATTCGGTATCAACATATTAGCCACAGGTATGAAACCAGAAAAATATTTAAAGTTTTACTAAAGAAGTCTTCCTATTCAAGTTTTAATGAATTAAATGCAAAAACTAAAAAAATACGTATGCGTTGCAAATAAGAAAAATTAATTAGTTTTGAATATAATTATGTTCCATGATTAATGAAAACTCAGCTTTCATTAGCTCTATACCTAAGTAAAATGCATGACTAGTTGTAATTTGATTAAAAATTGCGACATGCAACTCAATTAACTTATAAATAGTTCTAGCTCTGTCAGCTTTAAAAACGATGGGACACGAAATATGTTCTTCCGGATAATTAGTGGTATTAGTATAATCAAATAAAATTATTATTTTACTTAACTTCCGATGTGAGATAACTGCATAAAGCACACCTTCATTAAGATTTTGGTTTGTAGAATTTATAAGCAAAGTATGCTCATATGCATTTATACTAACAAAGAGTTCTAAATTTTTTTTAATCATTCTTAGGAAAAAGTGTGTAGGCAGATAGTCTAGAGCTGCAATAAAGGTAGCTTTATCTATAGTGATTCTAGTATAATAGCATAAATATGCATATGAATATCATCTACTCTCTATTTAAGATATTCGTCAATAACAAATTTTATTATGTTAATAGGTATCAAGTTTCACACATAGAAGAGAAAAATTACTTTATATTAAAGAAGTAATAAAATAATTTATTTTGGTAATGTTTAGGAGACTTAGATTATGGAAGATGCTATTTCCAGGGTAGTAAATAGATACGATGTTGCTGGCAAATATTTAGACCGTGATGCTATGAATGAACTTAACACTTACTTCAATAGTGGCCTGAATAGAATTCAAGTCTCCGAATTAATAAATAGTAAAGCTTCGACTATAGTGAAAGAAGCATCAGCTCAGTTATACGAAGAACAACCTGAATTATTAAGACCAGGCGGCAACTCTTATACAACACGTAGATATGCTGCATGCTTGAGAGACATAGAATATTATTTAAGATATTGCAGCTATGCAATTATTGCTGGAAATTTAAATATCCTAAATGAAAGAGTTTTGGATGGATTAAAAGAAACGTATAATTCACTAGAGGTTCCTATTGGACCTACAGTACGTAGTATAAGGATCTTGCAAGAAATCATCATTGAAGCAGTTCGAGTTGAAGGAATAGAACTTATACAGACAAAAATAATAGACGAGCCATTCCAATATATTATAAATACCTTGAGTGAACAAAATCTTTAATTTCTAAGAAGTATGAAGTTTCTTGATATAAGTCAGAAAGGAAATGATGTTAAAAACAAGAATGGAAATGTTACTTGATAGTTTTTATAGATCTACAATTAAAATATTTGATAACAAGTTAGCTAATCTAAGTGTTGGCATACTAAGTATGTTATTAGGATTTTTTATGTCAACTACTTTATCAACTATTCCTGGACAAACAGGAGATTGGGGGATAATAGGAGCGGCAATAATAGTAACTTTTTATGAAATTGCCAGTCAAAAAATATACAGAAATTATCATCTACAAAAAAATTATTTCATAATATTGCAAGTTAACAACATAAAAGTAGGTATTGTTTATGGTTTTTTTGTTGATGCGTTCAAATTAGGTAGCTAGAAATAATAATTAAAGCACCTAGCTGTTAAAAATATAGATTGATAGATGAAAGGTCAACTAATATAATATTTGACCTTTATCTATATTTATAAATTCTCCTCCTATGGTTATTAGACTATGTCCACAACCATATTAAAAAATAAAGCGGGATCACCTGCCTTTGGAGCTTGCTCTTGTGGTCGAAATTTACGTACAGGACCAGCCCAATTTAATCTTGGCATTGTAGCTTTGGCCATAAATTCTTGAGAAGCCCTTGGCGTTTTTAAGTTAAAAGGCATTTCTCCTTTACTTCTTTGAGCTATTATTCTTCTACGTTGATAAGGAATAATTGATTCGCCAAAGTTTTCTAAATACTCTTCACTATTTAATAGTAAGTCAATAAATGCCTCTAATCCTTGCGCACCTATAATAACAGCAAAAGCATATTTTTCTCTTTCGTTATAGATATCTCTACCTAGAACTCTTTGCACGCACATTTCAACAAAACGATAATTGTTATTACCATCATAATTCAACTTACGGAACGCATCGGATAAAAGCAAGCCTTTAATAAAATCTTTAATTTTAATTTGATTAAATCTCAGCTGTGATTCTAAACAAGCTTCTTTTGAGTTTTTCAATATTTGGTGTTCACTAAATATTTGGCGATAAGCAGCCCAGATAATTTCATCCATTCCTATTGCTGTAGGTAAATTATCAGTAGTATAAACTTTTGGTTGCTCATCTCCTGGACAAGTTTCAAAACCATTTACGCGTTGATTTTGAGTAGACAAAGAGTAATTTAATATTGGAATAGACATATTTGATTTCCGAGATAACGTATTGTATCTTTTATAATATATTGTATGAGTTGAATAATATAGTAGGAGCTAGTGTATATTGTAGCTCTAAATTACCATTTATTGATGTTGTTCTTTAAATATTTACTAAAATAAAATAGCAAATCAAAAAACTAGCATATAGATAAAGTATACTATGAAAAGATGAGTAGGAGTGTTTAGTAAATATAAGTTTCAATTTTTTATTATAAACTGGGAATCTCACAAGATGCAAAGTAAAGATAAATGCTATTTTTAGTTAGTATTATATAGAATAGAACTTAAATAGAAATAAAGAAATGTATTATAATGCAAAAAATGAATCAACCCAATAATTTAAGTCTTGAGCAACAACTCAAGCTAACAATCACCCAAAGAAAAGTGGATAGATTAAGTCTTAAACAAAGCAAACAATATCTATTCTTAACGCTTGAATACATGTTGATAAAAGACAATATGATAAAATTCTTAATTCGGAACAAAAAGTTTTAGAAGGTCTATTCTAAATAACACCTCACCAGAAACAAATATTACGTTTTATTGATTTGTTATTTTGACGTACTACAATATAGATTATATTATATTTTCGATACTAATACATCAGCAAGATCAATTAATTGACAGCTGAAACAGCTAAGTCCTTTATATTTGTAATAGGGAGAGCTCCATGCTTGACGCATTTTCCAGAGTTGTAGTAAATTCAGACGCTAAAGCTGCTTATGTTGGAGGCAGTGACTTACAAGCTCTTAAAAAATTCATCGCTGACGGTAATACACGTCTAGATGCTGTTAACTTTATCGTTTCTAACGCTAGTTGCATCGTTTCCGATGCTGTATCAGGTATGATTTGTGAAAATCCTGGCCTGATCGCTCCTGGTGGTAACTGTTATACTAATCGTCGTATGGCTGCTTGTCTACGCGATGGCGAAATCATCTTACGTTACGCTTCTTATGCTTTATTAGCTGGCGATCCTTCTGTACTAGAAGATCGTTGTCTTAATGGACTAAAAGAAACTTATATCGCTTTAGGTGTTCCGACTAACTCTTCTGTAAGAGCTGTAAGCATTATGAAAGCTGCTGCAGTAGCTTTCATTACTAACACAGCTTCTCAACGCAAAATGGCTTGTGCTTCAGGTGATTGCTCAGCTTTAGCATCAGAAATTGCTAGCTATTGCGATAGAGTTGCAGCTGCAATCAGCTAAAGACAACTATAGTAGATTTAGTTTTAAAAGCTAAATCTTAATACTTAATTCATTAAGGAGATCACTATGAAATCAGTTATGACTACTACGATCAGTGCTGCAGACGCTGCTGGTCGCTTCCCTTCATCTTCAGACCTTGAATCTATTCAAGGTAACATCCAACGTGCTGCAGCAAGATTAGAAGCTGCAGAAAAATTAGCAAGTAATCACGAAGCTGTTGTTAAAGAAGGTGGAGACGCTTGTTTTGCTAAGTATTCTTACCTAAAAAATCCAGGTGAAGCTGGTGATAGTCAAGAAAAAGTAAACAAATGCTACAGAGATGTTGATCACTACATGCGTCTTGTTAACTACTCATTAGTAGTAGGCGGCACTGGTCCTCTTGACGAATGGGGTATTGCTGGTGCTCGTGAAGTATACAGAACATTAAATCTTCCTGCGGCTTCCTATGTTGCTTCATTTACATTTACACGTGATAGATTATGTGTACCACGTGACATGTCTGCTCAAGCAGGTGTTGAGTATGCTGCGGCCCTAGATTACATCATTAACTCTCTAAGCTAATATAATTGGTTTAAAGATTAACTAAAACGACCAACTATATATTATATATGTTGGTCGTTTTATATTGCAGAAATAATAAATCAATACTATAGAAATTTATCTTAATGACATATAATGTAGGTATAAATTATTATAAAAGATATCATTAATTGGAGCTTATTATGGATTGGAATATAATGCAAAACACTTGCATTAATACCTCTTTTGCCTTATTACTAATAACTTTATTAAGTTATTGGGGAAGTATAGCTTTTCCTAAGCTGAAGAAACTAAAGCAAGCTAGTCACTTTAATGTAATTCTTATAAATATACTATTAGCTTTTACTTTATCATGTCGCTGGTTTGTAAATGGCTATTTTCCTTTAAGTAATTTATATGAATCTTTAGTTTTTCTCACATGGTGTCTAACTTTTGTGCAAATAATAGTAGAGAAACAAGTTAATAGCCAGATAGTAGGTGCAATTGGTACACCTATACAATTATTCATAATTGCTTTTGCAAGCTTATCTCTTCCTATTGAGATGCAAACAGCTAGTCCATTAGTGCCTGCACTAAGATCTAACTGGCTGATGATGCATGTTACTATCATGATGCTAAGCTATGCTTTTTTAATTATAGGATCTTTATTGTCAATATTCTTTCTTCTTATCACTCAAGGTCAGTCTATTGCACTAAAAGGTAATTCTACAGGCTATACTTTACACCAAAATAGCTTTAGCGAGCAAACTCTCCATAATACAGGTGAGAATTATACTACTTTACCTCAATCCTTACCTAGAATGAATTTATTAGAGAGTTTAGATAATTTAAGTTATAGAATTATTGGGCTTGGATTTCCTTTGTTAACTATAGGCATTATCTCTGGAGCTGTATGGGCTAATGAAGCATGGGGGTCATACTGGAGTTGGGATCCTAAAGAAACTTGGGCCTTAATTACTTGGTTAATTTTTGCATCATATTTACATTCTAGACTAACTAAATCATGGCAAGGCAAGAAGCCAGCAATACTAGCATCTATTGGTTTTTTCGTTGTATGGGTATGCTATCTTGGTGTCAATTTTCTCGGTCAAGGCTTGCATAGTTACGGTTGGGTTTCGTAAAAGGCAGAAACTAGAAACAAGTAAGTAATAAAAACACTAATGTTAATTCTTATAATAATACGATTGAAGTAAGCATTATTCTCAATTAAGATATAAATACTTTTATATATGCATAATTATTTATAAAAATTACTGCATTCAATATTAATTACAATAACAATGAATACTTATACTTTAATAGCATTAGGAAATCAGAATACTATGTGGTCTACCCAAATAGCACTTATTATGATAGTTAGTAACATAATTGCAGTGGGTATAGGTCGATACGCTATCCAGGTTAGAAATTTAGGACCATCTATTCCAATTTCTGGTCTTGAAGGCTTTGGACTAGCTGAATTATTAGCCACTACAAGTTTGGGTCATGTAATTGGAGCAGGAACAATACTTGGTCTTCGGAGTACAGGAATTATTAGTTAAATCTAAACTCTCTGCATATTTTCGTACATTAAAAGTTTCATGCAGAGAGTCTAAGCTAGAGATAAAAATATACTTAGTACTCATAAAAAGTACCCATTGTTCTAAACTTGTTATACCTTTTTCTTTTTCTTTGCTCACTAGTTAATAACAATAGTGAACTTAACTCTTCTAAAAGAACATTTTTTAAATTACCTGCGGCTGTTTTAGGATCGGCCTGCGAACCACCTAAAGGTTCAGGTATTATTTGATCAATAATACCTAAAACTTTAAGGTCGGAGGAAGTGATTTTAAGTGCTTCTGCAGCTTCTGGTGATTGCTGGCTGTTTTTCCACAAGATGGCTGCACAAGCTTCTGGAGTAGCTACAGTGTATACTGCGTATTCAAGCATTAGCATTGAATCACCTATGCCTATACCTAACGCTCCACCTGATCCACCTTCTCCAATTACTGTGCAAATAATCGGAATATCGAAAGAAAACATTTCTCTTAAATTCATGGCTATAGCTTCACCTTGCCCCAGTCGCTCAGCCTCAATACCAGCCCATGCTCCTGGAGTATCAATAAAGGTAATAATAGGGAAATTAAAACGATTAGCATATCGCATTAATCGTAACGCTTTTCTATATCCGCCGGGAGATGGCATCCCAAAATTTCTGGCAACATTATCTTTAGTATCTTTGCCTCGCTGATGACCAATAAATACGACAGATTGATTACCTAGTTTACCAATGCCTCCAACGAGCGCTGGATCGTCTGCACCACCTCTATCCCCATGAAGTTCAATCCAGCTATCCAATAAATATGGGATATAGTCTAAGGTTGTTGGCCTTTCTGCTTGCCTTACTAAATGAAGGCGCTGTAAAGGAGCTAAAGACGTAAATATGTCTTTTTTTAAATCTAACAATTCTTCTTGAAAAACTTTTAACTCGTCACTAATCACGATTTTATTGTTACTAACAACATCGTTTAAATGTAGAATTTGCTTTTCTAACTCAATGACAGGCTTTAAAAAATCTAAAACCAATGTTTTTCTTTCACCTATACCCATGTCTACTTATAAAAAACAGTATTTACAGTTATATTATTACTATCCTTTTGCAAGATAGATTACTTTTTTATCTCATCTGCAAATATTCCAATAAAGCGGGAAATATCTGAGGAAATACTTACTATATTGTCTGAAAACTCAATCCCATTTTGTAAAAATGTGTAAAATATATTAAAAAAGCGAGGATCATCGAATCTTTGGGAAATTCTAGTAGTTGCACGAATTAAATCATCATAATTTAATCCACGTTCTCCCTCAACATAAGAAAGATGACATAAAATTCTTGAACTAAAACACTCTGAAGATAGAGGACTAACTATCATATTCTTACTTTGGGCAACTAAATCTAAAGGCAAAATATCTATTGCTGTATCATTCAAAAGTCCGGTTTGATTTGTTTCTATTAATGAGTTTTTAGGTATAGCAATCAAACTATTATTTATATCCACAAGCACTAATACAGAGTTTATTTCACTTGTTAGATCTACCACAGATCCAATGTTTATACCTCTTAAGCGTATAGGAGTGCCAGGACGTATTCCATTAGCATTATCAAATTCTATAAAAATTGAGTAACCTCTAGATTGATACTGCTTTTTAACAAAAAACCATGATGACAGCACAAACATTACTGCCAATAGTAAAAAAAAAATTTTTTTTAATTCTACATTAATATCACTTGACTTTATTTTCATTAAAGTTATATCGAGAAGGTATGTATGTATTAGTTAATTTTACTTGATTAAAATACAACTTATCCTGCTCAGATCTACTAAAGCTATCACAAGAAGTTTTCTTAATAAAAAAGTCAAGGATCTCATAATTTAATGATAAGCTGTTTTGCATTGAATAAACAAGAGAACCAATATTTTTTGATCGCAGGAGTGGAGAACTACAAGAATTAAAAAAAGACCCTATTCCTATTCCAGAAGCACCATAAGAAATTGCCATAGGGGCTGTTAGGGGATGAATGCCAGAAGAACTAATAATCGGCGTTTTGATATATTTAGCAAAAACATAAGTGCTCGATAATGCTGATGATGCATTAGATATAGAATTAACTAAATGATTGTTGGTATATCTTTGACTACTGCACCCCTCTGTTTGTATAAGATCTATACCTAAATCTTCTAGCATTTTAGCCAAAATTATTTGATTTTGTAAACTTAACTTATGAGGAATAGTGACACAAATTGATGCCTGAGGCAATTTATTCTTAAGATCGCGAGCTAGATTAAAAACTTGCGTCTTGGAAAAAGTTATACCTTTTGAATAAAAAATATCAAAATTACCAATTTCCAACATATCTGCTCCTGCTTTGGAGCAATTAAATAACTCCTCAATGTCAATTGAAGATACGCACACAGGTAGAGATGATATTGCTTGAATCTCTTGTAATATTTCTACATTTGCAGCAATATCAACATATGTAGCTCCTGCTCTTTCGGCAGCTTGCACTTTAGTTACAGTATCGCTTAAATTAAAATTATCTAAACCTATAATAATTTTTAAAATTTGTTTTTTTTTGCAAGCTTCTTTAATTTTGTAATGTAATGCCATAATTTTGTAAAAATTTAGTTATTTTATAAAAACAACTTTCATTATAGGAGTAATCATTTACATTATCCTAGCTATTCTTTGGATAATGTAAAGATAAACCTAATTTATTCAATATTTAATATGCTAATCCCATGCTCCTAGTGGTTTCTGCACCTAGGTACACTCTTACACTGAGAAAATCTGTAGGACATGCTGTTTCACACCTTTTGCAACCAATGCAATCTTCGGTCCTTGGAGAAGATGCAATTTGTCCTGCTTTGCAGCCATCCCAAGGAACCATTTCCAATACATCACACGGACAAGCACGAACACATTGAGTACAACCAATGCAAGTATCGTAAACTTTTACATTATGAGCCATAAGGGGAATTATTATAATAAGTGAATAAGATACAATGTAGGTAACACAATGAATTAGATTGCTATCCATTTTAAACGTATTTATGTTAATTCATCCAGTGACTCAAAAAAACTTCACAAAAAGTAAAGTTATTTCTAGCTTAAATCACTGATTCATGTGAAGAAAAGGCTATGTTAGTTAGAGGACTATTGATTTCGGAAGGTGGTACAATCTGTAAGAACATTGGTAAAAAATGAGACCATGAATTTAAAATCTCTGTTGCTTTTTTACTTCCTGTTTTCAATACATGCATCTCAAGCATTTCGCTAAGCTGCTGCTCACCTTCATATGTTATAACTTGTTGTGCCACGACTATTTCATTGTTAACCTTGGGTAGTAAATCACTACCTTCATCCAAGAAATAAGCTATTCCTCCAGTCATTCCTGCTCCTATATTTCGGCCAGCTTTACCAATAACGACAATAAGTCCACCTGTCATATATTCGCAAGCATGATCACCAGTACCTTCAACAACAGCTTTGGCTAATGAATTTCTGACAGCAAATCTTTCTCCCGCTTGACCATTTGCAAATAAATATCCACCAGTCGCACCATACAGACAAGTGTTTCCGATAATTACTTGCTGAGAGGCATTATAGGTAGCACTTAATTGTGGCCGGATAACTAGTTCCCCTCCATTCATACCTTTGCCAACATAATCATTTGCTTCTCCAAATAAAGAAAAGTGCATACCTTGACAAATAAATGCGCCATAACTTTGACCAGCAGCACCTTGGAAGGTCAAATTAATTTGACCTTTAAAACCTTTATTGCCATACAACTTGGCTATTCTTCCTGAAATTCTTGCTCCAACAGAACGATTAGTATTAACAATCTTAATCTGTTTAGATATGATGCTCTGCGAATTAATGGCATCTAGAATTATTGGATCTGTCAATAATTCGTCATCTAAGACTGGGCCATTCTCGTGAGACTTTACTTCACACCCAGGTAACAATTTCAAAGGAATACCAGATTGGGTCAGTAATGAACTAATATTTAATTTTTTTGTTTTGACTAGTTCAATGTCTTCTTTTACTTTAAGTAATTGGACAGATCCGATTAAATCCTTTAGATTACAATACCCTAGGTCAGCCAGAATAAATCTAACCTCTTCAGCAATAAACACAAAAAAATTAACTAAATCAGCAGGTATACCAGGATAACGATTGCGTAGATCTTGTCTTTGAGTAGCGACTCCTACTGGACAATTATTTGTATGACAAATTCTTGCCATAACACATCCAGTAGCAATCATAGCTACTGTACCAAATCCAAATTCTTCTGCTCCCATAATAGCAGCCATTATAATATCAAGTCCTGTTCTTAACCCCCCGTCAACCCTCAGAAGTACTCTGTTACGCAAATGATTTTTCATCAATAGTTGATGAACTTCTGTTAGTCCTAACTCCCAAGGACTACCTGCATGCTTAATAGAACTTAAAGGGGAGGCACCTGTTCCTCCATCATGCCCAGAAATTTGTATAATATCTGCGTTGCCTTTAGCTACACCTGCTGCAATTGTCCCTATGCCTATTTCCGAAACTAGTTTCACTGAAACTTTAGCAGAAGGATTTATTTGATGTAAGTCAAATATTAGTTGTGACAAATCTTCAATTGAGTATATATCATGATGCGGAGGAGGAGATATTAATGTTACACCTGGCTTACAATTGCGTAACTCAGCTATATAAGGGCTTACTTTTTTACCAGGCAATTGACCTCCTTCTCCTGGTTTTGCCCCCTGTGCAATTTTAATTTCTAGCTGCTCTCCACTCATTAGATATTCTGGAGTTACACCGAAACGCCCAGAGGCTATCTGCTTTATAGCAGAATTGGCAAGATCATTATTCTTTAAACCTTTCAAATGGGGAAAATCTTCTGTAATGCCTAAAGAATTAACACTTCTAACTGATTGAAATCTATTGGGATCTTCGCCTCCTTCTCCCGAATTAGATTTCCCACCTATTCTATTCATGGCAATAGCTAAAGTTTCATGTGTTTCTCTAGATAAAGCACCTAAAGACATACCGCCAGTGCAAAATCTGGCAAGTATTGTTTCTACTGATTCTACTTTTTCTATGCTTACAGGAGTTTTTTTGCTATTTAAAGCAAGAAGATCTCTTAGGTTGGTTGGAGGCCTATTCTCTAGTAATGACTTATACTTAGCATATAAGAGTGGGTCTTGTGATCTTACCGCCTTGTGTAAAGTTTTAGACATCTCTGGATTATTTACGTGATATTCAGCCCCTGGCCTATATTGCACGTAACCTAAATTAGTTAATTTTTTAGGCATATCTACAAAGAAAGCTGCATGATATGTTTTCTGAACTTCTTTCATTAATTCGGTTAAGTCCATACCTCCTACACGTGACGTTGTACCTCTAAAAGCAATATCTATAATTTCTGGACCTAACCCAAGAATTTCAAATATTTGTGCTCCATGATAGCTAGAAATTAGAGATATTCCCATTTTAGATAAGATTTTTAGAAGACCCGTTTCTATAGCAGTTCTGTAGTTATCTTGGGCTTGCTCAATATCTAAATGAGGAATTTTGCCATTTGACATTAGCTTTTGAGTCCTTTCTTGATACCACCACTGTCTAGCTGTTCTAAAAGCTAAATATGGGCAAATTGCACTTGCTCCATAACCTATCAAACATGCAAAATGATGGGTATTCCAGCACTGTCCTGTTTCTACAATGATTGAGACTTTATGTCTCAAATTGTTTTGTATTAGATGATGGTGTACTGCACCAACAATCAACAATGGAGGTAAAAAGATTTCACCTTTAACCACTTCATTGATTTTGTCAGTCAATATAATTATTTCGATATTAGAAATTACTGCTTTAGATGCAATATTACATATCTCAATAATTTTTTCATGGAATTGACAATTATGAGCCTCTTGCTTAAACACAGTGCTAATTTTTACCGAAGTAAAACCACATTGAGATATTTTTCCTAATTCTATTTCATTTACAATAGGAGATTCAAGATGAATAGATCTTGCCATTGCAGAAGTTGGCATTAGTAAATTACCTTTAGGTCCTAGATTTATAGCTAAGGACATTACTAGACTTTCTCTCAAAGGATCTATCGCGGGATTTGTAACTTGAGCAAATCTTTGCTTGAAGTAATCATATAAAAGGTGAGGCTTTGAAGATAAAATAGCTAAGGGTATGTCGTCTCCCATACAAAAAGTAGGTTCTTTAGCTGAGCTAGCCATATGTTCAATCACAAGCTCAACATCTTCATTAGAATAACCAAAAGCTGTATGTAAACGCATTATATTAATACGATCAGTATTTTCTTCTATCAAATAGGATTGACGATTAAGCTTTACCATATTATTATTTAGCCATTCTTCGTATGGCAATCTAGATGCAATACGTTTTTTTACAACCCAATTGTCTAAAATTTCTGACGTAGTTATATCAACAGAAAACATATGACCTGGCCCAAGTCGGCCTTTTGTTTTAACATCTTTTGCATCAAGTTCAACAACGCCACTTTCAGATGATACAATTACAAGACCATCATTTGTGATACTATATCGAGCTGGCCTTAGTCCGTTACGATCTAAAGTTGCCCCTACTCTTTTTCCATCTGTAAAAACTACTAGTGCTGGACCATCCCAAGGTTCTTGTAAATGACTGTAATACTCATAGAAACTTGTAATAGATGAAGAATTCTCCAATGCTGGTTGATTTTTATATGCTTCTGGAATTAAGATCATTAACGCTTCTTCTGGTGCCATACCAGAGCTAATTAATAGCTCAATTGCTCCATCTAAATTTGCCGAATCGCTATTTTCATAGTTAACAACTGGATTAACATGGGTAATAGATTGACCTAATTGTGGATGGTTTAGTAATGACTCGCGCGATTTCATCCAGTTAAGGTTGCCAAGTAAGGTATTGATTTCTCCATTATGAGCAATAAAACGCATAGGCTGAGCTAACGGCCACTTTGGCATTGTATTTGTACTAAAGCGACGATGATATATAGCGAAGGTGCTTTTATATTTAGGATTATATAAGTCTTGGTAAAATTGACCCAGAACTGCTGATCTTAACATACCTTTATATACAATTGTACGATTGGAGAAAGAGCATATGTAAAAATTATGACTAATTTCTACGTATGCTTGGGCAATTGCTTTTTCAATTTTTTTCCTCACTAAAAATAAGGTACTTTCTAACAGATCTCCTGCGACTGCACTTGATCGAATAAAGCATTGTTTAATTACTGGTTTATTTTGTTTAGCTTGGTCTCCTAGCACTTCATCAATTACTGGTACAGTACGCCAACCAATTACCTCAAAATTTTCTTCTTTTACAACCCATTCAAAAAGAGACTGTAATTCTTCAATATAAGTTTGTGGGAAAAATACCATTGCTACGCCAACGTTTTGGTCCGGTTTAATTAGTTGACCAGGAATACAATTTTTAAAAAGTTCCCATGGTACTTGAGTTGTAATTCCTGCACCATCACCAGTATCACGATCTGCACTACATGCACCACGATGTTCCATGCATGTTAAGCACTGTAAAGCTTGAACTATGAGATTATGGCTAGCACCTTTATTGAGCTGCGCTAAAAAGCCGACGCCACAAGCATCACGTTCTTGGGAGACTGAAGGTTGACCAATATAGTTATCTAACTGATGAGTAAAATTTCTGGATACTTGCATATATTATTTTGTAAAAAAATACGAGAAATGAATTATTATAAGGATAAACGGGAAGAGGTATTAGTTACTAACCAAACTTATTTGAAACTTTAGTGTGCACTGATAAATAAATTATGATATCAAAAAGAATAAATCATTAAAATATCAATAAAGGAAATCAACTATATTTAGATAGAAGATTAAAAGTAGGCCTTTTAAAGATTAAGCATTATCCTTAAGATAGAAGATAAATAACCATTTGTATAAGTATTACATAAATTACAACAATAGCTATAAATTTTCTAGTGCTATTGATAAAAATCAAACATATCTCAAAATTGGAGCTTATCATGGGTTATTCGGGACTATCGGGACTAATAGAGTCAAATCAAATAATATATAAAACTGAAGAACTATTACATGCAGCCTCAAATCGATTCAAGATTACAGTACAGATCGCTAATAGGGCTAAAAGAAGAAAGTATGAAGATGTTGATATTATTGATGATCCAAGAGTAAAACCTGTCATCAGATCTATTCTTGAGATGGCTGATGAAATTACACAGCCTGAAATTATCAGTGATTAAAACAGAAAGACTGTTTCGTTACAATTCTTAAATACAAAGTGTCTCTGGATCATGTATATCTTGTATTGTACGCAATATATTTTGCACACACAGGATTAGATAAATATCACCGTTCTACAATAGTACTAAAAAAGAAAGGTACTGATAATCTACATCTAACTAATATTATTATATTTGGAGAAATTTAATATGCTTGATGCTTTTGCTAAAGTTGTTGCCCAAGCCGATGCGCGCGGAGAATTTTTGAGTAATACTCAGTTAGATGCTTTGTCTTCCATGGTTAGTGAAGGTAAAAAACGATTAGACGTTGTGAATAAAATTAATTCTAACGCTTCAGCTATTGTTACTAATTCTGCGAGAGCTTTATTCGCTGAGCAACCACAACTGGTACAACCAGGTGGAAATGCTTACACAAGCAGAAGGATGGCAGCTTGCTTAAGAGATATGGAGATTGTATTAAGATATGTAAGCTACTCAATGGTTGCTGGAGACTCAAGTGTGTTGGACGATAGATGTTTAAATGGGTTAAGAGAAACTTATCAAGCCCTAGGTACACCTGGGACTTCTGTTGCTGTTGCAATCCAGAAGATGAAAGAAGCTTCTATTGCTTTAGCAAATGACCTCAATGGTGTTCCTTTAGGTGATTGTAGTGCACTAACTGCAGAACTTGGTAGTTATTTTGATCGTGCTGCCATTGCAGTTGTTTAATACATTATCCAACTATCCACTCCTTAACATTAAAAACTTTAAAATTATATGAAAACTCCAATCACTGAAGCTATTGCCTCTGCTGACAGTCAAGGTCGCTTTCTTAGCAATGCTGAATTGCAATCTATTAATGGTAGATATGAAAGAGCAGCTTCTAGTTTAGCAGCAGCTACATCTTTGACAAATAGTGCGCAGCGCTTGATTACTGGTGCGGCACAAGCTGTTTACACCAAATTTCCATTTGTAACTCAAATGCCAGGGCCAACATATGCATCAAGTGCAATAGGAAAAGCTAAATGCGCGAGAGATATTGGCTATTACTTAAGAATGACTACGTACTGTTTAGTTGTTGGAGCAACAGGACCAATGGATGAGTATTTAGTAGCTGGCTTAGAAGAAATTAATAGAAGTTTTGAACTATCCCCTAGCTGGTATATAGAAGCTCTGCAATACATCAAAAATAGCCATGGCTTATCTGGACAAGTTGGTAATGAAGCAAACACTTATCTAGATTACGCTGTCAATACCTTGAGTTAAAATTTAATATTAATGTCTAGAAAATTTTTTGTGTCTCCTTATACTTAAAAAAAAGAAAAACCGCAGAATTATGTATGTATGAAATCAGCATATTTCTGCGGTTTTTTATTACTTTGTAATAAAGTATCTAATCATTAACTTAAATACATTACTAGTAAATTATTCAGAATAAAAAATAATAGGTCAGATAGTAAAGAACAGTCATAATATTATAATATAAATGTATTGCTTATCACATATTTATTCAATGTTATGCACAACTACAATATTCGTCCTATTATATTAACTATTCTTGATGGGTGGGGGCAAAGCAGCAAAAGGGAAGGAAATGCAATCAAGTTAGCTAAAACACCAACAATGGATAAGCTAGAGAAAGAATATCCACATACATGGTTAAATGCTTCAGGCTTAGAGGTTGGCTTGCCTGTTGGGCAGGTTGGAAACTCTGAAGTCGGACATACTGCAATTGGTGGAGGCAGAGTCATTCCTCAAGATTTAGTCAGAATAACTAATTCTATTCGAGATTCAAGTTTTTATGATCAAAAGATTTTCAAACAAATCTGTGAAGAAGTTAGACAAGAGAAATCGAAAATCCATCTAATTGGTCTTTGCTCTAATGGTGGAGTGCACTCACATATCAATCACTTAATTGCTCTCGTAGAATTATTACACAAAGAAAAAATGAAAACAGTATGTATTCATTTTATTACTGATGGTAGAGACACCGAGCCTAAGTGTGCCAAAGATTTTATTAGCCAAATGGATAAGCATATTAAAAAGTTAGGGCTTGGGAAAATATGTACAATCAGTGGTAGATATTACGCAATGGACAGAGACTGTAGATGGAGTAGGACTGAAGCTTACTATAATATCCTGACTAATAATTCTCCATGCGAGCAACAAGAGCCATTGCAATTAATTGATCAGTTTTATAAAAAAAACATATCTGATGAATTTATAATTCCAACTCGCATAGCCAAAGGGGCCATACAGAAGAAAGATGGTGTTATTTTCTTTAATTTTAGACCTGATAGGATGAGACAATTAATACAAGCATTTGGAAAAAATAGCTTTAAGGCTTTTCGAACAAAAGATTTGACTGACTTAAAATATGTGACTTTTACTCAATACGACTCTACTTTAAAAATTCCTATCGTGTTCAAACCAGCAATCAAGAGAAATTTTATGGGTGAAATAATTTCAAGAAATAATTTAAAGCAGTTGCGGCTAGCCGAAACTGAAAAGTATGCGCATGTAACTTATTTCTTTAATGGCGGTGTAGAAGAACCATTTCCTGGGGAAGACAGAGAATTAATATCAAGCCCTCAAGTAAACACTTATGATGAAGCGCCGGATATGTCTGCAGAACAAATTACCACAAGCTTAATATCAGCTCTTCAGAAAAATATATATTCTCTAATCGTTGTTAATTATGCTAACCCAGATATGATTGGCCATACAGGAAACTTAGATAGCACTATTCAAGCCATCGAAACGGTAGATAAGTGCCTTAGTCAAATACTTACTGCTTCTGCTGAAGCAAATAGTACTATAATTATTACCGCTGACCACGGAAATGCTGAGTATATGCTTGATCGTAATCAACGGCCTTGCAAGTCGCATACCACAAATTTAGTACCATTTATCTTGGTTCATAGTGAATCAAACTTAATAGCTCAAGATGAAATCAATTTACTAGTTGATCAAAGCAAATCACTTGCAGATATTGCCCCTACTATACTTGACTTACTAAATATTGAAAAGCCACAAGAAATGAGTGGTCAATCACTATTAATAAAAACAAATTCTGAACACTTGAACAAGATTATACAGTAGAAAAGCTGTAATAATATATAAATCTATATAACTGGTACAAAAATAATCCTAGAACTACTATGAGTATTAATATTGCTGATACTTTTATAAAAATATGGGATTACAGCATTAACGGTAATCTTGAAAAATACAAAAAGCTTGGATTAATACTTCCTTACGAGTTACAAGTACTTATGACTAGTGATGGATCTTTAACACGTAATAATGCGATAATAAGCAATGATCAGGTTACTGTAGACATAATAGATGAAATTTGTTATATCAAAACAGACACTAATCAATCTATTCGTCACACAAACAAAAAAAGATTTATTTGGCTGGTCGGAAATCATCATAAAAATATATTTGCTCAATCTCACTGGCAACTTATTCAGGGGATAGAACCATTCATTGATTTCAATCAACCAATAGGAAAAGAATTAATTTTATCTGAAGTAAATATCCACCGTGATTTACTTAATGTATATTTTGGATACTGTAATCTTATTGAAGAAAAATTCAACCATACTGGACCGTTATGGGGAAGGTCATATAAAATTAATGCCAGTAGCCTATCTCCTATTTTTATACATGAAGTATTTTCACCTTCTTTAATAAAGACTATTCAATAAATAATGCTTAATCTCTTCAAACAAAATAAATATCGAATATTTAGTAAGTATAACAAAGTCATAAAAAACGTTAACGCAATGAGCCTTAACATGAAATCATGGCCTAATAAGAAACTGCAATCACAAACTCATCAATTACAAAAATATTTAACAGACGGACAAGAGTTAAATCAGATCTTACCGGAGGCTTTTGCCACTGTCAAAGAAGCTTGCAGAAGAGTGTTAGGTATAAGCCTATTTGATGTCCAAATACTTGGAGGAATTATTTTGCATGATGGCAATATTGCAGAAATGAAGACTGGAGAAGGCAAAACTCTTACTGCAATATTGCCAGCTTATCTTAACTCACTGACTGGGCATACTATACACATAGTAACAGTTAATGATTATTTAGCAAAAAGAGATTCCGAATGGGTAGGAATGGTATATAAGTTCTTAAGCATTCAGACAGGTTTGATTCAGCAAGATATGCCCCAAGAAGAAAGAAAAAAGAATTATCAAAAAGATATCATTTATGTCACCAATAGTGAACTTGGTTTTGATTACCTTCGGGATAATATGTGCATCGATAAAGAAGATCTTGTGCAAACAGGTTTTAATTTTTGCGTCATTGATGAAGTTGATTCTATACTTATTGATGAGGCACGAACACCTTTAATACTATCTGGTCCATCTCAAATATCTACAGATAAATATAAGTTAAGCAATACACTCAGTAATAAGCTTGACAGGAATACACACTACGAGATAGATGAAAAAGCTAGAAATATTATTTTAACAGATGCAGGCATTGCTTTTTGTGAACAACAACTTAGTCTATCAAATCTTTATGATATTCAGAACCCATGGGCTCAGTATGTATTAAACGCTTTGAAAGCAAAAGAACTTTTTACAAAAGATAGACATTATCTAGTCAAGAATGAAGAGATTATTATAGTTGATGAATTCACTGGCAGAATAATGCCTGGACGTAGGTGGAGTGATGGGTTACACCAAGCTATAGAAGCAAAAGAAAATGTTAGTATACAAAAAGAAAATCAAACTTTGGCTTCTATTACTTATCAAAATTTTTTTTTACTTTACAAAAAATTATCTGGAATGACTGGCACAGCTACTACAGAGGCTCAAGAATTTAAAAAGATCTACAAGATTAATGTTATAGAAATACCTACCAATAGACTATGCCTAAGAGAAGACTTACCTGATTTAGTGTATAAAAGAGAATATGACAAGTGGGTAGCAATAGCTAATGAGTGCTATGATATGTATGCCACAGGAAGACCTACCCTTGTAGGAACAACTAATGTTGAAAAATCAGAATTACTAGCTAAAATGCTAGATGAGTATAAAATTCCTTACAACTTACTTAATGCAAAACCGGAAAATGTCGAAAGAGAAGCTGAAATTATTGCCCAAGCTGGACAACTAAAGAGATTAACAATTGCCACAAATATGGCTGGAAGAGGAACAGATATTATTTTAGGTGGAAATGCAAAACAAATTTCAAAGTTAATTATTATACAAAGTATAAGTGATGGTTCAAACCAATTATTAAAATTAGATCAAGTTGATAAAATGTCTCAGCAAACAGAAACTATTGATATTATTCTTAATGAGATGAATACGGAACTTTCCAGAAATTTAGTAAAGACTGAAATTAACAACAATGATTTAGTTTTGTGGGTTGAAGAATCTATTTCTAAATACCAGAATCTAAATCTAAATAGCCAAGTGATAAAAAATGCATATGAAAGAATATGTGAGATTTATGAAAAATCATTTAAGATTAATAGAGTTAAAGTCCTGAGTTTAGGAGGACTACATGTAATTGGTACAGAACGCCATGAATCTCGCAGGATAGATAATCAGCTCAGAGGCCGTGCTGGTCGACAAGGTGACAAAGGCTCTTCAAGATTCTTTTTGAGCCTTGAAGATAATTTGCTGCGTATTTTTGGTGGAGAGAAAATTTTAAGCCTTATGAATACGCTACAGATTGAGGATGACACTCCTATTGAATCTAAAATTTTAAGTAGTAGTTTAAACAATGCTCAAAAGAAAGTTGAATCTTATTATTATGATATTCGGAAACAATTGTTTGAATACGATGAAGTGTTAAATAGTCAAAGACAAGCTATATACGCTGAACGAAATAGAATTTTGTACTCTGATTATATTAGAGATTGTATTCTGGAATATGGAGATAGCACTATCGACGAAATTATAAGATATTATCTAAGTAAAGAGAATAAACAAGCTAAAGACAAAGAAACTATAACAACAAAACTCAAGGTAATCCTAAATTTATCTGAAGAAGTTGTAACTTCATCTTTACTAGACATGGAAATAGGACAAGTCTCTGCTTTTTTATCTGAACAATTTAGAATTACATATGATCTTAGAGAAACATATTTAGAGCAGTTAAGGCCTGGCCTCGTAAGACAACTAGAAAAATATTATCTTTTACAGCAGATAGATAAAGCATGGCAAGAACATCTAGAAAAAATGGCAAATTTACGTGAATCTATTGGGTGGCGGAGTTATGGTCAGCAAGATCCTCTTACTGAATATAAAAATGAAGCTTTTTCTTTGTTTATTAATATGATTACATATATTAGAGAAACTGTTATTTACTTAGTTATGAGGTCTAGATTAGTCATTGATCCTAGCAATAGACAAGTCTAAAGTATTAGCTTCTTACATTAAAATAAATACATAACAATAGTTGACAGATTATCCTAAATTGTTTACAATGCTTTAGTATGTGATCTCTCTCATATTAATTCAAAGCCCCCATCGTCTAGAGGCCTAGGACATCTCCCTTTCACGGAGGTAACGGGGATTCGAATTCCCCTGGGGGTATATATCATTAAAAATTAAAGATCTATTGTTAGTACTTTACTTATAGAAGAACAAAAGGATCTAAATTCATTCAAATTGTCATTGTTTTTACTGGGTAGCAAACGCTTTACAAAGGCTGAGCCAATAACTATTCCGTCAATGTTCCAGGATGATATTTGCTTAACATGCTTTTTGGTTGAAATACCAAAACCTAAAATCAACTGGTGACTACTTTTCTTTTTAACATTACCGATGAAATGCTGCAATTCGTTCTTTATTTCATTTCTTATTCCTGTTACACCTGTTGAGCTTACTACATAAATAATCCCCTGAGACTTACTCAAAATTTTATCAACTCTTTGGGGGGAACTAACAGGCGTGATAAGCATAATTAATTCTAAAGAAAACTTAACACATATTTCAAGTATATAGTCAGCTTCTTCCATTGGCAAATCTGGTATAATTATACCTTTAACACCTGCCTGTGAGATATCTAATAAGAACTTATAGACTCCCCGAGCCAAGATAGGATTGTAATAAGTAAACAAAATAACGGGAGCCTTTAAACTACTATTCAGACTTGTCAGTAATTGTAAGATTTGATCCAAAGTTGTACCTCCATCTAATGCATTTTTGGATGCTTCTTGAATCACAGGACCATCTGCTAAAGGATCCGAATACGGTAGACCTAGTTCAATAACATCTGCTCCTTCTTCGTCTAAAATTCGTAAGGCTTTTTCTGTAATCACCAAATCAGGATTTCCAGCAGTAATAAATGGAATCAGGGCACATTTATTTCCTAATGAACTTAAAGTTTGATAAATAGTTGTCATATGAAAAGAAAGAAGTAAATATTTTTAGCCTATCATAACACTATCTGAGGATAAAATGCATTAAAAGATGTAATTGGGTTGCCCGGGACTCGAACCCGGAACTATTCGGTTAAAAGCCGAGTACTCTACCATTGAGTTAGCAACCCATATAGAATAGTATAAACATAGCTAAAAAAGAATATCAAGCTTAAAAAGAAATAAATGACTTTATTCAGCCATAATAGTGAGATATATAAAATGAATACTTTTATACATCAAAAGTTCATAGAGAACCTGCAAAATAAGCTAAGACTACCATGTGGTACATCCGTACTACTAGGATTATCTGGAGGTCAAGACTCTTTGTGTATGGTCAAACTTTTTTTAGACATCCAAAAATTTTATCATTTAAAAATAGGTGTTATCAATATTGACCATCAATGGCGTCATGATTCTGTAAACAATACATTTCATGTAATCAATATGATCCAATCCCTGAAGGTAAAAACATACATTTATGAAATAAGACCTTTCTCTTATACAGAAGAAGAAGCTCGTAACATACGGTACCAACTATTTTTGGAGACTGCGCGACAAAATAAATATTCATTTATTGCGACAGCACATAACTTAAATGACCAAATTGAAACTGGCCTGCATAATATATTTAGGGGTAGCGATATTGATAGCTTACAAAGCCTTACCTGGAGTCGACATCTTAAAACAAAAATTCAGCTTGTTCGACCTATGTTAAATATTCAACGGTGGGAAATAGAGTGGTTTTGCCGATATTTTGCTTTGCCTATTTGGCATGACTTTAGTAATCTAGAATGCATTAAAGAAAGAAATCGGATACGCCAAGAGTTGATACCTTATATACAATATCATTTTTCATATAATATTGAATGTCAGATTAGTAAGTTTATGGAATATGCATATAGTGATTGTGAATATATGAGGCAAAATACACTTAAATTGTATTTAAAAATCAAGCATCCTTGTTTTATTGCAATCAATACTTCTAAGCTAAGGTGCCAACATCAGGCTTTGCAAAGAAGAGTCTTACAATTATTTTTACTTCATAACACTAGTACTAACCTTCCAGTAACATTATTAAATCAATTACTAAATAGCTTAAACAAAAAATTATTTATAAAAATTCCACATAATCAAATTATGATTTGTAATAATATGCAATGGATATACCTTTACTACAATAAGTCAATATCCTATAATAATTTTTCTCAGGGATAATATAATACATAAAATCTTATGCATTGACACGTCTTACTAACTATACTATAAAAAACTAAAAAAATATGAATTCAACTTTACAGAAAGAAATAAATAACCTGATTCAAAATCATAATATCTTAATTTTTATAAAAGGTTCAAAAGAACAACCACAATGTGGTTTTTCTAACACCGTAGTTCAGATAATGAATAGCCTTGCAGTAGAATATCATGCCATAAATGTACTTGAACATATGGAGATGCGTGAAGGTATTAAAAAATACTCTAGTTGGCCAACAATCCCTCAGGTATATGTTCAAGGACAATTTCTAGGCGGTGCTGATATTATTTTAGAGCAATACAAGAGTCGACAACTTCATGAGATAATAGAAATGATCCAAAGCTCCTAGTAATAAATAATAAAAAGTTTCTCTATTGGAAAAAATAGTTAAATGTATATTATGATCATGTACATATAAACTACAGAAACAAGTATAATACCAATATATAGATTAATTTATTAACACTCAGTAAAAGGAAAAATCTAAGTTATGATTAATTGGCAAGTAATCGGTCAACTACTATCGTTAGCTATTATAGTACTAGTTGGACCAGCAGTAATTATCCTATTATCATTTAAACGAGGTAATTTATAAGATCATAATCTCTTTATAAAAAATCAACTACTAGACAAGACTTACTATGTCTTGTCTACCATTAATAAAAAGAGCATTAAGCTTGATATGTTAACAATAAAAATTCTTGTTAGCTAATCTTATACACATATCGTTTAAACTATCTAAAATCTTAAACTAAGCAATTTCAGCTATAAGAACTTCTGCCGAAATATCTTGCTGACTACCTGCAAATTCATTATTTGATGTTAAAAACAGCATACAATGACATTCTTTACGTTCTCTCATTGGAACACAAGGGCAGTTCCAATATGCTGCTTGCACTTCTGCTTGTTTATCTTCATAATGACGGCAAGGGCATAGAGGTGCTCCGTATTGATCTTTATGCTTAGCTAGTCCTTCCACAACTACGGCGGTCACACTCGTATCTACACAAAAGAAAGTCCCAGTACGTTTTGCATATGTCTCGGAAAACTTACGCATTGCTTCTAAACTAGATGGCATATTACTAATTTCACTATTTGACATAAGTTTTCCTTCATAATTCATAAAAAGTTGGTTTGTAACAATCAATAATAATAGTAATTTGGAAAAACTAGCACTTAAAGTATTAAATTTTACAATGTTTATGTACTATATTTTACCAATATTCTGTACAATAATGTTTATAATCAACGTAAATAATGTCATAAGAATAGTCTTGCCTAATTTCTTTAAACTATTGCATTATATTATATGATTTTAACTACAATACAGAGTATTTAATAACTATGACAGCAGCTTATTTACCTTCAATCCTTGTCCCACTAGTTGGAATCATTTTTCCAGGACTAAGTATGGCACTTTTATTCATTTATATAGAACAAGATAGTATTTCCTAATCTAGTCAATAACAATAAAGATTATAATACAACAAAAGCCGCTTTTCAATTTATTTTACTAGGTATGAAAAGGCGGCTTCAACGATATATCGTATGTAATGGCATTTATTCCAAAGATTTAAGAACTTCTCAAAAATTTTGCATTTGTATTTATAAAGATGATCCTATTCCTGAATAGGAGCCATATATAAAAATGCCTAAAACTGTGATTGCTGCTATGCCGCCTGCTGTTGCTACTAACCATAAAGGAACTCTTCCTGTGCCTGCCATCTAAATTATTCTCCTTCTATCTATTATTTAAGTATTTCAGAATTGAAGTTTATTCATTCTATAATCTCTGCCTAAAACGTTTAGAAGTATATTTAGTTAAAGAAATAACTAGAAAATAAAACTGCTAATACAAAGATTAGTAATAAACCCCAAAATAACGATGTACGATTTAATTCTACCGGCTCTTTGTTTGGGTTAGGACCACTCATAATAATCTCCTATCTTTGTATAAATTGCATAGATGTTATAGCACCCAGAAAAAAAACAGTTGGTATAGCTAAGCCATGTATTGCTAACCATCTGAAAGTAAAGATGGGGTAAGAAATAGGTTGATTGGTATTGCCTCTACTCATAAAAAATATCTCCTATTTAGATTCCTTTGGTTAAATCTTCAAGTTCTTGTTTAGCACTAAAGCGATCATTCACTAATGGTACTTGTTGGCGGTCTTGAGTAAAATATTCATTAGGGCGCGGTGTGCCAAATACATCATAAGCTAGCCCTGTACTAATGAATAGCCATCCTGCGACAAATAGTGATGGAATTGTGATACTATGAATAACCCAGTAACGTACACTAGTGATAATATCAGAAAAAGGACGTTCTCCAGTTGATCCTCCTGACATAATAGCTACCTCCTACAAAAAAATATAACGATTAATATAATAGTAACTGGCTTAACATCCTATAATAATGTAACTAATTTAAGATTGATAATTATAACTTTATTCTTATTGAGAAAATTAAAGTCTAAAATTAATAGCCTACATTTTAGAAAATCATATTGCAGCTTACATCTAAGTATGCAATAGCAATGATGAATACTCATCTATGCTAATTTCATAATATATTAATTATAACTCGTAATCATTATTAATAGACTCTAATGTAGATATATCTTAAATAAGAAGTCTAGAGTTGTAACTCTTAATACATAAAAATATAAATAATAGACAGCCAATATACATTTATATTATACTCTTTTAAAAAAAAAGCACGTGATTAATTAATTCTTCTTTTCGAGTAAATATAAATCAAACCAAAAGCTACTACCTAATCCAAATTCACTATACAGTAAAATATTACTTTTATGCTTGCTAATAATATTTTTTACAATAGACAAACCTAAACCAGTTCCTTCCAAGGTGTGTACGTTATCTTCAAGACGCACAAAACGATCATAGATACGGGCTTGATCAAATTCTTTAATCCCTGTTCCTTCATCTATAATCTCTACTCTAATTTTTTTAACTTGACCAGTACTTAAATCGTGAGATTTGGCAATAGGGTATATTTTAATGAAAATTCTACCGTCTATAGGTGTAAATTTTAACGAGTTCCCAATCAGATTAGACAATACTTGAACTAATAAATGGTTATAGCCACTCACAGGAAATACGTTTGAAGATATTTTAAACAACAAATGAAGATAGTTCTGATTTGCTCTCAATTGTGAAGTTTGAATAATAGGAGGAATAATATCGTATAATTCGACTACGTCCATAGAGTCTAGAAAATCTGATTCCAGTCGAGATAAGTCTAGAACATCATTGACTAAATGTGTTAAACGTTGTGTTTCTTGACTAGCAATTTCTAAAAACTCAACTTGCTGTTGTTCACTCAGCGAATGTTTATACTCAGATAATGTTTCTAAAAAAGATCTAATATTAAATAAAGGTGTTCTTAACTCGTGAGAAACATTACTAATAAACTGGGCTTTTGCCTCGTTAAGACCGATTTGGCTTGTTATATCTTTTATTATAATGCCAATACCAGTAATAACATCGTGTTCTTGGTCAAGAACAGTTGTGATAATAAATTGAAATGTCTTAGAGATATCATTGTTTAAATGCAAGGAAAAATCACAGGATTGTAAACCAGATTTTGTATTGTAATTGTCTTTAACTATTTGATTTAAGATAGGTAATAGTTGCTTGTTAATATAGCTAGGAAAATAATCATAAATATAAGTTCCAGTTATGCATGACTTCAAAAATGTAAATGTTTGCAACGCGGACTTATTAATAAAGATAATTCTCAAATCTTTATCTAAGAGTAAAGCACCATCTGCCATAATAGAAACTAATGTTTCCAATTTAGCTTTTTCTAAAATTAACTGTTGTATATTCTTTTTTTCATAATATTCCAACCTTTCAGCCATTTCATTAAATTCAAGCATCAATCCTTCTAAAGCACCATTAGATTTTGGCTCTATTCTTCTGTTAAAGTTACCTGACATGATATGATGCATAGCCTGGCTAAGTTTTTGGATGGAAGATCTATTAATCCATGAATTAAATATGACGGTCAAAATCGATGTAAGCCAGATGACAATGAAAAGAATACTACTTATACTACATAATAAAGAAATTATAGTGGATACATTATAGCGATATATAATGCCTATGCATAAGCAAGAAAAACCATGCTTATTATGTAAGATAGGTAGATATAAATTAAAGATAGGTATATTTGAAATTAATCTATAATTACTTATTTCTGATTGATAATTTAAAGGAGATGTATTCGTATTTAACATCTGGAGATTTAAAGTCAAGTTCTCTGGAAACAAATGGGGGGTTCTATCTGAAGCATCAACTAACATTAAATATTTAATACTAGATATACTTAAGTAAATATCTTCTATAACTCGTGTAATATCTTGGTCATCCGGAGGATGAATTTCCCATTGATATCCAATCATATGTAAGTTACTAATTTCTTTGACTATCTCTATATGCTCAATTAAGTGTTGCTTATATATGCTAAATGCAAAGATAAAAATACAACTGCTTGTTGTTAATGAGATTACAAGTATAGTACATGCCAATGACCTTATCTGGGCATTAACATGATGCCACCGTCTCCAATATCGATGAAATATTTTCATAATAAACAATATATTAATAAAACTAACGCATTTGAGCCAATATAAAGGTATTAAACCTGAAATACGCTTCCAGAAGCATGAAACATACAATAAGAAAGTAAAAAATCAACCATAAAAATTAATAGAAGACTAGTAACAACAGATACTGTAGTTGACTTTCCAACACTACGAGCACCACCTTTTGTATTTAATCCCCAACTACAGCTTACTATACTAATAATAAATCCAAAGACTACTGCCTTCAAAGACGAATATGAAAAATCTAGGATAGAGATTGATGATGAGTCTAAAAACACGGATGGTGGGATATGGTATAATGTGGACGATACAAATATACTACTTGCAATACTTGTAGCCAAGGCAAAAATATTCAATAATGGAAGCATCAATAGACAAGCAAAAACTCTTGGCATAACTAAGTAGTTAATCGGATCAGCTTGTAATACATACAATACATCAATTTGCTCAGTTACTTTCATAGTTGCAATTTCTGCTGTAAATGCTGAACCTATTCGGCCGGTTACAATAACAGCAGTTAAAACAGGAGATAGTTCTCTGACAAATGTCATAGTCAAAACAGAACCGACTAAATCTGTTGCATTTAAATAACTGAATTCTTTTGCAACTTGAAATGTAAAAACCATACCAATGAAAAAAGCAGTTAACAGAACGATAGTAAGCGAACCAATTCCCATTATTTCAATTTGACTTAGAAGATGGTATTTTTGCCTTTTACCTAAAAAAAGAGCAACAACTCGGTTACGAACTGATAAAGCAATATTGTAAAGTTTATGTAACCATTTACGTAAATTTACATTGAAAATAATCATAAAATCACTAGAATTCAAATAGGTTGGCTTACTGTATTAAACGTTAAGATTACTATTATCACCTTACTTTATTACAAATTAATGGTAGATAAATAGTATTGCTTTTTGGGTACAAATAGATTACTATCATTGTGTGGGGCGGTTAGCTCAGTGGTAGAGCGCCTGCCTTACAAGCAGGTGGTCACTGGTTCAAATCCAGTACCGCCCAATGTTAGTTAACACACTGAAAGCGACAATTATCACATAGCAAACAGGGCCCATCGTCTAAGGGATTAGGACAGGGACCTTCTAAGTCTCTAATGTAGGTTCAAATCCTACTGGGCCTGTAAAATATTTTAGGAATTATTTATTGAAATATTTCTGACACTACCTGTTGAACCTTCGTTCCAGAATCAATTGTTTCTAGAGGATCTTTTCTTAATCTATGCCTTAAGCATAAAGTAATTACTTCTTTAATGTCATTGACATCTACAGAAGTTTTGCCGCTATATGCAGCAAAAGCTTTTGCTGCACGGTTTGTGACTATGTCTCCTCGTAAACCATCTACATCCAATTCTCCACAAACTTGTGAAATCTTCATCCTTAACGAAAAATCAATAGTAATTTCTGGAAGTAATTTCTGAGCATTACTAATATTATTTTTTAATGATATTTGCTTTTCTTTGTACTCCTCCATACAAATATGCGGGTTCTGATCAAAATGGCTTCGTTGCTCAACAATTTGCACCCTCAAGGAAGGTTCTTTTACTGTTCTAATTTCTGCGTGCATACCAAATCTATCTAGTAACTGAGGCCTCAATTCACCTTCTTCTGGATTCCCCGAGCCAACTAGAACAAAGCGAGCTGGATGCCTTATTGAAATACCTTCACGCTCTACAGTATTCCAACCGGAAGCAGCTGAATCTAGAAGGATATCAACCAAATGATCATCTAATAGATTAACTTCATCGACATATAATATTCCTCTGTTAGCTTTAGCTAGCAGACCAGGCTCAAATGTTTTAATTCCTTCATTAAGTGCTTTTTCTATATCAATAGTTCCACATACTCTATCTTCTGTTGCTCCGAGCGGCAAATCTATCATTGGAACATCAATTAGATTAGTCTCCAAATCTTCTCCTTTCTTCAAAGATTCTTTAGCAGAATCACTCATTAGATCATAATCTGTAGGATGAGAATTAAAAGGATCATCTTTGATAACTGAAATACTTGGTAATAAATCGGCAATTGCTCTAATTGTAGTTGATTTGCCTGTTCCTCTATCTCCCATGATCATGACTCCGCCTATCTTTGGGTCAATAACATTTAGAATCAAGGCTAATTTCATTTCTTCTTGGCCAACTATGGCTGTAAAAGGAAAAACTGGGCGAATGGAATTGGTTGTAGTACTCACAAGATTATAGTTTGTTTATTCAAGTATATATATGACAATAGAAAAAATAAAATAAAGACTAATATTTAGTCACTTTTATTTTAAATACAAAAGTATTTAATAACCAAGATATACTAGTCTTAAATTCAAATAAAATAATAAAAAATCAGTCCTATTATAAAGATTACTTTAATTAAGGAATCTAAAATTTAATGCATCCAAACAATCAATAATATGCTTGCTAAAAATTCTTTGCAGTTGGCTTTACGAATATAGCTCTGTTCCTAATTGAATTGCTAAAACGGCAGATACTAACGCAAATAACATTGCCACAAAAATTTGGCTATCACTAATCATAATTACTCCCTATTTAAAAATCAATGATTAATATATCTTTAGCTGATGGAACAAGAGATTTTTTAGACTTTCTTTCCCTTGAGGTCAAGCAACTTATATGGATAATCATATAAATAATACTATATTTAAACTTAAAAAGATATTTTAGTTACACTGATTTTACAGAGAGTATTATGAAAAATCAATATTCTGTAAGCGCGACATCAATGAAAAGAAGGGTTGACTCATACATAATAGAAATGCGTACAAAAATTTGTAGATTTTATTAATATAATCAAAATTAGAAAGTAAAAATATGAAAATCAAGAAAAAGGGTTGACAACCGGTAGGAGATAAGACTAGTATGTTTGAACTAAGTGCTTTGCAAGCAAAAAAATACAATTATTCTGGAT